TTGAATTTTCTCTTGACATAGTGAAGAGCTAATTGCTATTATCTATCTAGATTAGAAATTTGAAAAATTGTTTAATACCATTTATTTGAATACCATGGAGAGTTTGATCCTGGCTCAGGATGAACGCTGGCGGTATGCTTAACACATGCAAGTCGGACGAGAGTTTTTAACTCTAGTGGCGAACGGGTGCGTAATACGTGAGAATCTGCCCTTAGGAGGGGAATAACTGTTGGAAACGRCAGCTAAATCCCCATATGCCGAGAGGTGAAATAGTTTACACTGCCTAAGGATGAGCTCGCGCCTGATTAGCTTGTTGGTAAGGTAACGGCTTACCAAGGCCACGATCAGTAGCTGGTTTGAGAGAATGATCAGCCACACTGGGACTGAGACACGGCCCAGACTCCTCCGGGAGGCAGCAGTGAGGAATTTTCCGCAATGGGCGAAAGCCTGACGGAGCAATACCGCGTGAGGGATGAAGGATTTTGGTCTGTAAACCTCTTTTCTCAAGAAAGAAGTTCTGACGGTACTTGAGGAATAAGCATCGGCTAACTCCGTGCCAGCAGCCGCGGTAATACGGGGGATGCAAGCGTTATCCGGAATCATTGGGCGTAAAGCGCCTGTAGGTTGTCTAATAAGTCTGTTGTTAAAGACTAGGGCTTAACCCTGGGAAAGCGATGGAAACTAATAGGCTTGAGTATGGTAGGGGTAGAGGGAATTTCTAGTGTAGCGGTGAAATGCGTAGATATTAGAAAGAACACCGGTGGCGAAAGCGCTCTACTGGGCCATTACTGACACTGAGAGGCGAAAGCTAGGGGAGCAAAAGGGATTAGATACCCCTGTAGTCCTAGCCGTAAACGATGGATACTAGGTGTTGTATTATTGTACAGTATCGTAGCTAACGCGTTAAGTATCCCGCCTGGGGAGTACGCTCGCAAGGGTGAAACTCAAAGGAATTGACGGGGGCCCGCACAAGCGGTGGAGCATGTGGTTTAATTCGATGCAACGCGAAGAACCTTACCAGGGCTTGACATACTACAGATCTTTTTGAGACGAAAGAGTGCCTTCGGGAATGTAGATACAGGTGGTGCATGGCTGTCGTCAGCTCGTGTCGTGAGATGTTGGGTTAAGTCCCGCAACGAGCGCAACCCTCGTTTTTAGTTGCCAATTTATTGGGATCTCTAGAGAGACTGCCGGTGATAAACCGGAGGAAGGTGAGGATGACGTCAAGTCAGCATGCCCCTTATGTCCTGGGCCACACACGTGCTACAATGACAAAGACAAAGAGTCGCAAATTCGCGAGAACTAGCTAATCTCATAAACTTTGTCCAAGTTCGGATTGTAGGCTGCAACTCGCCTACATGAAGTTGGAATCGCTAGTAATCGCTGGTCAGCATACAGCGGTGAATTCGTTCCCGGGCCTTGTACACACCGCCCGTCACACCATGGGAGCTGGTCATACCCAACACCGTTAGTCTAACCATTTGGRGGACGACGTCTAAGGTAGGGCTAGTGACTGGGGTGAAGTCGTAACAAGGTAGCCGTACTGGAAGGTGCGGCTGGATCACCTCCTATAAGGGATTTTGTACCAAGAAATTGGATCATCAGTTTATTTAAAGCATTTTTTAATCTATTTTGGGCTATTAGCTCAGGTGGTTAGAGCGCACCCCTGATAAGGGTGAGGTCCCAGGTTCAAGTCCTGGATGGCCCATCATGGGGGTATAGCTCAGTTGGTAGAGCGCTGCTTTTGCACGGCAGATGTCAGCGGTTCGAATCCGCTTATCTCCACACACAGAARATTAATTATAGAAAATTGAAATTTTTAGTAGTGATTTATAAGTAAATCAAAAGTCAAGCGATTAAGAGCTTACGATGGATACCTTGGTGTTCAGAAGCGATGAAGGGCGTGGCTACCAGCGAAATGTCTCGGGGAACTGGAAGCRAGTTTTGATCCGAGAGTACCCGAATAAGGCAACTTCGAGAACTACTTCTTGAATTCATAAAGAAGAAAGAGCAAACCTAGTGAATTGAAACATCTTAGTAACTAGAGGAAAAGAAAGCAAAAGCGATTCCCTTAGTAGCGGCGAGCGAAACGGGACTAGTCTAAACTCTAATACTAGAGGGTTGTGGGGCAACAGTTTTAAAAATGTATCTGTATTAGGTGAAACAGTTGGAATCTTGTACCAGAGAAGGTGAAAGTCCTGTAATCAAAAATATGAACATTTGTATGTTRCACCCCAAGTAGRAAGGGACACGTGAAACCCCTTTTGAATTCGCGAGGACCACCTCGTAAGACTAAATATTACTGAACAACCGATAGTGAATCAGTACCGTGAGGGAAAGGTGAAAAGAACCCCGGGAGGGGAGTGAAAGAGAACATGAAATCGTAAGTTTACAAGCAGTAGAAGAGCGACTTAACGCTCGACTTCGTGCCTGTTGAAGAATGAGCTGGCGACTTGTAGGCTATGGCGAGGTTAAGGTAAGAGAATATCGGAGCCAGAGTGAAAGCGAGCTTGATAAGAGCTTTAAGTCATAGTTTACAGACCCGAACCCGGATGATCTAACCATGGCCAGTGTGAAGCTTAGGTAACACTAAGTGGAGGTACGAACCGACTGTTGTTGAAAAAACAGCGGATGAGTTGTGGTTAGGGGTGAAATTCCAATCGAATCCGGAGCTAGCTGGATCTCCCCGAAATGCGTTGAGGCGCAGCGGTTAATGTTTCTTCTTAGGGGTAAAGCTACTGTTTTGGTGCGGGCTGCGAGAGCGGTACCAAATCAAGGCAAACTCTGAATACTAAGACGTTTAGTTAGCCAGTGAGACATTGGGGGATAAGCTTCAATGTCAAAAGGGAAACAGCCCAGATTACCAGCTAAGGCCCCTAAATAATTACTAAGTGATAAAGGAGGTGGGATTGCAGAGACAATCAGGAGGTTTGCCCAGAAGCAGCAATCCTTTAAAGAGTGCGTAATAGCTCACTGTTCGAGTGATCCTGCGCCGAAAATGTACGGGGCTAAGTAATTTGCCGAAGCTGTAAGATGTAAAAATATCGGTAGGGGAGCGTTCTACAGTAGTTTGAAGCGTTAGTGGAAACGGGCGTGGACGAAGTAGAAGTGAGAATGTCAGCTTGAGTAGCGAAAATATTGGTGAGAATCCAATACCCCGAAAACCTAAGGGTTTCTCCGGAAGGCTCGTCCGCGGAGAGTGAGTCAGGGCCTAAGGTGAGGCTGAAAAGCGTAATCGATGGATAACAGGTTAATATTCCTGTACTGTTTATTGTTGGTGAAGGGGGACGGAGAAGGCTAGGTCGACCGAATGTTGGTTATCGGCTTAAGTATTCGAGGCGTTGAGGAYCGGCGAGAACGGTYCGAGCTGAGATATGAATAGGAAGGTGTTAAGACACTGAACCGGCTGATGTCATACTTCCAAGAAAAGCCCTAACCACCATAAACAATAAATACCTGTACCCGAAACCGACACAGGTGGGTAAGTAGAGAATACTAAGGGGCGCGAGATAACTCTCTCTAAGGAACTCGGCAAAATGGCCTCGTAACTTCGGGAGAAGAGGTACCCAATTAGGGTTGCAAGAACCAGACGCTGGCGACTGTTTATCAAAAACACAGGTCTCCGCAAAGTCGCAAGACGATATATGGGGGCTGACACCTGCCCAGTGCCGGAAGGTTAAGGAAGCTTGTTAGTCTTTGACGAAGCTCGCGACCGAAGCCCCGGTGAACGGCGGCCGTAACTATAACGGTCCTAAGGTAGCGAAATTCCTTGTCGGGTAAGTTCCGACCCGCACGAAAGGTGTAACGATCTGCGTACTGTCTCGGAGAGAGACTCGGCGAAATAGACTTGTCTGTGAAGATGCGGACTACCTGCACCTGGACAAAAAGACCCTATGAAGCTTTACTGTAGCTTGAGATTGGCTCCGGGCTTTGTTTGCGCAGGATAGGTGGGAGGCGTTGAAAATTTTCTTGCGGGAAAATCGGAGCCGTTGGTGAGATACCACTCTAATAAAGCTAGGATTCTAACCCTATACCGTTACCCGGTTAGGGAACAGTTTCAGGTGGTCAGTTTGACTGGGGCGGTCGCCTCCTAAAAGGTAACGGAGGCGTGCAAAGGTTTCCTCAGACTGGTCGGAAATCAGTCGTAGAGTGTAAAGGCATAAGGAAGCTTGATTGTGAGACCTACAAGTCGAACAAAGACGAAAGTCGGCCTTAGTGATCCGGCGGTACCAAGTGGAAGGGCCGTCGCTCAACGGATAAAAGTTACTCTAGGGATAACAGGCTGATCTCCCCCAAGAGTCCATATCGACGGGGAGGTTTGGCACCTCGATGTCGGCTCGTCGCATCCTGGGGCGGTAGTACGTCCCAAGGGTTGGGCTGTTCGCCCATGAAAGCGGCACGCGAGCTGGGTTCAGAACGTCGTGAGACAGTTCGGTCCATATCCGGTGTAGGCGTTAGAGTATTGAGAGGATCTCTTCTTAGTACGAGAGGACCGGGAGAGACGTACCTCTGATGTACCAGTTATTGTGCCAACGGTAAACGCTGGGTAGTCATGTACGGTAAGGATAACCGCTGAAAGCATCTAAGTGGGAAGCCCACCTCAAGATGAGTACTCTTACCACTAAAAGTGGTTAAGGTCACGGCAAGACTAGCCGTTTGATAGGTATCAAGTGTACGTGCAGTAATGTATTTAGCTGAGATATACTAATAGACCGAATGCTTGACTTTAGTTACTGCTAACTATTAAAAATCTTCAATTTTTGACTTGGACATTTTATAGCGTAATAGATCCACATCGATCCATTTCGAACTCGATAGTGAAAGGTTACAGCGGTGAAGATACTTAGAGGGGAGCCTTTTGGGAAAATAACACGATGTCTAAGTTACTGATTTTGCTCGCATAATATAGGGGTAAATAATAAAAGAATCTATTTCAACTGATTTTTAAGAGCTGCCTAAACGTGCCTTAAAATTTAAAACATTTGATTTGAACATGAGTAGTGTATACGATTGGTTTCAAGAACGACTAGAGATTCAAGCAATCGCAGATGATATTACAAGTAAATATGTACCCCCCCACGTTAACATTTTTTACTGTTTAGGGGGAATTACACTTACTTGTTTTATTATTCAAGTTGCTACAGGTTTTGCGATGACATTTTATTACCGTCCGACAGTGACTGAAGCTTTTGCGTCTGTCGAATATCTTATGACCGAAGTTAATTTTGGTTGGTTAATCCGTTCCGTACATCGTTGGTCCGCTAGTATGATGGTACTAAATATGATTCTACACGTTTGTCGTGTTTATCTTACAGGTGGGTTTAAAAAGCCACGCGAGTTAACTTGGGTAACAGGTGTGCTTCTAGCCTCTGTAACAGTTTCGTTCGGTGTAACAGGTTATTCACTACCTTGGGATCAGGTTGGTTACTGGGCTTGTAAAATTGTAACTGGTGTACCTGATGCCATTCCTATTGTTGGAGGTTTAATTGTTGAAGTTTTACGAGGTGGTGTAAGTGTAGGCCAAGCAACTTTAACTCGCTTCTACAGTGCTCATACTTTCGTATTACCGGTTGTCGCTGTTGTTTTAATGCTTACACATTTCTTAATGATTCGTAAGCAAGGAATTTCAGGGCCACTGTAAAGTATCGATAAAATTATTTAAATAATTAATCAACGAGGTAACAACTTATGTCAATTTTAAAAAAACCAGATTTAGCAGATCCAAAACTTCGTGCAAAGTTAGCTAAAGGAATGGGTCACAATTATTATGGCGAACCCGCTTGGCCGAATGATCTACTATATATCTTCCCTGTTTGTATTCTAGGGACAATTGCTTGCTGTATTGGACTGGCTGTACTAGAACCAACTCCATTAGGGGAAAAAGCTGACCCGTTTGCAACACCTTTAGAGATTTTGCCAGAATGGTACTTCTTTCCAACATTTAATCTACTACGCGTAATTCCAAACAAATTACTCGGAGTTCTATCAATGGCTTCAGTTCCAATTGGATTAATTACTGTTCCATTTATTGAAAATGTAAATAAATTCCAAAACCCCTTTAGACGTCCAATTGCTTCACTTGTATTTATAGTTGGTACATTTGTTGCATTCTGGTTAGGAATTGGTGCTACGTTACCAATTAGTCAAGCACTAACACTTGGTTTTTTCTAAAAACCAAGACCTTAAACATTATAGTTATAATACTTCTTTATGGCTATAATGTTTTTCGATCGTCTATCAACGGTTCGCCACATTTTACTCACTATTTTTTATGATTCCTAAATTTTTTTATTTTAGGCTATCGGTAGCAAAATTACTATGCTATAAAAAACCTTAACGAACCCCAGATTAAGCGTTAAGTTATGGCGAACATAAGTTGTAGAGAAACTTCGGTCGAAGATCGATAGTTTTTGTTTATTGTTCCTCAATGAAGAGTCAACTATTTTCTAGTTCCTATGAAATAAATACATAGTTGTTAAGCCGCTATTAAGGAGCCTTCTCCCCTTCTCCCCCTATTAACTTGACTCTGATTCTAAAAAAATAAGATTGAAATTCAAAATATCTTACATCTTTATATGTATAAATCAATATGTTTATTGATCGGGTCTTAGTCAATTTGAATCAACTGGTTTTTTAGGATGCAATATTGACCAAAAAATTAAGTTCTTTTATATTGATTTTACTAAGTTTTTTAATTTTTGGGTAACAAATATCATTGAAAAATGTTAATTATTTACAAAAATTTTTTAAATTTCCCAAATAATATAAATAAAATATTTATTTTTGACGTAAAATATAATTATAGAAGGTCTTAAATCAGTTTACGAAGGTAGGTAAAAGTTTCATGTTTTCGTTAATATAATCCTGACTCAAAATTTTGGTTTAAGTGGTTTAAGAGTTTCATAATTATAAGTCTTAGAAAAGGAGAGTAAGAATGAAAGTTGGCTCTAAGGAACTAGAGGCTACAAAAGTTCAAGTTATAGTGGATAAGGATCCTGTTGCTACTTCATTTGAAAAATGGGCACAACCGGGTCATTTCTCCCGTACATTAGCAAAAGGTCCAAAAACAACAACATGGATTTGGAATCTGCACGCTGATGCACATGATTTTGATAGCCAAACAAGCTCACTAGAAGATATTTCACGTAAGATTTTTAGTGCACATTTTGGACAACTAGCCATTATCTTTTTATGGATTAGTGGTATGTACTTCCATGGTGCTCGCTTCTCAAACTACTCCGCTTGGTTAGCAAATCCTACAAGTATTAAGCCAAGTGCGCAAGTAGTATGGCCGATTGTTGGACAAGAAATTTTAAATGGCGACGTTGGTGGTGGTTTTTCAGGTGTACAAATCACGTCTGGTTTCTTCCAGTTATGGCGTGCATCGGGAATAACTAACGAAACAGAACTGTATTGGACTGCTATTGGTGGTCTTATAATGTCAGCATTAATGGTTTTCGCTGGTTGGTTTCACTATCATAAAGCAGCACCAAAATTAGAGTGGTTCCAAAATGTGGAATCTATGATGAATCACCATCTTGCTGGCTTATTAGGGCTCGGCTGTTTAGCATGGTCAGGTCACCAAATCCATATTAGTTTACCAATTAACAAACTTTTAGATGCTGGCGTATCGCCGCAGGAAATACCATTGCCACACGAATTTTTGTTTAATCAAGATTTAATGGCTCAATTGTACCCAAGTTTTTCAAAAGGTCTTGCTCCTTTCTTTACTTTAAACTGGGCAACTTATTCGGATTTCCTAACATTTAAAGGTGGATTAAATCCAATTACAGGTAGTTTATGGTTAAGTGATACCGCACATCATCATTTAGCTTTAGCCGTTTTATTTATTTTTGCTGGCCACATGTACCGCACAAACTGGGCAATTGGTCACAGCATGAAAGAAATTCTTGAGTTCCACAAAGGGCCTTTAACGGGTGAAGGGCATAAAGGTCTGTATGAAATTCTAACAACTTCTTGGCATGCCCAACTAGCTATTAATTTAGCAATGATGGGTTCATTAAGTATTATTGTTGCACACCACATGTATGCGATGCCTCCATACCCATATATTGGAGTTGATTACCCAACCCAATTATCATTGTTCACACATCACATGTGGATTGGTGGTTTCTGTGTTTGTGGTGCAGGCGCACACGCATCGATTTTTATGGTGCGCGATTACAGTCCCGTGCAATCGTATAATAACCTATTAGATCGTGTTTTACGTCACCGTGATGCTATTATTTCGCACCTAAATTGGGTTTGTATTTTCCTAGGTACTCATAGCTTTGGGTTATATATCCACAATGATACGATGCGTGCATTAGGGCGTCCACAAGATATGTTCTCAGATAAGGCTATTAGTCTGCAACCTATCTTCGCACAGTGGGTTCAATCACTTCATACTATGGCACCGGGTAATACTGCGCCGAACGCATTAGCAACATCAAGTTACGCATTTGGTGGTGACATTATTGCGGTAAACGGAAAAATTGCAATGATGCCAATTGCTCTAGGGACAGCAGATTTCATGGTTCATCATATTCATGCTTTTACAATTCACGTAACTGTTTTAATTCTGCTAAAAGGAACATTATTCGCTCGCAACTCAAGATTAATCCCGGATAAAGCGAACTTAGGGTTTAGATTCCCATGTGATGGTCCAGGTCGTGGAGGTACATGTCAAGTATCCGCTTGGGACCACGTTTTCCTTGGCTTATTCTGGATGTATAATTCAATCTCTGTTGTAATTTTCCACTTTAGCTGGAAGATGCAATCTGACGTTTGGGGTACAATTTCAAGTGCGGGTAAAATTTCGCATGTAACGGGTGGTAATTTTGCTAACAGTGCCCTTACAATTAACGGGTGGTTACGTGATTTCCTTTGGTCAGAAGCTTCACAAGTAATTCAATCGTATGGTTCAGCCTTATCTGCATATGGTCTAATTTTCCTAGGTGCTCATTTCATTTGGGCCTTTAGTTTAATGTTCTTATTTAGTGGTCGTGGGTATTGGCAAGAGTTAATTGAGTCAATTGTATGGGCTCATAGCAAGCTGAAGTTAGCTCCTGCAATTCAGCCCCGTGCTTTAAGTATTACACAAGGTCGGGCTGTTGGTTTAGCACACTACCTTTTAGGAGGTATTGGAACAACTTGGTCATTCTTCCTGGCACGAATTATCTCGGTAGGTTAAATTAAAATATAAACGGAACACACTATGGCTACTAAATTTCCTAAGTTTAGTCAAGCACTTGCACAAGATCCAGCAACCAGAAGAATCTGGTATGGTATTGCAACTGCTCATGATTTAGAAAGTCATGACGGAATGACGGAGGAAAATCTTTATCAAAAGATTTTTGCTTCGCATTTTGGTCATCTGGCTATTATCTTTCTGTGGACATCAGGTAATTTATTTCACGTTGCATGGCAGGGAAACTTTCAACAATGGGTACTAAACCCACTAAAAGTAAAGCCCATTGCGCACGCTATTTGGGATCCACACTTTGGTCAATCAGCAATTAAAGCTTTTACACGTGGGGGCGTTTCATACCCTGTAAATATTGCAACCTCAGGTGTATACCACTGGTGGTACACGATTGGAATGCGAACAAACAATGATCTTTATGTTGGAGCGTTGGGACTTTTAATCCTTTCGACAGCACTCCTGTTTGCGGGATGGTTACATCTGCAACCAAAATTCCGCCCAGGTTTAGCGTGGTTTAAAAACAACGAATCAAGATTAAATCATCACTTATCAGGTTTATTTGGATTTAGTTCACTGGCATGGTCAGGTCACTTAATTCACGTTGCCATTCCTGAGTCACGCGGGCAACATATTGGTTGGGATAATTTTACTTCTACCTTACCGCATCCGGAAGGTTTAACTCCATTCTTTACAGGTAACTGGGGTATATACGCTGAAAACGCGGATACAGTGAATCATATCTTTGGTACAAATGAGGGTGCCGGTACAGCAATCTTAACATTCTTAGGTGGCTTTCATCCGCAGACTCAGTCAATGTGGCTAACTGATATTGCACATCACCATCTGGCAATTGCAGTCGTTTTCATTTTTGCGGGTCACATGTATCGTACAAACTGGGGAATTGGGCACAGCATGAAAGAAATTCTTGACGCTCACGTTCCACCAAAAGGTCGCCTAGGAGCAGGTCACCGCGGTCTTTTTGAAACGATTACAGACAGTCTGCATATGCAACTTGGCCTAGCACTAGCTTGTTTAGGTGTAACTACTTCTCTAGTTGCTCAACATATGTATGCTTTACCATCTTATGCTTTTATGGCAAAAGATTACGTAACACAGGCAGCCCTATATACTCACCACCAGTATATTGCAGGGTTTTTAATGGTTGGAGCATTTGCGCATGGTGCAATTTTCTTCGTTCGAGATTACGATCCGGAAGTAAATAAAGATAATGTTTTAGCCCGAATGCTACAGCATAAAGAAGCAATTATTTCACACTTAAGTTGGGTTTGTTTATTTCTTGGTTTCCATACACTAGGTTTATATATTCATAATGATGTATGTGTTGCGTTTGGAACACCAGAAAAACAAATTTTATTTGAGCCTGTTTTTGCGCAATTCATACAAGCATCATCAGGTAAAGCACTATATGGATTTGATGTACTTCTGTCATCGCCAACAAGTGCTGCAAGTGTGGCTAGTAGTAAAATTTGGTTACCGGGTTGGCTAGAGGCAATTAACAGTGGTAAAAACTCACTATTCTTAACAATTGGTCCTGGAGACTTCCTTGTACACCATGCAATTGCGCTTGGTTTACATACAACAACTTTAATCCTTGTAAAAGGGGCATTAGATGCACGTGGATCAAAACTAATGCCGGACAAGAAAGATTTTGGTTACAGTTTCCCATGTGATGGTCCAGGTCGTGGAGGTACATGTGATATTTCAGCTTGGGATGCCTTCTATCTAGCGATGTTTTGGATGTTAAACACGATTGGTTGGGTAACATTCTATTGGCACTTTAAACACATGACAATCTGGGGTGGGAATGCCGCAGCATTTAACGAATCATCTACATATCTAATGGGTTGGTTGCGTGATTATCTATGGCTAAACTCTTCGCCATTAATTAATGGTTATAATCCATTTGGGATGAATGCACAAGCGGTTTGGGCCTGGATGTTCTTATTTGGCCACCTTATTTGGGCAACAGGTTTCATGTTCTTAATTTCATGGCGAGGTTACTGGCAGGAATTAATTGAAACTTTAGTATGGGCGCATGAGCGAACTCCTATTGCGAACCTAATACGCTGGCAAGATAAACCAGTTGCGCTTTCAATTGTTCAAGCTCGTTTGGTTGGTTTAGCCCACTTTACGGTTGGCTACATTTTTACATATGCACCGTTCGTTATTGCTTCAACAACTGGAAAATTTGGTTAAGTAAAAGCTAACGACGCCACCTTATAAAAAATTAAGCCCATGGAAAAAGTTTTCCATGGGCTTAATTTTTTTCAAATACACAATATTCCAATATAGTGTTATTTTATACTTGTAAAAAAATAGACTTTCTATTATGTTTAAGACCAGTGCATGATTAGAAAAACGGGATGTAGCGCAGCTTGGTAGCGCATCTGCCTTGGGAGCAGGGTGTCGCAGGTTCAAATCCTGTCATCCCGATTTAACTAACCTCCACCAGCGAGTGTTATAATTTCCAACACATCATTAGGTTGAATGAAACGCTTTGGTAACATTTCTTTTTGTAAGAGGGAGCCATTACAGTCGATTAACACAACATCGAGATTAAATCCTAAATAGGTTAATAAAGTATATATTGACATAGGTGTTTTGTATTCACAAGTTAATCCATTGACTTTAATAAAGTTTGATTTTTTATTTCGCATGAATATTTTTAAATAAAAGTAGGTAATCAAGGGTATAATTGTTTTAAATTTATACGTAATAAATCTAAGTATTAGAATTCATTAATGAGCGAATTTGTTAAACCTTACAACAATGATCCTTTTGTTGGAAACTTATCTACTCCAGTAACAACATCGACGGCAACCAAATTATATCTTGGTAATTTACCAATCTATCGAAAAGGTCTTTCTGCGCTTCGCCGCGGACTTGAAGTAGGCATGGCTCATGGGTATTTTCTTATTGGCCCGTTTTATATTCTTGGTCCGCTTCGTAATTCAGAGAACGCTTTAATTATAGGGCTTTTCGCTGCTCTGGGCCTTATTATAATTTTGACGTTTGCATTAACAATTTATGGTTTAGCATCCTTTCAGGATGGTGGGACTGACGAAGTTCTAGAGAGTTCAAAAGGATGGCGTAGATTTACTAGTGGCTTTTTTATTGGTGGACTAGGGGGAGCTATTTTTGCATATGTTCTGCTAGCTAACATTAGTTTATTTACTTAGAAAAAAACAGGCGAATTCATAACAATATAGAAATTCGCCTGTTCATAGTATATTAGTACCTTCTTCATAACAGTTCCTATTGGCTGTTAACTAATGTAAGAACGTAAAACATTGCAATTAGTATCCACGTTAGGTTCTTTATAAAGGTTTGACTCTCAGTAGCGCTTGAAAACAAAATCGTTAAAGCATTACCTTCGCGTGTTGTCGATTTTGGATCTGTTACTAAAATGAGTACCACTATAGCAACTCCAACTAGAGTCCATAAGTTACTCCAAATGCCCATTCGCTAAAAAATTGAAAATTTTTATTCCCCTTGAATTTTTAACAGACCAAATCCAACGCTTAAACCTGTTAATGTTAAAGCCCACATAATCCCTGCAACTGTAAATATTTCTTTAGCCATTTTATTTTTTTGCTTATTTTTATATAAATTCAAATAGAATGATTATTGACCTAGAGAGTTAAAAGCCGTTTCGACCCCATACGACAAGTGCTAGGGAAAAACTAAACATAACCATTAACGACGACCAACCTAGACTTAGAATATCCATAATTTTTTTCTAAACGATTTTAATGTTAGATAAGAGTTTTTCGTTTACACTAAGTAAAATATACCATTGTTTTGATTTTTTTTGTTAATTAAAAATTGTCTTCGTTAGGTCGCATATGCGCTAATTCTCTTAGTGGGATTAAATAAACATTTGGCAAATCGAGACATCGCGTATATAATCGGAATGTATTAAGGCTCAGTAGCTCAGTTGGTTAGAGCAGGGGACTCATAAGCCCAAGGTCGCAGGTTCAAGTCCAGCCTGAGCCATTCTTAATTTTATACGAAGAGATTAGCTAGAATTTATTTGATTAATACGATGGTAGCAAAAACGATTCTTTACCAGGAAGAAGCACGAAAGGCTATTGAGAGAGGGATGGATACGCTTGCTGAAGCAGTTTCTATTACATTAGGACCTAAGGGAAGAAACGTTGTTCTTGAAAAAAAATTTGGAGCCCCCCAAATTATTAATGATGGGGTAACAATTGCAAAAGAAATAAATTTAGAAGATAACTTAGAAAATGCTGGCGTTTCTCTTATTCGTCAAGCCGCCTCAAAGACAAATGAAGTTGCTGGTGATGGGACGACAACAGCAACAGTTCTTGCTTATGCAATTATTAAACAAGGTATGCGTAATGTTGCTGCTGGGGCAAACCCAATTGTATTAAAGCGGGGGATTGAAAAAGCAACTCAATTTGTGGTACAAAAAATTATTGAATATGCTCGTCCAATCGAAAAACTCTCTGATATTACACAGGTGGCCAAAATTTCAGCGGGTAACGATCCTGCCGTTGGCTCACTAATTGCCAGTGCAATTGATAAAGTTGGGCGTGAGGGGCTTATTTCATTAGAAGAAAGTAAGTCGACTGCGACGGAACTTGAAATTACTGAGGGAATGGGATTTGATCGTGGTTTTATTTCTGGTTATTTTGTAACCAACACCGAACGAATGGAAGTAGTACTTGAGAATCCCTACATTCTTTTAACCGAAAAAAAAATTACGTTAGTAAAGCAGGATCTGGTCCCTGTTTTAGAGCTTGTTTCAAAAACAAACCAACCCCTGTTAATAATTTGTGATAATGTTGAGAAGGAGGCATTAGCAACTTTAATTGTCAACAACTTGCGCGGTATACTAAATGTTGTTGCCGTTCGAGCACCAGGATTTGGCGATAGACGTAAAGCTATTTTAGAAGATTTAGGAATTCTAACCGATGGCCAAGTTGTTACTGCTGACGCGGGATTAAGTTTAGAGCGCATCGATATGGAAATTTTAGGTAAAGCGCGCCGTATCATTGTTAAAAAAGATTCGACAACTATTATTTCTGATAGTAATAAGAGTAAAGTGCTAAGCCGATGTGAGCAAATTCGAAGACAACTTGAAACGATTGATTCAACTTACGAAAAAGAGAAACTTCAGGAAAGATTAGCCAAATTAAGTGGTGGTGTTGCCATTATAAAAGTTGGAGCAGCTACAGAAACCGAAATGAAAGACCGTAAACTGCGCCTTGAAGATGCAATAAACGCAACTAAAGCGGCAGTTGAAGAGGGGATCGTACCAGGAGGAGGAACAACACTAGTTCATATTGCAGATGAGCTCCTAGAGTGGGCCAAGGAAAGCTTAGTCGAAGAGGAACTAATTGGAGCCTTAATTGTTGAGAAAGCACTAAGTGCGCCTTTAAAAAGAATCGCCTCAAATGCAGGGGAAAATGGTGCGCTTATTGTTGAGCGTGTAAAATCCTCGAATTTTGAGATTGGATATAATGCTGCTGTTAATGAATTTATTGATATGTACGAAGCTGGCATTATTGATCCAACGAAAGTAACACGCTCAACCTTACAAAATGCATCCTCTATCGCCAGCATGGTTTTAACAACTGAATGTATTATCGTTGATAAAAAATAAATCTGATATCGATTGTCAAAAGATATAATAACGTCCTCCTATTCTACCTTAAGCCTAGACTATTAAGGTAGAGTAGGCATATGATTACTTCTTATTTGAAATATTATGTTAATAAAGAATGGTTTAGCAAACCAGTTTTTTGAAAAATATGGTCTTTTGCCTGTTCGATTCGAAACTTTTACAGACGACGAAATGGCTTTATCGGAGCATATTGAAGAATTTAGCCAACGTTTAATATTTTGCCTTTTTGGCTTTGTATTTTTCACACTAATTTGCTTTTTAAACATTAAACAAATTGTTAAATTATTTCAAGCACCTGCACTTGGAATAAAATTTTTACAATTTGCGCCCGGCGAATATTTCTTCGCATCGGTAAAAATAGCTTTGTTTTGCGGTTTACTTGCAAGCAGCCCCTTTATCCTCTACCAGATTTTTCTTTATGTAATACCTGGTATGACTCGTAAAGAAAGAGAACTTGTATTGCCATTAGTTCTTGGTTCGGGAATCCTATTTGGAATAGGGTTAATTTTTTCATATTTTTTTCTAGTTCCTGCAGCCTTAAATTTTTTCATTGCCTATGGGTCAGAAGTCGTCGAGCCGTTTTGGTCTTTCGATCAGTATTTTAATTTTGTTTCACTTCTTATTTTTACCACTGGATTAGCCTTTCAGGTTCCAGTTTTGCAGTTTATATTAGGGTTTTTAGGTATTATATCGGGTAAAAAAATGCTTTCACTATGGAAGTATGTCGTTGTAATAGCTACCATCATTGCGGCGATTATTACACCTTCGACGGATCCCGTTACTCAAATACTAATGGCGAGTGCGTTATTGCTTTTATATTTAGGTGGTGCTGGTGCTGTTCTTTTACTTGATAAATAAAGTCTCTAAAACCGCTATTATTAGCGTATCTCATATATAATTCAGTATGTAAGAAATAATACGGATTTTTAATTTAAGGTAATTTAGCTACAAAATTTATACAATGAAAAAATTTATCGCTCAATTTAATGTGCTTTTCCTTGCTTTAGGACTTTTTCTTCCTTTCGTATCGCCGAAAGTTTCATTTGCCTACCCTGTTTTCGCACAACAAGCATATGAGAGTCCGCGTGAAGCAACAGGAAGAATTGTATGCGCGAACTGTCATTTAGCCCAAAAACCTGTAGAAATTGAAGTTCCTCAAGCTGTTTTACCAGATACGGTTTTTGAAGCTGTTGTTAGTATCCCGTACGATACAAGCGTTAAACAAGTAACGGCTAGCGGTGCTCCAGGTCCATTAAATGTTGGTGCTGTATTAGTATTACCTGAGGGTTTCAAATTGGCACCCAAAGATCGTTTATCTTCTGAGATCAAGGAAAAAACAAAAGGCGTTTTTGTTCAACCATACAGTAAAACAAAACCAAATATTCTTGTTGTTGGACCCATCTTAGGGGATAAAAATCGTGAAATTGTTTTCCCTATTTTATCTCCTGATCCAGCACAAAATAAAGATGTTCACTACTTAAACTATCCGGTTTATGTAGGAGGAAATCGTGGTCGTGGTCAAGTTTACCCTAGTGGGGAAAAGAGTAACAACACAATTTTTACGTCTTCAGTTGGTGGTCAAATTACTTCAATTGAGCCTGGCGAAAAAGGCAAAACAACAGTAAATATTACATCAACAAAGGGCGATACCGTAGCACAAGTGGTACCTGCGGGCTTAAAGCTTTCAGTTAAAACAAATGAAATCGTGAAGGTTGACCAACCTCTTACCTACGATCCAAACGTTGGTGGGTTCGGCCAAACGGAAACTGAAATTATTTTACAGAATCCAAACCGTGTGAAAGGCATGATTGTATTCTTCTTCACTATTACTGTGGCACAAATTTTACTTGTTATTAAGAAAAAGCAGTTTGAGAAAGTTCAGGCAGCTGAAATGAATTTCTAAAATAATTAAAACTTGAAAAAAATAAGCTAGGTATGTCTAGACATACCTAGCTTATTTTTTTCTCTAATTTATGAGCGTACAATCTTATCCGATGTACTTACAAACACTAGAGCTACAGAAATAGGAATTACAACGATTAAAACAGCTAGTATTACACTATTTAAAAATGCACTTAATGAAGGTGTCATATTGTTAATTGATTCTTATCTATCTTCTTTAAATAGTATCATAATTTTTGTAAAGACGAAAAATAAAAAACTATTTTGGCTTTTATTTTATTTAAGGTAATTTATCACCGAACATTATTTTTTCTGATACGTGGATTTCCATCTTCAGATAATTTTAAAAGCTATCCGTGAAAATAAAGACGCCAAAAAGCTTGAGAAATAACTGAAAACTTGCCTACGTGTATTCAAACGTATAAAAATTTCTTCAAATGAAATCGGTTAACAGACTGTATATTTATACAGGATTACGAGTTGGTGATAGGCTTTTTTTTTTAATTATAGTATCTATTTACTAATAGAAAAATTAGCTCTATAATGGTTAAGTATTGATAAAAAAGGCGATATGGCCAAGTGGTAAGGCAGTGGATTGCAAATCCTCGATCCCCAGTTCGAATCTGGGTGTCGCCTTAATTAGGGGGTATGGTGAAATGGTAGACACACCAGACTTAAAATCTGTTGACCTATTCGGTCGTGAGAGTTCAAGTCTCTCTACCCCCATTTTGGGACCATGGGCTTATATCAATGTCTATAGCATTAAACTTTTAGACCATGATAAATACAGTTATTTCAAATTTTTATGTAAATAAATATTAATATAATAAAAAAGCATTATTTTTTGGCTGTTTTTTTTCTATTATTTACTTAAGATTAGAGTACGTTGCGTTTTTAGCAATCGTAATGATTAGAATTTAAAAACATAGTAAATTTATGTCTCATAACGTAAGAGTTTACGATACTTGTATCGGTTGTACACAATGTGTAAGAGCGTGTCCATGTGATGTTCTAGAAATGGTTCCATGGGATGGATGTAAAGCAGGACAAATTGCTTCCGCGCCACGTGCGGAGGATTGTATTGGTTGTAAACGGTGCGAGACTGCATGCCCAACAGATTTCTTAAGCGTACGTGTCTATCTGGGAAGTGAAACAACACGTAGTTTAGGTCTAGCATACTAGACTTCATTCCAAAACATAGAATAAAAAAGCCTCTTAGATTCTCTAATGAGAATCTAAGAGGCTTTTTTATTCTATGTTTTGTGAAAATACAAAAAAATATTCTGACTTATCATTCATCTGAATACCCACGCTGTGTTTGAAGTTTTGCTGCCTCCGAAAGAATTGGAAATCTAGAGTAACGGCCAGCTAAAACTAATACACAAGAGTAAATAACTATTAAACCCATGCTAAGCGCTACTGGATTAATTATTAAATTCGTCAAAAAATGGCTCTCTCGAACTTGAAGAGGACATAAGGAATAAACTTGTCCAAAGCATGAAATTGCGATACTTAATAATATCGCTTGAATGATATTAAATCGTATAAATTTCGGTAATGGAATCGATCCTTTTGAACATACTGTAAAAATACCAACCATTAGTCCAAATATTAACAATAAATTTTGCTCATAAAATGAACGAAGTGGGAGTATGTATACTACACAAAAATTTTTTACTAATTGATTTTCTAGCCCAGTACATAGTTTCAACCCAAAATAATATATAATTTCCAAAATTGGAAACAGATAAGCAAATAAAGGTATAATCCGTTGCGAAATTTTGTTCTTGAACATTAAAAAAATGGTTTAGTAGTTAAAAAATACGCTTTAGGCGTGCTGCTTTTCCTGTACGTTGACGAAGATAATAAAGTTTACTTCGTCTTACTTTAGCGGAAGTTAAAATTTTTATTTCTTTAACCCAAGGTGAATTTACGAAAAATACCTTTTCGATTCCTCCGCCTTGAAACATTTTTCGAACTGTAATTGTCGAAGTAATTTTCGATTGATTACCATGTTTTGAGATTACAACACCTTCATAGCTCTGAATCCTTTCTTTTCCTTTTTTAACCGTTCCAGAATCTAATTCTTTTGGCAGTTCTAAATAAATTGTGACTTTAGCGGTATCGCCAATGGACAAAAAGGGAACATCAGATTTTTTATAAAAAAATTCGTTCTCAGAGACGAGTTTTTCCAAAGTAGTCATATTTTAAAGTAATTTTCTTTCTATTTTTACCGCGTCTTATCTAAATCGATCCGTATATAAGATTTATCATATGGGAGTTGGGATGTAAACATTTTATAATTATTTGGCAAAAAATATAATGTTTTACTGTCCTTATATCTTATCGGATGCAAGCGTTATTTTACCAGACTCGGACCACTCTTGTAATTGTTTAATTTCGTTGCTTTTTGTTCGAGCCAACGGAACTAGATTTTGAATGCAAGATAAAATATCCTGAGTTCCAAATTCGCGGTTTTCGTTGAAAGCAATTCGCATCGCTTCAATAATTACTTGCTCGATTTCTGCGCCCGAAAAATCTAAGGTAATTTTACTTAATAATTCTGTCTCGTAATTTTCTATGGATTCGGGACGAAAACGATTTAAATGAACATTAAAAATTGCTTTTCGCTCGTCCACGTTTGGTAAAGTAAGAAAAAACACTTCGTCAAATCGTCCTTTTCGAATTAGTTCAGGTGGAATCCAATCAATATTATTTGCAGTAGCCACAACAAAAACTGGTGATGTTTTTTCCGAGAGCCAAGTAATAAAGGTAGCTAAAACTCGGTTAGTCGTTCCACTGTCACCACCATTTTGACTACTTGCGAATGCTTTATCAATTTCATCGATCCATAAAACACAAGGTGATAAAGATTCCGCGATCTGTATCATTCGCCGTATACGTAATTCGGATTGTCCAACAAGAGAAGCAAATAGTCGTCCGAAATCGAGTCTCAATAAAGGTAAATTCCACTCATAGGCAATGGCTTTCGCTGCGATAGATTTTCCGGTCCCCTGTACACCAACAAGAAGTAATCCCTTTGGGTAAGGTAAACCGTAGGTGAGAGCTTGCTGTGAAAAAGCTTTGGCACGTATCCTAAGCCATTTTTTGAAATTATTAAGTCCGCCAAGATCTGATAATGTTTTATTTGTAGCGCAAAATTCTAGCAACTGACTTTGCTGAATAATCGCTTTTTTTTCCTCAAAAATTAGTGTTGAGCTCGATTCCGTTATTTCTCCAGAGTGAGCAATTATTTTTGATAAAACGCGCCGGATACGCTCAAAGGTTAATCCTTGACAAGCAACAGCTAATTTTGACATAACCTCATCCGAAATATCCTGTTGAAGTGCTTTTATTAGCCTTGTCAATTCATCAATAATTTCACTATAACTTGGCAAGGGAAAAGTAATTACAGTAATAATTTCTCTTACACTGTCTGGAACATTATATTCACTTGATAAAATTATAAGATTCTTAGGTTGCGTTTTTAAACTTTTACTTAAATTTTTTAATTTTCTTACAGTTGAGAAATCTTTTAAAAAATTATCGTAGTCTTTTAAAATAAAAACGGCACCAGTTTCGGGCGTTAACTTTTCGATAAGCTCTAATGCTTGTAGAGGATTACGAGCAGCAAATCCTTTATCGTTAGGATTTCCTTGATACCCATCAATAAAATCCCACGAGTAATAGGCACGTGGGATAGATTTTTTCGTTAGATACTGTATCAAATACTCAACCCTCTCTTCTTCTTGTGTATCAATATAAATGATAGGATAGCGAGCTTTTAATAGTAGACTGAGATCATTAAAAAATTTCATAAGTTCCTATTAATCAATGGACATCTATCCAATTGAACCTTCGAGCTTTAGGTTTAGTAAACGGTCTGCTTCTGATGCGAATTCAAGAGGAAGCTCATTAAAAACTTCTTTACAAAATCCATTAACCATAAGCGAGACAGCTTCCTCCGCTCCAATGCCACGTTGACGCAGATAGAATAACTGTTCTTCGGCGATACGAGACGTCGATGCTTCATGTTCAACTTTTGTGTCCCCGTTTTGAGCTTCAATATAAGGAAAAGTATTTGCGCTAGCCTCTTTGCCAACTAGCAATGAATCGCACTGTGAATAATTTTTTGTATTCGATGCCTTTGGTCCAATTTTAACTAAACCACGATAACTATTTTTCGAATAACCTGTTGATATTCCTTTGGAGATGATTCGACTTTTTGTATTAGCGCCTAAATGAATCATTTTCGTTCCGGTATCAGCTTGTTGATAATTTGTTGTTAAAGCAACGGAGTAAAATTCACCAATTGACGAATCACCCGCTAAAACACAGCTTGGATATTTCCATGTTATAGAGGATCCTGTCTCAACTTGTGTCCAAGATATACGAGCATTTTTACCTGCACATAGTCCCCGTTTTGTAACAAAATTATAAACCCCGCCTACACCCTTTTCATCACCCGCATACCAATTTTGTACCGTTGAATATTTAATGGTTGCGTCATCCAGCGCCACTAATTCAACAACTGCGGCGTGCAATTGGTTGCTGCTAAACTGAGGAGCGGTACATCCCTCTAGATAAGTAACCGAGCTACGTTCTTCAGCAATAATTAAAGTTCTTTCGAACTGACCAGCCTCTTCATTATTTATGCGAAAATATGTAGATAATTCTAATGGACATTTAACATCTTTTGGAATATAACAAAAAGAGCCATCGCTAAAAACTGAAGAATTAAGGCTAGCAAAGAAATTATCGGCTATTGGGACAACACTACCTAGATACCTTTCAACTAAATCAGGGTAATACCCGACCGCTTCGGTAAACGAACAAAAAATTACCCCTGCCTTATGAAGTTGAGACTTAAAGGTGGTTCCGATTGATACACTGTCGAATACCGCGTCAACTGCGACATTTGTCAAAAGCTTCTGCTCATTTAAAGAAATACCTAATTTTTCGAATGTCGCGAGAAGCTCGGGATCAACTTCATCAAGGCTTCCAATTTTTGCTTTCGTTTTAGGTTTTGAATAGTATTGAATATTTTGAAAGTCGATCTCGGGAATTTTTAAATATGCCCAATCGGGTGAATTCATTTTTTGCCAAGTTGAAAAAGCCTTGATACGAAATTGACGTAAAAAGTCCGGTTCACTTTTTTTATCACTTATAGTATGGATAATATTCAAACCGATTCCTTTAGGAAAATTTTCTGTTTCAATATCCGTCTTAAAACCATATTTATAGGGATTAGAAACAAACTCTTGAACTATAGAATTAGAGGCATTCGTCGTTTTTTCTGCCATATACTTTGATTTTTGATTATTAAATAAATAAACAAGAACTAAACTCCGTCTTATAATATTCTATCGTTAATGTACGACTGCGCTCGTTATATTACTAAAAAAATCTTCAGCAAAAGTAAGGCATAAGAAGGCAAGAATTGGTGAAAAATCGATGTTAAAAACGGGTGGGATCAGACCGCGGAAAAAACGTAAATAAGGGTCTGTCATCTTTCCGAGCGTCAGAAAAGGTTGAACGTAAAAATTTATATTAGGAAACCATGTCAAATAAATGCGAATTGTTAAAAGTGCTAAAAATAGCTTTGAAAAACTAGCTAAAGTGCTAGCTACCGTTAAAATAACAAAATCCATAATTTTGAGTTAAAAAATTAGTTGCTTAATATTATCACATAATATTTATTAAAAACAGTTCTATTAGAGCATTACAATTTCGTAGCTAGTGAAGAGACTTGAACTCATAACCCACTGATTACAAATCAGTTGCTCTACCAATTGAGCTACACCAGCTTTCTTGTACTTAACCAATGGTAATAATAATAACAAAAAAATTGAATATGTAAATAGCTAAATCTACCTTATAAATTTTTTTCGCAAGGTTTTAACAAGTCTGCTATTTGCTTTACAAGCACGCCTGAGTACTTCATTGCGTTTTAAACAGGGTCTTTCCTTTAATGTTCCTTGCTAGTCATAATTCCATTTTTACGCGTAAGTTAGAAAAAAGTTATCCATATCTTATGTATGTTACAAAATACAAAACGTATGATACATTAAAGCTGAGCTCGATTTTATGGAGACTAGGAAAAAGTTCGCAAAGCTTGAAATTTTTTATTCGTGGTGTAAAAAGAGGAAAAATTATTATATGTTCCCTTCATCCAAGAAAAATTCCATTTGGCTTCGCATTTAATTGGGTATCCACTACCTTAAAACCCAAGGCCACTTTAGGCATGATATTAGTAAAATACCTACCTTATAGTTATGGGTTGGCGGGTAATTGTACTTTGTGTATAGTGTTTAATGGAATATAATAAATATAAAATACCAGTATGGCTAAAAAAGGGGCAAGAATTCAAGTAACTCTTGAGCATAAATGCGAGCAGGGTGTATACCGTTATTATACAACAAAAAATCGTCGTAATACGTCTGAACGTTTAGAGTTGAAAAAATATTCACCAATAACAAAAAAACACGAAATTTTTAAAGAAATAAAATAAACGATGCATAGCGACAGTAGAAAAGAAGCAGATTTTTTGTTCGCTAACTCGAATAAAGTTAGTGGTGAGGTTCTTACCTATAAAGATGTAAGTATTTTAAGTAACTTTATTGATGGGCAAGGCAAAATCATACCACGACGCATAAGTGGCTTAAAGTCTAAACAACAAAAAAAGATAACAAAGTTAATAAAGCAAGCACGAGTTGTGGCGTTGTTACCGTTTGTAATCGGAAAATGTTAAATTGCTCCCCCGAAATGCTTACGGACGACACGCAAATCAATATCGTACCCGCTCCTAAAGAGCGTTTACTTCCTATATAAATTCAATGGTACATTAGATATATAAAGGGTATATATTATATTATTTATCTCTTCAACATTCGTCTTAGCGTCTTGGTTCTTAATAAAAAAGAACCAAGTCGTTTCAAGAAAATTATCCATTTAGAAATAAAAATTTCTGTAGTAGAGCGAGTCATTAGTTCGGACTTTTATAAAATTTTTATATTTAGAATATTCTTAATGTCGTTGTATCTGTGTAGGTCTAATAATATAACTAACAGGAGCAATCCTGGGAGGTTTTTAAAACCATACAAATTTTAATTTATATAAAAAAATCATGACTACAACTTTAGAAAGACGCGAGAGCGCAAGCTTCTGGGAGCAATTCTGTGCATGGATCACTTCAACTGAGAACAGACTTTACATCGGTTGGTTCGGATGTTTAATGTTCCCTACTCTTCTTACAGCTACTTCAGCTTACATTATTGCTTTCATCGCAGCACCTCCAGTAGATATCGATGGTATCCGTGAGCCAGTTGCTGGTTCTCTTCTATACGGAAACAACATCATCTCTGGTGCTGTAGTACCAAGCTCTAACGCTATCGGTATACACTTCTACCCAATTTGGGAAGCTGCTTCAATCGATGAGTGGCTATACAACGGTGGTACTTACCAACTAGTTGTTTTCCACTTCTTTATTGGTGTATGTGCATACATCGGTCGTGAGTGGGAACTTTCTTACCGTCTAGGTATGCGTCCATGGATCTGTGTTGCTTTCTCAGCTCCAGTAGCTGCAGCAGCTGCAGTATTCGTAATCTACCCAATCGGTCAAGGTTCATTCTCTGATGGTATGCCTCTTGGTATCTCTGGTACTTTCAACTTCATGCTTGTATTCCAAGCTGAGCACAACATCCTAATGCACCCATTCCACATGCTTGGTGTTGCTGGTGTATTCGGTGGTTCACTATTCTCAGCTATGCACGGTTCACTAGTAACTTCTTCTCTAATTCGTGAGACTTCAGAGAACGAGTCACTAAACTATGGTTACAAGTTTGGTCAAGAAGAAGAAACTTACAACATCGTTGCAGCTCACGGTTACTTCGGTCGTCTAATTTTCCAATACGCTTCATTCAACAACTCACGTGCTCTTCACTTCTTCTTAGGTGCATGGCCAGTAGTTGGTATTTGGTTCACAGCAATGGGTGTAGCTACAATGGCATTCAACCTAAACGGTTTCAACTTTAACCAATCAGTTGTTGATTCACAAGGTCGTGTAATCAACACTTGGGCGGATATCCTAAACCGTTCAAACCTAGGTATGGAAGTAATGCACGAGCGTAACGCTCACAACTTCCCTCTAGATTTAGCAGCTGGTGAGTCTTTACCAGTAGCTCTAGTTGCTCCAGCTGTTGCTGCGTAATTAGTTCTTAAAAAGATAAAAAATACTCCGGACTTAAATCCGGAGTATTTTTTTTGCTAAACTTTATATTGATCCAAAATCGGCTCAAATTAAGCATCTAATCAGCAAAATAAGATAAACTACTAAGGTTTTCATCTCTTATTAGTGGACGTGTAATTAACTCTAATAAATCTTTCGTATTCGAAAAACCATGAATCTGCGCGAACGTAAATTCAACAGACCATTTTGTATTAATACCACGAGCTTGAAGAGGATTAGCATGTGCCATACCTGTAATAACCAAGTCAGGCTTTAATTCTTGGATTCGTTCCAACTGGTTATAATTATCCGGTTTTTCGACAATTCTAGGTAGCATTACATCAAACTCTTTGCAAGTTTGCTGCAATAATAGTAACTCAGCAGCCTGATACCTCTTATCCATATAGGGAATTCCAATCTCATATACTTTCATACCACACCGAATTAAAAAACGGGCAAGCGATATTTCTAATAGATTATCACCCATTAAAAATACAGATTTGCCTTTAAGTAGCTGAAGTTGTTGGTCAACCGCTTGCCAAATCTCTTCCTCTCTTTGTTTAATGCCAGTTGGTACAACCCCGAAAACGGAACAAATTTTTTCTATCCAACCTCTTGTTCCATCTGGACCGATTGGAAATGGCGCCCCAATTAACTTAGCTTTGCGGCGACGCATTAAACTTGTTGTCGTCCTACTTAAATAAGGGTTGATACCACAAACAATTGTACCTTCTCCTATCGCTGGGAGGTCGCCGAAGTGACGAGGTGGTAACCATCCCGAAACGCGAATATCGTATTTTTGCAATTCGCGTTCAAGCTGATTGGCAACTAAATCCGGAACAGAACCAAATAATACAATCTCACTGTCTTTTTTAGTCAAGGGTGAAGGAAAAGGGCAATGGTTGGATAAGGCGGCTAAAACAGTATCTTCACCTTGTGTAAAAGCGTAATCTAGTCCATTTGCACGTGCAACAACAATTGGTGTACCAATTTCGGCCTCTAGCTTTATTGCAATTGACTCAAGGTCCATTTTTATAATCTCTGTTGTGCAGGTTCCGATCCAAAAAATTACATTTGGGTTACGATTCTCTTTTATCTGTAAACACAATCTGCGAAGCTCATTATAATCGTTTAGTTGGGCAGAAATATCGCCCTCTTCTAATTCAGCCATAGCATACCGGGGTTCTGCAAAGATCATAACCCCCATTGCATTTTGCAGAAAATAACCACATGTTTTTGTACCTATAACTAGAAAAAAACTATCTTCAATTTTTTGGTACAGCCAAGCAACACAACTAATAGGACAAAATGTATGGTAGTTCCCCGTTTCACAATCGAAATCTAAAGTCTTTTCCATTTTTGTAACACTACTCATAAATTATTTATGAACATTTCATTTTAGATGATTAATAATTCCTCACCCACAGGTGCTGATTCTTCGCTTTTATCGTTTCCAGGATTTAGATAAAAATCTGAAAGAAGAGCAAATAACTCGCGATCTGGGGCTTCCGTTGGAATAACACCTTCCGGTTTCGCGATTAATTGATCCGCAACATTTAGGTAATATTCGCAAACATAGCTTAAATCGGGTTGTTGCTCGGCCATTTCAAACAGTGTTTTACCTTTAACGCGTGAAACACGAATATCTTCAATTAGGGGCAAGATTTCCAAAACCGGCATTGGGACACAATCAACATATTTGTCAATGAGGTCACGTTTTGATGTGCGATTTCCAATTAAGCCAGCTAATCGAAGTGAATGAGTACGAGCTTTTTCACGTACTGAAGCTGAGATACGGTTTGCCGCAAACAGTGCATCAAATCCATTATCCGTAACAATAATGCAATAATCGGCGTAATTTAATGGGGCAGCAAACCCGCCGCATACAACATCCCCGAGTACATCAAAAAGAATAACATCGTACTCATCAAAAGCATTTAACTCTTTCAGTAGCTTTACGGTTTCGCCTACTACATAACCACCACATCCAGCTCCAGCTGGTGGACCACCAGCTTCAACACAATCTACTCCCCCATAACCTTTATAAATAACATCCTCCGGCCAAACGTCTTCATAATGGTAATCTTTTGACTGTAGAGTATCTATAATGGTTGGGATTAAAAAACCTGTTAGGGTAAAGGTACTGTCATGTTTAGGGTCACAACCTATTTGAATTACCTTTTTTCCCCTTCTTGCCAAAGCTACAGATATGTTACAACTTGTAGTTGATTTACCAATCCCACCCTTGCCATAAACTGCTAATTTCATTGCAAACTCCTATGTAACTTTACAAAATAAATCGAACGAATATCTTAACCTGTATTATAGGATATATTTGTGTTTAAATATAATATTTAGATTTCAATTTAATGATGCTGTTAAAAACATTCATTATGTTTCGTTCAGAAAAACAATAATAAAATATCTAGCTAGTGCGAATAACTAGATACTTTATTAACCCTATAACATTTGACCATATGTGTGTAACCCTTTACCAAGAAAATTTACACCTAGGTAACAAATCCAAACAACAACAAATCCAACAGCCGCTATAATAGCAGGTTTTTTGCCCTGCCAGGTCTTTGTAATACGAGCATGTAAGTATGAAGCAAAAACTAGCCATGTAATTAGGGCCCAAGTTTCTTTAGGATCCCAACTCCAATAAGACCCCCAAGCTTCGTTTGCCCATACTGCTCCAGCTATAATGCCGATCGTTAATAAGGGAAAGCCAAAACTTATCGTGCGATAGCTTAAATTATCAATACTTTCTAATAAGCTTAATCGGTTTATCTTAGAACTATCTGTAATGCTATATTCATTAATTCCAGCGTCTAACGTAGCTGACATTTGTACTGAGGGTCTAAAAAACGCTTTCCCTAATGAATTTCCTTGCAATTCGATTTGTTCATTATTTCCCCAACTTAATGCTAGGAAGAAAATGGAGAGTAATGATCCTATAATCAAACTTGCGTAACTTAACATCATAACAGTAACGTGCATCATTAACCAGTTCGATTTTAGCGCCGGAACAAGAGGTGAAGGGGCTTGCATAGTTTCGGGTAAAGATAGGCTAGCAAAACCACAAACAAAAAGCGCGATTGGACTGCTTAAAGATGCAACAATTGAAATATTTGATTGCTCCCTAGTTACTATACTTACGAATGTAATACCCCAAGCTAGAAACATTAAAGATTCGTAAAGATTACTCAATGGAAAATAACCAAATTGTATCCATCGTAAAGCTAATAAAAAAAATATCAGGAAATTTGTAGCTATTAAACCATAAAAGCTCGAATTTTGAAGTGGTTTAAACTTCGAATATATTACACTTGCCCAAGATATAATCGTTACAAGGAGCAAACTTAAAAAAATTGCGTTATCTAAAAAAGACTGAATATTCATTATTTTTTTGTTATTGCTTCGTATATTAAAAACAATTCGTAAACAAAGCTTTAATAGACCTCTAAATTTCGTAATTTATATTTAAGCAATTTCTTCTTGTTCAATAAGAACAAAAAATAATGCAAAACAAAGACCTGGGAAAATTAGTCCAATTAGAGGTGTTAAAATTGAAGGAAGAAATGATGCTGTCATAATATTCTAATTTACTATATTTTAATAAATCTACTAATAATATTATAAATTGTAATGATATTTAATTTTAAAAACCTTATAAAAAATATCGAATAACTTAAATGATAAATTTAAAATTGTTCTATAAATCTACTCTAAATGCTTTCGACTACCATCAAGTATACACGAGATGTTATAAATTAACCTCAAGTATTTCAGTGCGGACGGAGAGACTCGAACTCTCACAAGGGTTCCTCGCTAGAACCTAAATCTAGTGCGTCTACCAATTTCGCCACGTCCGCTCTATTTGTCTATTACTCAAGTTGAGTATACTTAATCTTATTCCTTTTTGCAAGATGAAAATTCTATTCACTACAAAAAAGAGAAGAGGTATTAAGTACTCTCTTCCCTTTTTTTTATTAGCTAACGCTTACCCAATCAACATCAACATTTTCTAGAATAATCGATGAATTGTAAATCTGAAGGATAATAACTAGAAATACTAGAAATAAACCCATGAATACGCCCATTACGGGTGTTGTTCCCCAACCTGGAGCAACTTTTCCATATTCAGCATTTAACGGTCTTAAAATTTCTCCTAATCGTGTTCTTAGGGCCATAATTCTGTACTACAAATTAAATGATAAAAAATTACTTGTTTATTGAGCCGTTCATAACAACATAATATAAATTATAACAAACTTTTCACCGTTTAATTACATCGCTAAAAAACTAATATGGAAAGCGCAACAATTTTAAGCATTTTTATTTCGGGTCTACTATTGGGAATCACGGGTTACTCAGTATATACTGCCTTTGGACCCGTTTCGAAGGAATTAAGAGACCCATTTGAGGAGCATGAGGACTAATCAGATTTAGTTATAATAAGAAGAATGAAAAAAATCATTCATATACTAATATATGAATGATTTTTTATTTTGCGTTGATAGCTCAATTATTTCTTCGCGATTCTAGGTGGATCCCTAAAGAAAATTGCAAAGAAGATAACAATTAAAGTCCCAATTAACAAGAAAGTGTAAACTAATGCTTCCATTTTTAAACTTAGATAGTTTGATTAAAAAGTTTTCTGTATTTATACGATACCCTGCTTTTTCGTAGACTTATCACCAAGTTTTTGGAATGCACCAAACTCTACTTGTTCTAATACTTCAGCACCAATACCAGCAAATACATCTCTGAATAGAGTTCGACCACCATGCCATAGGTGACCTAAGAAGAATAGAAGAGCAAAATTTGCGTGACCAAATGTGTACCAACCACGTGGACTACTTCTAAATACTCCATCTGACTCTAGAGTTGTTCTATCAAATTCAAAAACTTCTCCAAGTTGTGATTTACGCGCATATTTTTTAACAGTTGGGGCATCAGTAAATACTTGTCCATTTAACTTTCCACCATAGAAATTACAACTAACACCAACTTGCTCAATACTGTATTTTGACTCCGCTCGTCTGAACGGAATATCAGCACGTACGATACCATCTTTATCAACTAGAATAACTGGGAATGTCTCAAAGAAGGCAGGCATACGACGTACCGTTAACTCACGCCCTTCTTTATCCTGGAAAACTGGATGGCCAAGCCAAGCTTCTGCAATTCCATCACCTTTATTCATCGGGCCCGCACGGAATAGTCCGCCCTTGGCTGGGTTGTTACCAATATAGTCATAAAATGCTAACTTATCTGGGATTCGTGACCAAGCTTGACTTAATGAAAGCCCTTCACTAATTGAGGCTTCAACACGTCTTTCAATTTCCTGCTGGAAATATCCACTATCCCACTGGTAACGAGTTGGTCCAAATAGCTCGATTGGTGTAGTAGCAGCGCCATACCACATCGTACCGGATGTAATAAATGCAGCGAAGAAAACTGCCGAGATACTACTTGATAGAACAGTTTCAATGTTACCCATACGTAAAGCGCGGTATAATCTTTGCGGTGGCCGAATAGTCAGGTGGAAAACGCCAGCTAAAATACCTAGAATACCTGCCGCGATGTGGTGTGAAGCAATACCACCTGGGTTGAACGGATTAAAGCCTTCAGCTCCCCATGCAGGTGCTACCGCTTGTACACGTCCAGTTACACCATAGGCATCTGAAACCCAAATACCAGGTCCAAACGCACCTGTTACATGGAATGCTCCGAATCCAAAGCATAGTAGACTAGCTAGAAATAAATGAATACCAAAAATTTTTGGTAAATCTAATGCTGGTTCGCCTGTACGTGGATCTCTGAATAGCTCAAGGTCCCAATATACCCAATGCCAAATTGCAGCTAGGAAACACAAACCAGATAAAACGATGTGTGTTAAGGCTACACCTTCAAAACTCCAAATACCTGGATTTGATACACTCTCTCCAGTGATACTCCAACCACCCCACGAGTCCGTTACACCTAGGCGTGCCATGAATGGCATTACAAACATTCCTTGCCGCCACATTGGATTAAGAACAGGGTCCGATGGATCAAAAACTGCGAGTTCGTATAATGCCATTGAACCCGCCCAACCAGCAACAAGTGCTGTATGCATTAAATGTACGGCAATTAAACGTCCTGGATCGTTTAAAACTACTGTATGAACACGGTACCAAGGTAGTGCCATTTATTCTTTCCTCCTTTAGAAAAATTCTTGACTTTCTTACAAACAAAATAGTATAACCTAACATAAATCATATAACAAAAATATATTTTTTGTTTAAATATTTTTGTATGGTTGCCAGAATTGTTGATTCTTGTTAATATTGTTATGTAGAGAATGATGCGGGTGTAGCTCAGGGGTAGAGCGCAACCTTGCCAAGGTTGATGTCGCGCGTTCGAATCGCGTCACCCGCTTTTTTATTTATAGTAAGTGTATAGTGGAGAAACTTACAGAAATGGTTAGAGCTATGATCCTAAAATACATATTTTCCCTCTAGATTTGCCCACAATCCCTTAATGCCCATAAAGCTACCCAAACATTCCTTGTTATGGAACATATTAATTTACCGAAAACTTATAGTCGGGTTACCTTTTTTAACTTGACAAAATTTTACGTTATCATATAAAGTGTCACTGTGACTCTTATTGGAGAGGTGGCAGAGTTGGTCGATTGCGTCTGATTTGAAATCAGATGAAGTACAAGCTTCCGTGGGTTCGAATCCCACCTTCTCCGTTTTACTTTTTTTCTATAACTGTATAAATTTAAATTTGTAAATCAAGCCGAGTTCCGATTAGATTCTATCTAACCAAAGCGAAAGTATTAATTAGGTTGGTGAAAAATATCCAACGTGTAAAAAATTTGCGTAGGAGGAATAATCTTTAGTATCGGTTTTTTTCGGTTAATTTCAAATATGCCACCCTCCTTAACTTGGATTTGCAACCTAATTTTTTAGATAATTTAATTCCTCTAGTCTTAAATTTGAACGAATTTAAATGTATAAACATCATAGTCTACACTGTCCTTAAATTAGAGTATCTCCGCGTTTTGATGGAAAATTAATTCGCTCTTTGGGACACTTCTAGGATTAGTATTTTAGTACACTTTATAAATGTTATTACTGATACAGTCTCTTCACCTTCTATAGTTAAAGTTTTAAAGACCCTTTTAACTAAAATAAACATATTCAAGAAAATATAGAATAAGTTTATTTTTTTTGATTCGGGCAAGAAGGGATTCGAACCCCTGACACCGTGGTTCGTAGCCACGTGCTCTAGTCCACTGAGCTACAAGCCCTTTGTATTATTATTGCTGGGGCGGTAGGGTTCGAACCTACGAATAGCGGAGTCAAAGTCCGATGCCTTACCACTTGGCGACGCCCCATTTATTATATTAACCACAACGGTAATAATATCTTTTTTATCTATAAGTGTCAATCAACATATTTAAAGCGGTATTTCTCATATCGAGAAATACCACTTTAAAACGCAAGGTTAAAATTTTTAGCCTTTTATACTTGCGATTGCTCTCTTTAAAACCTCTTCGTTTTCTGGAGTAAGTTTCTTCTCTGACTGAATGCTTGAAATAAATTCTGGAGTAGTGTTTCGAATGTATGATCTAAGCTTTAAAATAAATTCTTTAACATCAGAAACTGGTATGTCGTCAAGGAAACCATTAATACCCGCATAGATCAAAGCTACCTGCTCCTCTACTGGAATCGGCGAATTCTGCGGTTGCTTTAACATTTCTCTTAGACGTTGGCCACGTGCTAATTCTGCTTGAGTTGCCGCATCAAGATCTGAAGCAAACTGTGAGAAAGCTTCAAGTTCCGCGAACTGTGCTAACTCTAATTTTAGTTTTCCGGCAACTTGCTTCATTGCTTTTGTTTGAGCTGCTGAACCAACTCGCGATACAGAGATACCTACATTAATTGCTGGTCTAATACCTGCATTAAATAAATCCCCTGATAAGAAAATTTGGCCATCCGTGATCGAAATTACGTTAGTTGGAATGTAAGCAGATACATCACCCGCTTGTGTTTCGATAATCGGTAAGGCAGTCATACTACCACCACCTAACGCATCACTTAATTTTGCTGCACGCTCTAACAAGCGTGAGTGTAAATAAAACACATCACCTGGGTATGCTTCACGACCTGGTGGACGTCTTAGTAGCAGCGACATTTGTCGGTAAGCCGATGCTTGCTTCGATAAATCGTCGTAAATTATAAGAGTTGCCTTACCCTTGTACATAAAATACTCAGCAAGTGCAGCACCGGTGTATGGAGCGATATACTGAAGAGTCGCAGGATCATCCGCGTTTGAAGCAACAACGATTGTATAACCTAAAGCACCTTTCTCTTCTAAAGTTGTAACAATTGAAGCAACAGAAGATGCCTTCTGACCAATAGCAACATACACACAAATAACATCTTCGCTTTTTTGATTAATAATCGTGTCAATCGCTACTGATGTTTTACCCGTTTGACGGTCACCAATAATTAGCTCTCGTTGACCGCGCCCAATTGGAATCATAGAATCAATCGCAGTAATACCAGTTTGTACCGGTTCACATACGGATTTTCGAGTAATAATACCAGGCGCCATTGACTCCACTAAACGACTTTCAGTAGCATCGATATCACCTTTACCATCAATTGGGCGAGCTAGGGAATCTACTACACGTCCTAAGAATCCATCACCCACAGGAATTTGGGCAATTTTCCCTGTTGAACGAACAGAACCACCTTCAAGGATATCTAGACCAGGACCCATTAAAACGACACCAACGTTATCATTTTCTAGGTTTAGGGCGATACCAACGGTTTTGTCTTCGAATTCAAGAAGTTCTCCGGCCATAACTTGTTCTAGGCCATATACACGTGCGATACCGTCTCCCACTTGAAGAACCGTACCTACGTTATCAATTTGAACTTCTTGGTCATAACTTTCAATTTGTTGACGAATGATATTACTAATTTCGTCGGGTCTGATGTTGATCATGTTTTGCCGAATTTATTTTTTGACTAAATAGTTGTTTAATTAAAAACCTTTTTGCGTCTAAATCCTGTTGGGTTTACGCTCCTAAAAGATTGCTGATTTTTTTTAGCTGACCACGAATACTCGTATCAATAAGTTTTGATCCGATTTCGACAGTAAAACCACCAATTAGCTTAGGTTCCACACGTAGTGCAAGTTTAATCTTTTTTGCGCCGGTAATTAGTTTTAATTTTCCTGCCAGCTCCTTTTGCTGCTGGGCAGAAAGGGCGACAGAAGACGTTACTTTGGCAATTTCGATAGCGTCTTGTTTATAAGACAGTTCTAAAAATTTTTGTGCAATTTTATCAAGAAAAGCTACACGCCCACGATTTACTAACAACATTAAAAAATTTAATGAGACTGAGCTAATCTGTTCTCCAAGAACATCCTTAAGGACATTTTTTTTAGCTTCGCGAGTAATAAGAGGATTGCCTAAAAATTTTTTTAGATCACTCGAGTTTGCTAAAAACTGGGAAACGATATTCATATCGTTTGTTGTCTCTTTCAATGACTTATTTGAATTAGCTAACTCTAAAAGTGCTTCTGCATAAGGCTCCGCAATTTTAGCAACTGACATAATAATTTAGTCTTTTAATTTAGAAATATTTCGATCAAGAATTTGCTGTTGCGCAGCATCACTTAATTTTCCTTCAAGCTGCAGCGTGACGCGTTGAAGGGCAAGTGAAACAACATAATCTGAGATCTGTTTACGTACTTGTGCTTCGATGGTTACAATCTGCGATTTTGCCGCAGATGTTAGACGCTCGATTTCATTCTTACCTTCAGTCAAGATAGCACTTTTAACTTGTTTAGCTGTTGTTTCGGCATCTTCCTTAATAGATGCGATAACAAGTTGAGCCTGCTCTAACTGGGTTTTACTTTCTTTTAATCTTTCTGTCGCTTGTTCTAAACGTTCTTCGGCTTCTTGAATCGCGCCCAGAATTTTTTGTTGGCGTTCAACCAAACTTTCTGAAAGGGCGTTACTTCCAAGATAAAAAATTCCACCCGTGAGAATAGCAAGGTTTACCACATTAGTCTCAAAAATATCGGGGTTGAAACTAACTCCTCCATCAGCGATTAAGCTTGAAAAACGAACAAGCGTTTGAGTAAATAAATGCATTTTTTACGGAATATTTGGTTAACAAAATCTAAAGAATCGCTTGTTTCCCTAACAATTTTTCTTTTATTAATTGACTTAATTCATCGATTTGGGCCTCAAGTTGTTTCAACGCTAGTTCTTTTTGAGCTTCTAGCTCTTTGTTAACCTGCTCTACTAAACTAGTCGCATCTTTACGGGCTTGGGCTAACTCCAATGCAACGACTTGTTTTGCTTCCGTTTCTGCGTCTGCAATACAAGATTGAGCATCAGCTTTTGCATCTTTAAGCTGCTCCTCATATTGTTTACATAATTCATCTGCCTGTAATAATTTCGCCGAGGCGTCAGACAAATTACCGTTGATATAGGCCTCGCGTTCTTCTAGAAGATTCCCGATTGGCTTATAAAAAACAAATGTCAGTATTACAGTTAGTAAAATGAATTGTAACGCCATAAGAGGTAATGTTGCATTAAAATCGAAAAGACCGCCTTCGCCTTCCGATAAAGCTAGCATTTGACCTAACGGCATTGAAAAAAGATTCATTTTTTCTGTTATTTGAATAAATTCATTTAAAAATAGCGCTTAGTATTAAAACTAAGCGCTTCAAAAACTTTTATTAGCCAGCAAATGGGTTTGCAAATAATAAACAAAGTGCAACTACAAGGCCATAAATTGTTAAAGACTCCATAAATGCTAGTGATAGAAGAAGCGTACCACGGATCTTACCTTCAGCCTCAGGCTGACGCGCTAGACCTTCAACGGCTTGCGCAGCGGCCGTACCTTGACCGATTCCCGGACCAATAGCAGCTAGACCGATAGCTAAACCTGCAGCAACAACTGAAGCACCTGAAACAATAGGATTCATAATAAAAATTTGATATAAAAAAAAATAGATCTATATGCGAAAAATGAACAAATTTCGTAAATTTTATTTACTCAATCGATTCACCAATATAAGCAGCGGACAATGTTGAAAAAACAAGTGCTTGTACCGAACTAGCAAATATACCTAATACCATAACGGGTAATGGGATAAGTAGCGGCACTAATAAACATAAAACAGATACAACAATCTCATCAGCTAGAATGTTTCCAAATAAACGGAAACTAAGCGAAAGAGGCTTTGTAAAATCTTCTAATATGTTAATTGGTAAAAAAATTGGAGTTGGTGAGATATAACGGGCAAAAAACCCAAGTCCTTTCTCTTTAAACCCTGCATAGAAATAACTAATTGAGGTTAGTAACGATAATGCAACAGTCGTGTTGATATCATTAGTGGGAGCAGCTAATTCTCCTTCTGGTAGATGAATCAACTTCCATGGAATAAGGGCTCCTAACCAGTTTGCCACGAATATAAATAAGAACAGCGTACCAACGAAAGGAACCCAAGGGCGATAATGATATTCACCAATTTGGTCTTTTGCGATACCCGAAACATATTCGAAAACAGATTCGAGAAAATTCTGCACTCCTTTAGGAACCTGCTCAAGCTTTAATGTACCTAAAATAGCTAGAGTTAGGATGATAGCAAGTACAAGCCATGTTATTAATAATACTTGACCATGAACTTCTAAACCTCCTATTTCCCAGTATAAGTGAGTACCAACTTCGACAGCAGCCAATGAAAAAAACATAACAAAGTAATAAATGCGAAGTGAATATTGCAATTTTTCTCTTGCTTACAAATATTTATACCTAGGTATAAAAAAGCCGTGCAGAAAAATTCCTTATTTAGAACTTTTTTACCCGACTTTTTTCATAAATTATAAATATTTTGTTTTATTTAACTATCGGAAGCAAACACTGCATTAACTAGTTTTACTAAATACTTAAGAAATTAATAGCTTTGACCCTGTTGAATTCCCGTTGATAATTTGGACACAATTAATTTAATTGATTTTATAGCGTCATCATTTGCCGGAATTGGGATATCGACTAAATTCGGATCACAATTTGTATCGAGAATCGCAATAATGGGAATACCTAATTTTCGGCATTCGAGAAGAGCTGTGTTTTCGCGTTTCGGGTCGACAATAATAACTACATCGGGGATTTGTGTCATATTGCGTAATCCGCCGATATTTTGACAAAGTTTATTATGTTTACGACGAAGTAAAGCCGCTTCTTTTTTGGGAAGTGTATCTAGAATGCCTTCTTCCTCTTTGCGGTCTAACTCTTTTAAATATTCAATACGTTTTTGCACCGTTAGCCAATTTGTTAATATACCACCTAGCCAACGGTGGTTTATATAATGGGAATCACATTTTTGTGCTTCTTCTGCAATTATTGAAGCTGCTTGCTTTTTTGTGCCCACAAAAAGAAAGGTTTTTTTCTCTTGGCTTGCTTTTTGAACATAATCGCAGGCATAAGTTAGCAGTCGTGCTGTCTGAACTAAATCGATAACATGAATTCCATTTTGTTCCGTGTAAATATAAGGAAACATTTTAGGATTCCATCGACTTGCTTGGTGTCCAAAGTGTACCCCTGCATCTAATAATTCACCTAAAGTAACGACAGTCATAAATTATTTTTATCTAAGTAACATTACATATTTTTCGAAAAGCGTCAATTCGCTACAGCTTACGTGAATAATATTCAATCACCAATAATTCATTAAGTTTTAGCGCAACCCATTCACGATCCACGACGCTTAAAACTTTAGCTACTAGTTTATTTTTATCAAAATCTAAATGTTGCGGAATATTAGATAAAGCTGGCGACTCAAGATTCGCTTGTACTAATTTTTCAGATTTCAATGATTTTTTCACTGATAAACTATCACCAGGTTGGCATTGATAACTTGGGATCGAGACACAATGCTGGTTCACATAAATATGTTTATGACTAACTAATTGTCGAGCTCCAGCGATAGTAGGTGCTAAACCAAGGCGAAAAATTAAATTATCAAGGCGCATTTCCAATAAGTTTAAAAGAACTGTCCCACTTGCTCCTTTAATTCGTTTCGACTGCTTCACGTAGTTCATTAGTTGTTTTTCGGAAATACCATAATTAAAACGAAGTTTTTGCTTTTCCTCTAAACGAATAGCATATTGTGTCGGTTTTTTATTTACCGCCCCATGCTGGCCGGGACGACTTGTTCGCTTTTTTATTTTGCTTGTTAGACCTGGTAAGTCACCTAGCCTACGTATAATTCTTAATTTTGCTCCTGTATAACGGGCCATAAATACTTAATCCTCCTTTTTAATTAAAATTTTGAGACATTAATAAGGTACTATATTTTCAGTAAATGTAAAATCTCTATCTCGTTTAAAAGTATTCAAATACTAGCGTTCTTCGCTTTGGAATAATTTTTCGGCGTATTTTTTCTCTCGATCCAACATCTGCCGATTTTCCTCGTAAGAAAAACCAGTACCGGCTGGTATCAAACGTCCAATAATCACATTTTCCTTCAACCCATTTAGCCAGTCTTTTTTACCCTCAACAGCTGCTTCGGTTAATACGCGTGTTGTTTCTTGGAAGCTAGCAGCAGAAATAAAACTATCACTGTTTAACGATGCTTTGGTAATCCCTAATAAAACAGGGGTATAAGAAATTGGGATATCGTTACGTTTTTGTGCGATTTCATTAATGGCATTTACTTTTCTAAAATCCATAACTTCGCCTGGTAAAAAGGTCGTGCTGCCTGGATCTTCTATACAAACTTTTGAGGTCATCTGGCGAACAATGACTTCAATATGTTTGTCAGCAATTTGAACTCCTTGGTTTAAATATGTGTTCTGTATTTCATTAACCAAAAAAAGTTGCAAGGATTTAATGCTTTCTAAATATGCTTTATGAAGTGGATATTTCTCTTTAAAATAAGAAAATACGACAGTTAATTTATTATGCGGACTCACTACGCCCTCGGTTAATGGCTCTGCTAAATCGACATATTGGCCATTTCGAAAACGTATTTTCGGGTTTTGGGTAATTGTAATCGAAAAATTTTCATTAGCTAGAGTAAAAATTTCAATTGAATTGGTTTTAGGACGTAAATAGGCGTAGCCTGGACAAGGCGACAGTACACATAGATTTTTAATTTTACGAGCTTCTAAAATTTCTTCAACTTTTGGAAGTCCCTGCACGATATCAGTTGTTTTTAGCTTCTCATACACAAGTGTTGCTAATGTATCGCCAACTTTTACTAAGGCTCCATTTTTAACTCTTAGTATTGTTCCACTTGACAAAAGATAGGGTTGGCCTAATCGAATTAACAGGCTGGTCGGCAAAATCTTATAAATTTGACCTGTATAAGTTGATTTTAAATCTTGAGCGAGAACGGTTCCAATCCGAACTAGATCACCCACTTTAACTTGCAAATTTTCTTGTCTGCAGTTATAAGGAACGCTCTTAAAATGTCTATTTTCTAAAATTAGAAGTTCTTTTTCATTGTTCTTAGTTGTGACGACACTTCCTAAAATGCCCGGATTTTGAAGTAGAATTTCTTGATAGACTAATGGTGTATTAGAATAAAGGTATTGCTGATCTTTAACTAGATAGCGAATTCTTGTTTTTAACGTGTTGGAAAGATTTTTTGTCTCTATATTTTTAAGTTTGATACTTTCACACAACGAAATTTTAATCAAATACTTTATTATATTTTCAGTCTTAAAACTAATAAGTGAAACTTGAGCTTGTAGATCCGGTAATAAATTTTTAATATCGGGCACTAAAAAAGTTTTTACTAAATCAACACCCGTACTAGAAGCAATTGTTTCCCAATTTTTATAAAAAAATTTTTTAACAATTTTAATGCGAATAGGCTTTTGTGAATTAGCTTCTGGAAAAAATTTATGCTCAAGATAAAAAGATTTTACTTTTGAGAGCGAGTAAGTCTTAACCGGACGAATTAACATATAAGATACTTCGAATATCTTAAAAAATTCTATATAAACTAAAGATTGCGCAATTAAGCGATTAGGAATAATTGCCTCACCGGGTTTAATGAAACGATTATTTTTAGCAAAATTTTTAATTGTAATATTCGAAATCTTAAATAGTTCACCAGGTTTAATAACAACTTTCTGTTCAACATTATTTATGTGAAGAAGACCCCCTGTCTTTGAAAATATATTTGGTAAAATTTCTGTCCCGGGTTTAATGAAATCACCATTCCTTACTTTTGTGAAATTAAAGGATTTTATTTCATTCTGTTGAAATGTCTCCTCTGGAATCCAATAGAATGAACCCGAAAAAAGGTGTCGCAAATTCTTCTTCCTTTTTGCGCTAACATTATTTTTTAAACTATAAGTTACAATACCACCAGTTTCTGTACGATATGTATCATCAATGAGAACTGCCATTGTGTCACCGATTTTTAATGGTTTATTGATGGGGGCAGTTAAACTAAATTCGGCGTTCAAGGAATTCGCTGTTATTTTAAATCGATAGTCGTGCAATCCACATTTTTGTCCAATTAAATTATTCAAAGTCGCGGAATAGTGAAATATATCTATACGCTGAACTTTATGATTGGTAACTAATTTAGCAACACCAGAATAACGATTTCGAATTGTAAGTCGAGATAAAATTCTGTCCTTTGAAAGAAGTGTCCCTGCCTCAAGTTTAAAGGGACTAAAATTGTAAAGCGAGTAGATCTTACCGTTTAGAACCCAAATTAAATTTGCCTTTTTCTGAAATTGAGCAAATTCTTCATTTGGTTCATTTGGAAGTTTTTCATTTAAAAAATATAACTCACCACTTTCTTCAGTAAAAATATCTTTTTGCTCCTCTTCAAGCGTTACATTTGCATCTTTTTTTATTTCTGCAATAACTTCATTAGAATAAACCTTTTGCCTATTATTTACTAGCAAAATCCCACCCGGTGGAATTGAGAACGAAACGGAAGTATTATTACAATTTCGCAAAAATAAGGTCATTTTCTTGGTAACACGAAAACCCATTTCACCATGTAAAGTTCGAAACAAGAACGCCTTAATGTTTGAATTATAAGTAATCGTTCCCTTATATGGAGATCGAACTTGATATGTTAGATCGCCAGAGAATACACCGCCAGTATGAAATGTCCGCATCGTTAACTGTGTTCCTGGTTCGCCAATCGATTGTGCCGCTACAATTCCAACAGCCTCTCCTAGATCGACCAAACGAGAATAAGCTAGATGCCAACCATAACAACTACGACAAATGGAACGCATCGATTTACATGTTAAAGGTGAACGGACTTTTATTTTTAATTTGCCCCGATCATGAAGTTTCTCAACCAAAGTTGGAGTTATTTCGCTACCTTTACTACCATATATGGTACCATCTTTTTCCACAATGTCTTCGGCTAACGTTCGTCCAATTAAACGTTGAGGATTATACGTTTTACTACCATCTAGTTCTGTCATGAAAAGCCCTGCTTCTGTTCCACAATCTTCTTCGCGAATAATTATGTCCTGGGCAACGTCAACGAGACGGCGTGTTAAATAGCCCGAATCTGCTGTACGCAGCGCTGTATCAACCAACCCTTTCCTTGCTCCATAGGACGAAATAATATACTCAGTTACATTAAGACCTTCCCGAAAATTACTTCTTATGGGAAGATCAATAATTTGACCCTGCGGATCCGCCATTAGTCCCCGCATGCCAACAAGTTGCCGTACTTGTGAAATATTACCTCGTGCCCCCGAAAAAGCCATTATATACAAAGGGTTTAATGGATCACTTTCTCGGAAATAAAATAGAACTTCATCTTTTAAAAAATTGTTAGTATTATTCCAGATATCAATCGTTTTTTGGAAACGCTCAATCCCTGTAGCGTTTCCAATATCATATTTTTTCGTAGTTATAGACACCTCATTACTTGTTAACCCCAGTAATTCGATTTTTTTATAGGGTACACGAAGATCCTCAATGCTTAATGAGATGCCAGATTTTGTTGCGTAATGAAAAGTTAAATTTTTTACACGATCTGCAATAATAGATGATTTAACAACGCCGTAATTAAGAAACGCCCCATACATCAGATTTTTAAGTTGGCGTTTATTTATTAAACCGTTGGCAAAGGATAGTTTTACCGAGTCTGAATGTTGTTGCATTTTATTGAAAAGCTTGATTTAAAAGAATTCGGCCAGGGGTTGTATAAATATATTGCACCAAAGTTTCATTTTTCATATTTTTTTTGATCTTAGCCGTTAAGCTTGTCTGACAAGAAATACCATTGATCACCTTTTGGTCCACCTTACCAGATTCATTTAGATTAGTATTTGCACATCTAACCCAAACAAAGGTGTGTAGACCAATTTTCTTCTGATCATATGCTACTAAAACATCCGAAAAATCAGAAAAATAATGTTCTGTCGTGATTTGTTGCGAAGGTATATCAGCTGTTAAATAAAAACAACCTAAAATCATGTCTTGGCTGGGGGTTAAAATCGGGTCACCCGTGGCAGGTGATAAAAAATTATTTGGCGCAAGCATTAGTAATCGTGCTTCAATTTGAGCTTCGAGTGAAAGTGGAATATGAACGGCCATTTGATCTCCATCAAAATCAGCATTAAAAGCGGGACAAACTAATGGATGAAGCTTAATCGCACGACCTTCAACAAGAATTGGTTCAAACGATTGTATACCTAATCGATGTAAGGTCGGAGCTCGATTCAATAAAATTGGATGGCCATTCATCACATCAGCTAACATTTCTAATGCTAAAGGTTCATTTTTTTGGATGAGTGCCTTTGCCGCTTTAATATTATTAACTAAACCTGCATAGATTAAATGATGAATTACAAATGGCTGAAAAAGCTCGATGGCCATTTCGCATGGAAGGCCACATTGATGTAATTTTAGTTCAGGCCCAACAATAATAACTGAACGTCCCGAATAGTCTACTCGTTTACCTAATAGATTTTGCCTGAATCGTCCTTGTTTACCCTCTATAATATCACTTAGAGACTTTAAAGGTCGATTGTTCAACCCAACAACAGCTCGACCACGTTTTCCGTTATCCAACAAAGCATCAACCGCTTCTTGTAGCATACGTTTTTCGTTTCTAATGATAAGCTCTGGCGCAATAATTTCTTTTAGCCTGGCTAATCGGTTATTGCGGTTTATTACACGACGATAAAGATCATTTAAATCCGAAGTTGCAAACCTACCTCCATCCAACTGGACCATAGGGCGTAAATCTGGTGGGAGTACAGGTATATTTTCTAAAACCATCCAAGATGGCTCGACTTTAGACGCAAGAAACTGGTCTATAACCCTTAAGCGGCGAATGACCTTATCGCGAACAAAAGGACCTCTCGATTGGATTTCCTGACGTAAATCATTGGCTGTTTTTTGCAAATTAGTTTGGCTCAATAATGTTTTTATAGCATCAGCGCCTATAGCTAAACTTATATTCTTTGAACCGATCCCATTATTATGATCAAGGCTAATCCAGTCTGCTTCACTCAGTAGTTGTTTATAATTCAAGTTCAAATTGTGATCAGGATTTGTCACTACATAAGAATTGAAGTAAATTATTTGCTCGATCTCCTTTATTGAAAGATCTAAAAATTGTGCAATTTTACTAGGCCGACCTTTTACATACCAAACGTGGGTTACAGGTGATGCTAACTCAACAAATCCCATTCGATTTCGTCGAACTTTTGAATCAATAACCTCAACACCACAACGCTCACAAACAATTCCTCGATAACGAACACGTTTATACTTCCCACAATGACATTCCCAATCATTCATAGGACCAAAGATACGCTCACAAAATAAACCATTCATTTCTGGCTTTAATGTCCGGTAGTTAATTGTTTCGGGTTTAGTAACCTCTCCCACGGTTTGCCCATTTGGTAGAGTTCGTTCACCCCATTCGCGTATTCTCGATGGAGAGGCGAGATTTATACGGACATAATCAAAGGTTCTTTCCATTTATAAAGAATGCAGTATTTTGTTTAGTAGAATATAATTGAGAGGTTCTTTCTGAACCTAAAGTAAGATCATCGACTTCCTAATTCAACGAAGTCTGGAGTAGACAAACGATTTTCAAGCGCATCATAAGACTCCGCCATTAGATTAATTTCGTTATCTATATTCTTATTTTTGGCTGTTTGATAAGCTGCGATATCCAAGCAAAGCGCTTGTAATTCTCTTAAAAGAACTTTAAATGACTCTGGGATACCAGGACGTGGAATAGGATAACCTTTAACTATTGCATTTAATGCTTCATTTCGTCCTTGCATATCATCGGATTTAATAGTTAATAATTCTTGGAGTGTATAAGCTGCTCCGAAAGCTTCAAGGGCCCACACTTCCATCTCACCTAAACGTTGTCCGCCTTGTTGAGCACGGCCTCCTAACGGTTGTTGGGTTACTAGAGAGTAAGGTCCAGTTGAACGTGCATGGATTTTGTCGTCAACTAAATGTACCAATTTCAAGATATAGGCACGGCCAACAGTAATCGGATTGTCATACTTTTCGCCTGTTCGGCCGTCAGTAAGAATTATCTTTCCAGGATGTTGTTTCGAAAATAACCAGGGTTTTGATGTTGCAGCTTCTTTTAGTTTGTTATGTACTAAACCTCGCGAAGCTTCAGGCCCATTCATTTCGTCAAATGGAATAACTTTAAATCGAGCGGATAAATGTTCCGCCGCTAACCCTAGTAACGCCTCAAAAATTTGCCCAACATTCATACGAGATGGAACCCCTAAAGGGTTTAACAAAATATCTATAGGTGTGCCATCGGGTAAGTAGGGCATGTCTTGTCGAGGTAAAATTTTTGAAATAATCCCTTTATTCCCATGACGGCCAGCCATTTTATCACCAATATGCACTTTTCTTATTTGCGCAATATATATTTTTATTATTTCATTCGTGCCAGGTGGTAAATCATCTTGATTTGCCCGAGAAAATATTTTTACGTCTAAAACGCGTCCGTACGTACCATGATGAAGTTTTAAAGAGGTGTTACGAACATCCCGCGACTTTTCACCAAAAATTGCTCTTAGTAGTTTTCCCTCCGGCAAATAATCTGACTCCCCTTTAGGGGTTAGTTTACCTACTAAAACGTCACCGGATTCAACCCAGGATCCGACATTTATAATACCATTTTCGTCTAATTTAGAAACCGAGTGCTCACTTAAATTAGGCAAATCACGTGTTATCTCCTCAGGTCCAAGTTTTGTTTGGCGTGCCTCTATTTCAAATTTTTCAATATGTATGGAAGTATGTAAGTCATCGTAAACTAGACGCTCATTAATAACAAATGCATCCTCATAATTATATCCTTCCCATGGCATGTAAGCAATTAGAATATTTTGACCAACTGCTAATTCACCACCTTCTGTTGATGTTCCATCAGCAATAATTTGCCCTTTAGCTATTTTTTCATTTGTCGAGACTAATGGTTTTTGGTTAATACAAGTATCTTGGTTTGAGCGTTGATATTTCGTTAATGGGTACGTTAACATATTCCCTCGTTTATCTGTCACGCGAATTTTGCCTTCGCTCGAATCTACTACCTTACCCGTCGTTAAACTTAAGACGACCATACCAGAGTCTCGCGCAGTCTGGGCTTCTAAACCAGTACCAACTAATGGCGCTTCCGCATAAAGTAATGGAACAGATTGACGCTGCATATTAGATCCCATTAAGGCACGGTTTGCATCATCGTGTTCTAGAAAAGGAATCAAAGAGGTAGCAAGTGAAACAACTTGGAGAGGCGAAACTGCCATATAATCGACGGTTTTTGTTTCGACGGTAAGTAACTCATTTCTGTAGCGAACCGAAACAAATTGATTACGTATAAAATTATTTTCGTCAAGGCCGATATCACCAGCTGCTAAACGAAAGTTACTTTCCATGATTGCTTGCAAATAAATAGGAGCTGCCTCTTTTAGAACTCTTCCGTTTCGAACTTTGTAAAAGGGAGTTTCAATAAAACCATAAGAATTAACTTTTCCATAAGCTGCCAATGAACCAATTAACCCAGCGTTAGGTCCTTCAGGTGTTTCAATAGGGCAAATACGGCCATATTGACTAGGATGGATATCCCGAATAAGGAATCCAGCTCTGTCACGCGCTATACCACCCGGGCCTAGAACCGATAAGCGTCTTTTATGTGTTATCTCAGCCAAAGGATTTGTTTGATCCATAAATTGTGATAACGGATTCGAACCAAAAAATTCGCGAATCGAAGCTGCTAAAGGTTTGGGATTCATCAACGTATTTACGCGGAGCTGGCTCGGCTCACAAATTGTCATCCTTTCGCGGACAATACGCTCTAAACGGCCTAAGCCCACCCGGATTTGGTTAGACAGTAATTCACCAATGGAACGAACGCGTCTATTCCCCAAGTGGTCAATATCATCACTTGCAGTAGTAACTTTACGGAAATTTATTAAACAATTAGCAATTCCTAGAATATCTCTGGATGTCAAAATGCGAATATTTCTATTTACGTCAAGGTTTAAGCGTTGGTTTAGTTTATGTCGACCAACATAACCTAAGTCATACCTTTTATTATCAAAGAATCTAGAATAAAGAAGCTGTTGACAACCTTTAGCCGTTGCTGATTCATCGGGACGCAATTTGTTATAAACTTTAAGAAGACATTCCTCAGTTGTTAAATGTACATCAGCAAAGCTAGGTACACGAAACGATTTACCATCTAAATATTTAACAATAGTTTCATTTTCTAACCCAAGTGCTCGCAAAAGGAAATATACAGGAAATTTTTTTGCTTTATCAATCTTTACGTATATAATTTCGTCCTTATCCATTTCAAATTTAATCCAACTTCCACGATTCGAGATCAAACTGGCAAGGTATACGCGTGATCCATTTTTATCGACTTCACTTTTATAGTAAATACCGGGACTTCGAACAATTTGATTAATTATGACTCGTTCAATACCATTTACAATAAAGGTCCCATTATTCGTCATTAGAGGTATATCACCAAGAAAAACAAGTTTTTCGTGGGGTCGATTTTCACCGCTACATTTTAAAGTTGCATGAATAAAAATACGAACACTATAAGTGCTGTCACGCCGTTTTGTTTCAGCTAGTTTGTACCGAGGTGGTTTAATTGTATAAAACTTCGTGGCAAAATTTAGCTCAAGTTCCCCAGAATAGCTTTTTATTGCAGAAAAATTTCCTAATTCTTGAACTAATCCTTTTTCTAAAAACCAACAGTAACTTGTCCGTTGGATATCTAATAAATTGGGTAGTAAAAACGTATAAATATTTTTATTTTTAGTTGCGTTTAGCATTACGTCTTGAAAACGTCGATTAAATATAAATAGATTAGTGGCCAAAAACCGTATTCAGTAAATTAAATCTACGTATTTAAAGCGGTATTTCTCAATATGAAAAATACCGCTTTAAAATGCAATATTACAATTTTCAACCTTTTTAATAGCTATAACCGCTTTTTAAAAAAGTGGTTAAAGAGTACGTATGATATATAATAGTTTAGGGGAATCGAGTCTATAAGTAAAAAAGGTCCACATAAATATAAGTTTAGAAAGTTTGAAACATGTAACCATTTCCTCGAACCGTTAGAATTAAAGCAGGGTTACTTGGGTCATCCTCAAGTTTTGATCGCAGTTTCGAAATATGGACATCAACAACACGAGTATCCACATACCGTTCGGGTATATAACCCCAAATTATGCTTAAAATATATGTTCTTGACAATAAATAGCCAGCATTATCAAGTAAAAGTTCCAATAGATTGAATTCTAAACCTGTTAGATGTATTTGTCTACCTTTCAAAAATATTTGACGCTTATGGAGATCAATTAGTAGATTTTTTATTTGAATTTGTTTCTTCGAATTTAGTTTTCCATTTTCAACCGTGATTGCTGTTCGGCGAAGGACTGCACGAATTCTAGCTTCTAATTCTTTAGGGGAGAAAGGTTTAATGATGTAATCGTCTGCTCCAAATTCAAGTCCCATAATACGGTCGGAAATGTTTCCGAGGGCAGTTAGCATAATAATAGGGACGTTAGATTCTTTTCGTAGCTCACCACAAACTTCATAACCATTAAGTTTTGGCAGCATAACATCTAACACAATAAGGTTCGGTTTTTGACATCGAAACAATTGTAAAGCGGTTTTACCATCTCTTGCTGTATAAACATCGTAACCCCGTATCTTTAATCGCGTTTCTAGGATTTGACAAATTGTTTCTTCGTTGTCGATAATTAGAATTTTCTCTTTCCCAGCAACCACAATATCGTTACCTCCCTCATCTTGTAGCTCTATACCATACCTTCATACAGTAGAACATTAATTTACATATTCATTAGGGTCTCCGCCGTAATAAAACCAAAGGACGAAAGCAATGGCGTATAATAAAATTTTTAACGTACCCAGCTTCTTTATATATTTATTTAAAAATTCTAGATTTCTAGTATAATACTCGAAGAGAAGAAAGGCGAGCGTAGCCAAGTGGTTAAGGCACTGGGTTGTGGTTCCAGCATTCGCGGGTTCGATTCCCGTCGTTCGCCCATTCGTTTATTTAACCGAATTACCCTTACTCTACGAGTGTTTCTAAATATACGTTTAAGTATTTGGCTAAGCCCACTGCTTCGGCCTCAATTTTACTAAGGGCGGTTGGCTGATCCACTCCCGTTAATGGAATTTCACGCCGGTCTTTTAAACAAAGGAGAAGTTGACGCTTAGGATTTAAACCTTCTTTGATACTAATCTTAACGGCCTTTACTTCGTCAAAAGAAAAATTTAATTTTAATTCACGGTTTTTTCCTGGGAACCCCTTCCGATACAATAATATCGTTTGCAATTCCGAATTATAATCATTATAACCAAACCCTACATCCCACCAAATTGTTAGGCATAAGAATAGACCTAAAATTGAACCAACACTTCCATAGAAGATTAAAACAATACCCTGTGGAATGAATGCAATTTCGCTGCTGTTAGTAAAGAAGAATAGGTCTGTTTTAGTATAACTTGCCAAACCACTAAGAAAAAATCCACAACCACCTAATGTAACAGCGAGAGCCCAAAATATGTTACTTAATCGCCGCGAACCAATAATGTATGTTCTCATGTTATGCGATAGAAAAACCAATGTGGGTCAATTAAACTAGACGAATTGTTTTTAAACCAAAATATAAACCAGCTGCTAAACTAAACATTAAAGTAAGTAATACAAAATAACCAATAAGAGCATTCATAGTTTAATTATTTATTATTTACGAAAATTTTCATAAATAAATTATACATTAAGATTTTATTTAGTGTGTACCTTTTCGAAAGTTCCGAAATGGAAAATATTCAGGTTTACCGCAACTTTTAAATTATTTCAATCTTCGATTAAAACCGCAATAATCTTACGCTAAATAAAGGTTTGTGACAAACCATATAAGAAATTTGTTAACTTCGTATCCTTGTCATACAAAATTCACTGTCGTACCTGAGACAAAAATATAGATCAAACAGTCTAAAAAAAACGAAAAGTGTAAAAACTTAGGATCGAATGATTTACTAGGTGTTTATTTAAAAAATTCCTGTTATTCTACATAAACAATTGACGTTTGTTCAAGTACAAAATTTTATTCTACGGAAGGTAAAAACTTCTTCATAGTTCAGATTTCTTCTTCGTTACAGGGTCGGTAGGCCTCCTTACCAATTTAAATGCCGAAGCACCATTTGTGTGAGTTTGCAACGAATCAAAATGGGTGAAGCACAGCAAAATTTTATTCTTTTAGAGCTTCGATAATACCTTTCCAAATCAAGCCTATCCCCTGCCCCACGCCGTAAGTTAAAATATTACGTGTACTTTGACCAACGAAGACGATCGTTTCCTCAAGACGGCAAATAAAAAAGTCCTGAAATTCTAAATAATTAATAACCACAAGGGATTTCTGATTCAAGTTAATCAATTCGTTCAAACGATTTGCATAAATCGTTTGTAGGTAGAACCCGTCTGGGGTAAGAATCCATGGTTCATATTCATTGTTATAGATATTCCGGGGACGTCTAAAGTAAAATTTCTTACGGTCTTGCCAAGCCAAGTTATTCTTAAACCGCTCGAGGTTTCGAGTAGATAAGAAATTTGATCGAAACCAAGTCTGTCTGATGTCTGCAACCAAGAAAAAATCGTTTAGAATAATCCGAATAACGCACTCGCTTATGGTAATAATTAAATTATCGAATAAAATTTCTAAAATTTTATTAGTAACTGAATTGTAAAGAGGGGCGAACGTTCGTCGGAATACGTCCGACCTAGGGTTCATAACACAATAAAAAGGTAATGCAACGTTTAAGTTAGATTCATTTAATGCATTTGTAATATAAAACGAATTGTGGAATAAATTCTTACTGGGCTTAAAAGAAACACCATAAAAATTTAAAATAATCTTTTCAACGGATTCTTGAATTAATTCAGCTAGAAATGTTTTACCATCCGCTAAAGTTTCCTGGGTATTAATTTGATGAATAAATTTATTCTCAACTGTTAAGGTGACAAGTTTTAAAATTTCCTTTTTTTTCTCGCCTCTTAACACATCAATTCCCAACAATATTTTGCTTCTATTTTTTACACATGAGGTCGAACGATATTTATAGTAGAGGGCCATAAAGAGATTTGCAAATTTAACTTTGTTTTCGCTGCTCATGGCTTGACTCAACGATATAAAGCCCAAATTTTGTGAATCGTAATTTGGTATTTCAGCTCTAGCGGTCGGTTTAGTATATTTCATAAACCATTAAAAATCTTAAATTAAAATTTTCCACATTTCTAAATCTTTTTATTTAATTTTTCAGCATTTAAGACTACAGTAAGCTTAACTATTTAACCCAATTAAATTTTAGTAGTATTTTTTTAAGCTAGTGTTTCAATTTTTTCTAGAGCAATGCGAATTTTCGAAGCGAGCTTCATAATTTTTTCCTGACTTTATACCTTTTTTATTGCTAATGACATAAGCTCTTCTAGATGACGAGCTTAGTACCAGAGCTTAAATTTATTATTACCGTTATACATACCAATTACATGCTATTAATTAGACAAATAGCTGCCGACTAACATAGCATATAAATTGGTATATAATAATTTAACGAAATGAAAAATACGTTCAAATTACACAGTTTGGTTCAAAAAAGCGTGTAACGATCTTAAAGCCATTTCCCCAACTTTGACAAATGGCTTCAGATTTTTAAACTTTAAATCGTTTAAATCGACAGCGAATCTGGAAAGAAACGTTGTATCTCAATAATAAGGCCTGCCGTAAGGCTCATCCAAGCAGTTAATAATACGGGAGCCGTAGAGAGGTATTTTAAAAAATTTTTATCCATGTGCAATTAATTCCTTACTTAAATTTTAGCTAGACATTGATGTTGAAATATGTTTAACGAGGTGAAACTGTAATTTCTTCCGCCGGCACAATTAATTGGCCTGAAACTAATTCTTTCCAAGCTGCCAACGGCCAGAATACCCCTGCGGACATAATACTTAAAGCTACGGGTACGTTAATAATAATTTCGCTTTCGTTCGGCTTATCTGTCTTTCTTGTATATTGAAGGTAGCTGCGGCCAACCCAACCAATCCATCCTGCGATATAAAGGAAACCTAGACCCGGTAAAGTAAATTCACCGGCATGGCTAAAACGCCCATCTGCAATTAAGTGAGGTAAACCATCCGTTCCACATAGAAGACCCTTTTCCCCATACTTCGAAAATCGATCTTTTGTTTGTTGAATTTGCTGTTCAAGAGCTAAATAAGCAGGCGTTCCTTCTTCATAATTTTTAAGACGTGTATTTAATTTTTTTACACTATTATCTAGACGACGCTTAAAAACGGCGGAGTCCTTGCAAGGAACTAACCCACTAACATCAGCGGATGCTGATAGGACACTACTTTCTAGTAGACTAAAAATTAGAAATACAGATAGTAAATGTTTCATAAATTTTTTGTTTTAAATTTAAACAAATTATTGAAAAAGTAATGAACCATATTTTAACGTTACTTTCCTATTAATATTTATATATTTCGGAATAATTTTTTAAACTGCTCCTGGAAGTCTAAAATTGCTCGATTTGATTTTCCGGAAATAAGAAAATTTTCAGAATTTTCGAGTCCCCAGATTTGGGAATAAGAAAAAAAACTAATATAGACGCTTATCATTATTAAAAAGAAAGAGAAGTAGACTAATGAAAGTCCTAGGTCTTCTTTTATTTGTAACCCCGTACTTGTAAGAAAATCAACGACTCGTAAAGTATTTGATTTATCCAAACTAATCGTTTGACCAATTTGGGCCTTTGAAAAAAGAGAACCCTTATTATCGTAGAAATAAATATCACCTTTTAGATCATTAACTAGTATTACTAATTGTTTATTTTCATCTTGATTGAAAGTTGTAGAACCTAACCAGAATTTACGTCCGGCTCTATTAATTTTTTTAAGTGGAATTTGTATAGGTGGGCTATTATTTAACTGTATTTTAACGCCATTAATATCCCAATCTGTTTGGTAAATTGTTAATTCACGATACTGAAAAGGCTCATTAACAAATATTATTTTTCTTTTAATTTCTTGACCATTTGTTCCAATTACGGACAAGTCGGAATAAAATTGATTCGTCTTTAGTTCTTGCGTATAAGTAATCCAAAAATCATTTACTCGAATTGATGCATCAGATGCGGTTCTAGTCAACGGCCCCGATCTAACTAAATTCTGCAAATGGAAAATTTCTCCTCTTGGCACTATTTCCTGGATATTATAACCACTTAACGACCCAAAAGTGGTTCCTAATAACAATAATAAAATGCTAAAGTGCACGGCGATCGGACCGATTCGACCAAGTAGCCCAATATAGGCATAATTTTTTCTATTTTGACGAAAAATATGGTAATTGGATACATAAACCTGATAAATGGCTAGATTTGTTAAATTTCTTGGGAGTTTTGACTTAATGTCGAATCTTTCTATTTGTGAATTATTATTAAGAAAATTCCAAAGTTTAAATTTTTTCAGCGACGGTAATTGAGTTGTAAAAGTACATGTCATTAAAGATGATGCAAATACAAATAAAACAACAATAAACCATGGCGCCGAATAAACACGGTCAAGGCCAATAACTGTAATAAAGCGCCAATCTAGAAATCCAAATAATGGGTTTGTAGTAGGGTAATTAGATTGATAAAAAGATAAGCTTTGATCTTGTTCAATAAATGTGCCTAAGGCAATTAACAGACCAATTAGGAAAAGAAGGCTGATTGCGAAGGAAAGATTCGCTAAACTTTTTAGGAAACGTGTAGAATTATTTTTTTTCACAAATGTCATTTTTATATCGTTATATAAGCTTAATTAGAGTTTATTAAAAAAAAGCCCAGCGACTTTATCTAACACTAGATAATAGTAAAACTCTACCTGTTATCTCTACTTTACTCTTGTCAAAAATAGTTGTATATAATACTATTTGTCTATGAGGCTATGCATTTAGTCATCTAGCGCCGGGATAGCTCAGTCGGTAGAGCAGTGGATTGAAAATCCTCGTGTCTCCAGTTCAAATCTGGATCCTGGCATGTATTAACAGTAATATGCCGGCAATTAAAGATGGTAATAGAGCTACTACACCTATTAGCAGACTTGTCACTAGTTTTTGACCGGAGAAAAACATACTGAGCTCTTTTCAAGCACTGAGTACTATTATATTAGTTCTGGTAAAAATCATACTTTTATATCACTCTTTTATGATTTATAGCCATGATATAAAGACTGCAATTTCATTAATGACAGAGTATAGAGTAAAAAAATTTATGTTATTATGGACAGAGTAAAAGGCTTAAAGTTTATGGAAACGGTATCCTAACCTTCTAGGTAAATCTTCTATTTAATTAAAAAATTGGCAGACATTTTCGATATGTTGTTTTAGCTTTTGTTATTGTTTTTTATTATTGAACTAATTTTAACAATAATGCTTATAATGTGAAATAAAATATTAGTGTATTGCTGCTCCCACTTCAACAGTTAAACTCACTCTGCTCGTGGTCGAAATGTCGCTTAACGTATTAATATCTGAAGATAACTTTATCTATGTCGTTCTTACGGTTAGAAGTTTTTTGGTACCAGATTATATGGAGTCTTTAAAACTTAATGCACAACTACTTCTTCAAAAAAAACCTAAATCTCTAGAAAACCATCGTTGGCCTGATGGAAAAGCTTTTACCTGGACTAGACCAGAAAGATTAAAAAAGCTCGTTTCTAAAAATAGAAAACTCGTAGCGAAATGTGATAATTTTTCCAGTCACGTAGAAAATGAGATGGTAGAAATTTTGTATCAAGGGGTAAAAACAAATAAGGGAATTGGAAAACAAATTCTCGAACGGATAATCGGAAGCAAATATTTAAATTGGTCCGTTTAACTAAAAAGCAAAAATCGATTTTAGAGTTTTTTCTGTATATTTATGAACGGGCAGATCATGTAAGAACAAAGCAGCTTATCCGACAGTAAAAAACTCTCCAAAGTCAGTAAAAATCTAAAACAAAGAACCGTCGGACGCTAACAACAGTTTACATGAAAAAAATAGTAGTCAAACAACAAGAACAAATAATAGCATTGCTGATATTAATATTTCAGTTCCAACAATTAGTTTAATATAACTTATATATAAAGTATTTAAAGATTATAAATTATCCTTCCGTGTTGATGATAAATTTATATACAGGATAAAAGAAGAATAAATTATAATTATTCAGCTTAGTATATTTATTCTTGTTCTTGAAAATATACCATCTAGCAATCATCAAGCATAACTCTTAAACCAAGGAGGTTGTCATGTCTCAAGCCGTTGAAACACGTACTCGAATCAAGAGTGAACGTTACGAATCTGGTGTAATCCCATACGCAAAGATGGGTTACTGGGATCCAGAATACGCAATTAAAGAAACAGATATTCTAGCACTTTTCCGTTGTACTCCTCAGCCAGGAGTTGACCCTGTGGAAGCGGCAGCTGCACTAGCTGGTGAGTCTTCAACAGCAACATGGACAGTTGTATGGACAGATCTTTTAACTGCATGTGATCTATATCGTGCAAAAGCATATCGTGTAGACCCTGTACCAGGTGCAGCGGATACATACTTCTGCTACATCGCATATGATATCGATCTATTTGAAGAAGGTTCACTTGCTAACCTAACAGCTTCAATTATTGGTAACATCTTTGGTTTCAAGGCTGTTAAGGCTCTTCGTCTTGAAGATATGCGTTTCCCATACGCACTACTTAAAACTTACCAAGGTCCAGCAACTGGTCTAGTTGTAGAGCGTGAGCGTTTAGATAAATTTGGTCGCCCACTACTAGGTGCTACAGTTAAGCCTAAGCTAGGTCTTTCTGGTAAGAACTACGGTCGTGTAGTATTCGAAGGTCTTAAAGGTGGTCTAGATTTCCTTAAGGATGATGAGAATATTAACTCACAGCCATTCATGCGATACCGCGAGCGCTTCCTATACTCGATGGAAGGTGTAAACAACGCAGCAGCAACGACTGGTGAAGTTAAAGGTCACTATCTTAACGCTACAGCGGCAACTATGGAAGATATGTACGAGCGTGCAGACTTCGCTAAAGAGCTTGGTTCAGTTATTACGATGATTGACCTTGTAATTGGTTATACGGCTATTCAATCAATGTCTCATTGGGCTCGTAAGCATGATATGCTCCTTCACCTTCACCGTGCGGGTAACTCAACTTACTCACGTCAGAAGTCACACGGTATGAACTTCCGCGTAATCTGTAAGTGGATGCGTATGTCAGGTGTTGACCATATTCACGCAGGTACAGTAGTAGGTAAGCTAGAAGGTGATCCATTAATGATTAAAGGTTTCTACAACACTCTACTTGATTTCAAGACTGATATTAACTTACCTCAAGGTCTATTCTTCGCACAAGATTGGGCTTCATTACGTAAGTGTGTACCAGTAGCTTCTGGAGGTATTCACTGTGGTCAAATGCACCAACTACTTAACTACCTAGGTGATGATGTAGTACTTCAGTTTGGTGGTGGTACAATTGGTCACCCTGATGGTATCCAAGCGGGTGCGACTGCTAACCGTGTAGCACTAGAGTGTATGGTTCTAGCACGTAACGAGGGTCGTGACTACATTTCTGAAGGTCCTCAAATCCTAAGAGATGCAGCGAAGACTTGTGGTCCTCTACAAACAGCATTAGACTTATGGAAGGATATTACATTCAACTATGCGTCGACTGATACTGCTGACTTCGTTGAGACACCAACTGCTAACCGATAATCAGCTATCCCTTATTATATAGGGTATTTAATAAGAGCTTAATTAACTTAAGCTCTTATCATAAAATTTTCATTTAATGGAGTAACCAATGAAACTAACACAAGGAGCTTTCTCATTTCTTCCTGACCTAACTGATGGCCAAATTACAAAGCAAATTCAGTACGCTTTAGATAAGAGCTGGGCTATTTCTATTGAGTATACTGATGATCCACACCCACGTAACAGCTACTGGGAAATGTGGGGTCTTCCTCTATTCGATATTAAGGACCCAGCGGCAGTTCTTTTTGAAATTAACATGGCTCGTAAGTCGAAGCCAAACTACTACATCAAGGTGGCTTGTTTTGATAACACACGTGGTGTTGAAAGTTGTGTACTTTCATTCATCGTACAACGTCCTTCGTACGAACCAGGCTTTAAGCTAATTCGCCAAGAAGTTCATGGTCGTAACCTAGTTTACACTCTTGAGTCTTACGCAGTTGATGCTAAGCCTGAAGGTGAGCGCTACTAATTAGTTGGCGTTAGCTTATGACTAAAAAAGAAGCAGACCTATCCATAGATAGGTCTGCTTCTTTTTTAGTCATTGTTTTGTCAATCCTACATTAAACAGCTAATTATTTACAACACTGACGAATTTTCTATCTACGATAGTTTCAAACTTGACATAACCAGATGTCCTTGCGAATAACGTGTAATCCTTACCTACTGAAACACCGATACCTGGTTTAAATGTTAAACCACGTTGACGTAAAATAATTCCACCTGCTTTAACGATTTGATTCCCATAAACCTTAATTCCAAGGCGTTTAGAATTTGAATCGCGTCCATTCTTCGTACTACCTGCTCCTTTTTTGTGTGCCATATTTATTAATTCGTTGCCAAATTTTACAATTTTATTTTTTCAACAATACTATTAAAAGTACTTTTATCAAGTATAGCTATCTGTGCTAACATTTTTAGGTTGACTTTAATAGAAGACTTCTTCAACAAAGATTTTAGCCGACTATAAGTTAGGTTGTATTGGTGACTTGCGGCATTGATACGGCATATCCATAGCCTTTTAAAATCTCTTTTACGTCTCTTACGCCCTACGTAGGAATATACTAAAGCCTTCATCACTTGACCATTAGCTGTTCGAAATAATCTTGAGTGTGAACCCTTGAACCCTTTTGCTAACTTAAGAATTTTTTTCCGTCGTGAACGTGCGACGTTCCCTCTTTTTATTCTAACCATAATTAATTTTTATCTATATAAAACAAGCTGCCTGAGCTTGTGTTTTTTTCGTTATTGATTTTACTAGAATTCGAGTATATTTAGGTTTAGCCCCAAACGTTCGACGAGTTTTCTTTTTTGGTCGCATCTTATAAACACGTGTTTTTGGACCCGCAATATGGCGTAAAATTTCTACTTCGATTTTAAAACTTGAATCTAAAAATGGTTGGCCAATTTCAACATTGCCACCGCTGTTCACTAAAAGGACGTTATTCAAAATAAATTTATCCCCCTCATTTAAAGGCAATTTAGCAAAATCATAATACCTTCCTTCTTCAACCCAAAATTGTTTGCCGCACGCTTCGACGATTGCGTATAATCCCATAAATCTGTTGTTAGAAAGAGTTAGTAGGACTTAGACATTGTGTTATTTTCCCAAAAGGCTCCCCTCTAAGTATCTTCACCGCTGTAACCTTTCACTATCGAGTTCGAAATGGATCGATGTGGATCTATTACGCTATAAAATGTCCAAGTCAAAAATTGAAGATTTTTAATAGTTAGCAGTAACTAAAGTCAAGCATTCGGTCTATTAGTATATCTCAGCTAAATACATTACTGCACGTACACTTGATACCTATCAAACGGCTAGTCTTGCCGTGACCTTAACCACTTTTAGTGGTAAGAGTACTCATCTTGAGGTGGGCTTCCCACTTAGATGCTTTCAGCGGTTATCCTTACCGTACATGACTACCCAGCGTCTACTGTTGGCACAATAACTGGTACATCAGAGGTACGTCTCTCCCGGTCCTCTCGTACTAAGAAGAGATCCTCTCAATACTCTAACGCCTACACCGGATATGGACCGAACTGTCTCACGACGTTCTGAACCCAGCTCGCGTGCCGCTTTCATGGGCGAACAGCCCAACCCTTGGGACGTACTACCGCCCCAGGATGCGACGAGCCGACATCGAGGTGCCAAACCTCCCCGTCGATATGGACTCTTGGGGGAGATCAGCCTGTTATCCCTAGAGTAACTTTTATCCGTTGAGCGACGGCCCTTCCACTTGGTACCGCCGGATCACTAAGGCCGACTTTCGTCTTTGTTCGACTTGTAGGTCTCACAATCAAGCTTCCTTATGCCTTTACACTCTACGACTGATTTCCGACCAGTCTGAGGAAACCTTTGCACGCCTCCGTTACCTTTTAGGAGGCGACCGCCCCAGTCAAACTGACCACCTGAAACTGTTCCCTAACCGGGTAACGGTATAGGGTTAGAATCCTAGCTTTATTAGAGTGGTATCTCACCAACGGCTCCGATTTTCCCGCAAGAAAATTTTCAACGCCTCCCACCTATCCTGCGCAAACAAAGCCCGGAGCCAATCTCAAGCTACAGTAAAGCTTCATAGGGTCTTTTTGTCCAGGTGCAGGTAGTCCGCATCTTCACAGACAAGTCTATTTCGCCGAGTCTCTCTCCGAGACAGTACGCAGATCGTTACACCTTTCGTGCGGGTCGGAACTTACCCGACAAGGAATTTCGCTACCTTAGGACCGTTATAGTTACGGCCGCCGTTCACCGGGGCTTCGGTCGCGAGCTTCGTCAAAGACTAACAAGCTTCCTTAACCTTCCGGCACTGGGCAGGTGTCAGCCCCCATATATCGTCTTGCGACTTTGCGGAGACCTGTGTTTTTGATAAACAGTCGCCAGCGTCTGGTTCTTGCAACCCTAATTGGGTACCTCTTCTCCCGAAGTTACGAGGCCATTTTGCCGAGTTCCTTAGAGAGAGTTATCTCGCGCCCCTTAGTATTCTCTACTTACCCACCTGTGTCGGTTTCGGGTACAGGTATTTATTGTTTATGGTGGTTAGGGCTTTTCTTGGAAGTATGACATCAGCCGGTTCAGTGTCTTAACACCTTCCTATTCATATCTCAGCTCGRACCGTTCTCGCCGRTCCTCAACGCCTCGAATACTTAAGCCGATAACCAACATTCGGTCGACCTAGCCTTCTCCGTCCCCCTTCACCAACAATAAACAGTACAGGAATATTAACCTGTTATCCATCGATTACGCTTTTCAGCCTCACCTTAGGCCCTGACTCACTCTCCGCGGACGAGCCTTCCGGAGAAACCCTTAGGTTTTCGGGGTATTGGATTCTCACCAATATTTTCGCTACTCAAGCTGACATTCTCACTTCTACTTCGTCCACGCCCGTTTCCACTAACGCTTCAAACTACTGTAGAACGCTCCCCTACCGATATTTTTACATCTTACAGCTTCGGCAAATTACTTAGCCCCGTACATTTTCGGCGCAGGATCACTCGAACAGTGAGCTATTACGCACTCTTTAAAGGATTGCTGCTTCTGGGCAAACCTCCTGATTGTCTCTGCAATCCCACCTCCTTTATCACTTAGTAATTATTTAGGGGCCTTAGCTGGTAATCTGGGCTGTTTCCCTTTTGACATTGAAGCTTATCCCCCAATGTCTCACTGGCTAACTAAACGTCTTAGTATTCAGAGTTTGCCTTGATTTGGTACCGCTCTCGCAGCCCGCACCAAAACAGTAGCTTTACCCCTAAGAAGAAACATTAACCGCTGCGCCTCAACGCATTTCGGGGAGATCCAGCTAGCTCCGGATTCGATTGGAATTTCACCCCTAACCACAACTCATCCGCTGTTTTTTCAACAACAGTCGGTTCGTACCTCCACTTAGTGTTACCTAAGCTTCACACTGGCCATGGTTAGATCATCCGGGTTCGGGTCTGTAAACTATGACTTAAAGCTCTTATCAAGCTCGCTTTCACTCTGGCTCCGATATTCTCTTACCTTAACCTCGCCATAGCCTACAAGTCGCCAGCTCATTCTTCAACAGGCACGAAGTCGAGCGTTAAGTCGCTCTTCTACTGCTTGTAAACTTACGATTTCATGTTCTCTTTCACTCCCCTCCCGGGGTTCTTTTCACCTTTCCCTCACGGTACTGATTCACTATCGGTTGTTCAGTAATATTTAGTCTTACGAGGTGGTCCTCGCGAATTCAAAAGGGGTTTCACGTGTCCCTTYCTACTTGGGGTGYAACATACAAATGTTCATATTTTTGATTACAGGACTTTCACCTTCTCTGGTACAAGATTCCAACTGTTTCACCTAATACAGATACATTTTTAAAACTGTTGCCCCACAACCCTCTAGTATTAGAGTTTAGACTAGTCCCGTTTCGCTCGCCGCTACTAAGGGAATCGCTTTTGCTTTCTTTTCCTCTAGTTACTAAGATGTTTCAATTCACTAGGTTTGCTCTTTCTTCTTTATGAATTCAAGAAGTAGTTCTCGAAGTTGCCTTATTCGGGTACTCTCGGATCAAAACTYGCTTCCAGTTCCCCGAGACATTTCGCTGGTAGCCACGCCCTTCATCGCTTCTGAACACCAAGGTATCCATCGTAAGCTCTTAATCGCTTGACTTTTGATTTACTTATAAATCACTACTAAAAATTTCAATTTTCTATAATTAATYTTCTGTGTGTGGAGATAAGCGGATTCGAACCGCTGACATCTGCCGTGCAAAAGCAGCGCTCTACCAACTGAGCTATACCCCCATGATGGGCCATCCAGGACTTGAACCTGGGACCTCACCCTTATCAGGGGTGCGCTCTAACCACCTGAGCTAATAGCCCAAAATAGATTAAAAAATGCTTTAAATAAACTGATGATCCAATTTCTTGGTACAAAATCCCTTATAGGAGGTGATCCAGCCGCACCTTCCAGTACGGCTACCTTGTTACGACTTCACCCCAGTCACTAGCCCTACCTTAGACGTCGTCCYCCAAATGGTTAGACTAACGGTGTTGGGTATGACCAGCTCCCATGGTGTGACGGGCGGTGTGTACAAGGCCCGGGAACGAATTCACCGCTGTATGCTGACCAGCGATTACTAGCGATTCCAACTTCATGTAGGCGAGTTGCAGCCTACAATCCGAACTTGGACAAAGTTTATGAGATTAGCTAGTTCTCGCGAATTTGCGACTCTTTGTCTTTGTCATTGTAGCACGTGTGTGGCCCAGGACATAAGGGGCATGCTGACTTGACGTCATCCTCACCTTCCTCCGGTTTATCACCGGCAGTCTCTCTAGAGATCCCAATAAATTGGCAACTAAAAACGAGGGTTGCGCTCGTTGCGGGACTTAACCCAACATCTCACGACACGAGCTGACGACAGCCATGCACCACCTGTATCTACATTCCCGAAGGCACTCTTTCGTCTCAAAAAGATCTGTAGTATGTCAAGCCCTGGTAAGGTTCTTCGCGTTGCATCGAATTAAACCACATGCTCCACCGCTTGTGCGGGCCCCCGTCAATTCCTTTGAGTTTCACCCTTGCGAGCGTACTCCCCAGGCGGGATACTTAACGCGTTAGCTACGATACTGTACAATAATACAACACCTAGTATCCATCGTTTACGGCTAGGACTACAGGGGTATCTAATCCCTTTTGCTCCCCTAGCTTTCGCCTCTCAGTGTCAGTAATGGCCCAGTAGAGCGCTTTCGCCACCGGTGTTCTTTCTAATATCTACGCATTTCACCGCTACACTAGAAATTCCCTCTACCCCTACCATACTCAAGCCTATTAGTTTCCATCGCTTTCCCAGGGTTAAGCCCTAGTCTTTAACAACAGACTTATTAGACAACCTACAGGCGCTTTACGCCCAATGATTCCGGATAACGCTTGCATCCCCCGTATTACCGCGGCTGCTGGCACGGAGTTAGCCGATGCTTATTCCTCAAGTACCGTCAGAACTTCTTTCTTGAGAAAAGAGGTTTACAGACCAAAATCCTTCATCCCTCACGCGGTATTGCTCCGTCAGGCTTTCGCCCATTGCGGAAAATTCCTCACTGCTGCCTCCCGGAGGAGTCTGGGCCGTGTCTCAGTCCCAGTGTGGCTGATCATTCTCTCAAACCAGCTACTGATCGTGGCCTTGGTAAGCCGTTACCTTACCAACAAGCTAATCAGGCGCGAGCTCATCCTTAGGCAGTGTAAACTATTTCACCTCTCGGCATATGGGGATTTAGCTGYCGTTTCCAACAGTTATTCCCCTCCTAAGGGCAGATTCTCACGTATTACGCACCCGTTCGCCACTAGAGTTAAAAACTCTCGTCCGACTTGCATGTGTTAAGCATACCGCCAGCGTTCATCCTGAGCCAGGATCAAACTCTCCATGGTATTCAAATAAATGGTATTAAACAATTTTTCAAATTTCTAATCTAGATAGATAATAGCAATTAGCTCTTCACTATGTCAAGAGAAAATTCAATCGATTTTACAAACATTTATAAGATATCCTTTTTATTGAACGTCTGTGGATAAATCTGTAGAAAGTACAAACCGTTATCAACAACGTTTTTATATCTTAGCACAAAATGCCGTTTGCATTTCTCATTGGATTTAATAAGCATCTGTTGTGGAGCAAAAATAAATACTTAAACAATCGTCAGATGTGAACTATTCTTAAGATATAACAAAAACAAAACGAAAAAATTTTAACGATCTATAGCAGAAAAGAGATTTAAAATATATGAGCTTACTTGTTATCGGAGGTACAGGAACATTAGGTCGTCAAATTGTAAAACGGGCCCTAGACGAAGGTTATCAAGTTAAATGCCTTGTTCGTAATCTTAGACGTAGTGTATTTCTACGTGATTGGGGAGCAGAACTAGTATATGGTGACCTTGCTCTACCTGAAACAATTCCAGCAACATTGAAAGGCGTACGTGTTGTTATTGATGCCGCAACCGTGCGACCTACCGATGATTATAATGCAGAAAGGATTGACTGGAGGGGTAAAATAGCTTTATTAGAAGCAGCAAAACTTGCTAATGTAAAGTCATTTGTTTTCTTCTCCTTTATTGGAGCGGAGAAGAATTTATCAATTCCACTTCTAAACTTAAAAGTCAAATTCGTTAAACGTCTACAGGAATCAGGTATTAATTCTATAATCTTTGAGAGCGCTGGATTTTTTCAAGGTCTGATTGAACAATACGCGATACCGACGTTGGAAAAGCAAACTATATGGTTATTAAATAATATTCCTGCTACTTCCTATATTGATACGCAAGATGCCGCCTCTATAGTTATTTCGTCATTAAATAAAGTCCGTGATGGCCAAACAGTTTCGCCTTTAGTTGGAGGAAAGGCATGGACGCCAGAAGAAATTATTCAACTATGTGAACGTCTTTCCGGACAAAAAGCAAAAATTTCTTATTTGCCAGCTTTTATTCTAACGGTATTAAGGTTAATTTTGCGTTTGCTTGAATTTACATGGAATATCGCGGATCGTTTGCAATTTTCCGAAATTCTACAGAATTCAGATCAAGAGATTCCAATTGTGAATACTACATCAGATACTGACTTATTAACGTTAGAACGCTATCTACAAGAATATTTTTCTAAAATTCTCAAAAAGCTTAAAGAAACGAATTATCAGCAATCACAACAAAATAGTGATATTTCCTTTCTCTAACCCTCTTTAAACAGTTCAGTTTAAATTTATCCTAAAAATTCGAATTAATAAGAGTCAAAGAAAAAGAAAATAATATTTTATAAAAGAGGAATGTTGAATAAAACTGTCATTAGACGTCTTGTTATAGATGTTTTTTGTAATTTATTGCCAGCCAAAATTTAGTGCACTCTTTATCCGTCGAAAAAGTGTTGGTTAAAAAGCTCTTTTACATAACTGCCGTTTAACCGACACTTCTAAGATCTGAAATTTTTATTTATTGTAATTCTTAGTTTTTGCAGGGTGGACGTTTCATTTTCAATTTTGGGTGGGCCTATATTTTTTGTAGTAAAAGCTTGACGTTGAATTCGATTGAGCTTTATAATTGGGGTCAGTAATTGTCACCTATGGGATTGTAGTTCAATTGGTTAGAGCACCGCCCTGTCACGGCGGAAGTTGCGGGTTCGAGTCCCGTCAGTCCCGTTTTATAAATTTTAAAAACCTCCATTCAATTGAAAATAGCTCCATAGAATAAGTAATTCTAGCATTACTGAAAAGAGTTTACCAAAAGTTACGTGGAAAAAAATATTAGCTCTATGGCAGGTTGATTTTAAAGTAAAAACTGAATTTTCACCTACTGATGGTGTGATCATTGGAGAAAAGATAAAAAACATCTAAAACGTAAAAATTTCTAGCTTTTTGTTTTACAAAACAAAAAGCTAGAAATTTTTACGTTTTAGATGTTTTTTATCTCGACATCAACTCCTGCTGGAAGATCCAAATTTCTGAGATTTTGCAAAATTTCTTCCGTTGGTTGATAAATATCAATCAAACGTTTATGCGTTCTGATTTCAAAATGTTCACGTGCGTCCTTGTTAACATGAGGTGACCTCAAAACACAATATATGCGTCTGCGTGTCGGTAAAGGGATAGGTCCGACTGTACGTGTAGACCCGTCTGTATTTACAACTTGCAGGATTTGCTGGCACGAATTATTTAATAACCCCGATTCATAAGACTTTAAGGCTATACGAAGTTTGGTTATCTTTGTTTTAAAAAGATCCATTTAAAATTTAATCTAAAATTTTCGATACAACGCCTGCACCTACCGTTCGTCCACCTTCACGAATTGCAAAACGCATACCTTGTTCAATCGCAATTGGGTTGATTAGCTCCGCCGTCATTTTAATTCGGTCGCCTGGCATTACCATTTCTGCAGCGCTTCCGTCATCTCCTGTAAATTGAATAATTGTTCCTGTTACGTCTGTAGTCCTTACGTAAAACTGGGGACGGTAGCCTGTAAAGAATGGAGTGTGGCGACCGCCTTCATCTTTATTTAAGACATAGACTTCCGCTTCAAATTTTTTATGAGGGGTAATTGTGCCTGGTTGGGCAAGAACCATACCTCGCTCGATATCTGTTTTTTGAATACCACGAATTAAAATACCAACATTATCTCCCGCAAGACCTTCCTCCAGTGTTTTTTGAAACATTTCAATACCAGTAACGGTTGTAGATTTTGTCTCTTTTAATCCGACAATTTCAATCGTGTCGCCAATTCGTAGAATTCCACGCTCAATTCGTCCAGTTGCAACTGTACCACGACCAGTAATTGAAAAAACGTCCTCGACAGCCATTAAGAAATTTTTCTCGGTGTCACGTTCAGGTGTAGGAATATATTCATCAACCGCTTTCATTAGATCAAAAATTTTATCTACCCAACTGTCGTCACCTGGCTGCTTTGCACCACCCTCGACTGCTTGAAGTGCTAGTAGAGCTGAACCAGAAACAAATGGTATTTCGTCACCCGGAAAATCGTAATTCTCAAGAAGTTCTTGGACCTCAAGCTGGACAAGTTCTAGGAGCTCTTCATCGTCTACTTGATCGGCTTTATTTAAAAATACCACAAGGTGGGGAACACCAACTTGTTTAGCTAATAAAATATGCTCACGTGTTTGAGGCATTGGACCATCCGCCGCTGAAACAACCAGAATTCCACCATCCATTTGTGCAGCACCCGTGATCATATTTTTTACGTAATCTGCATGACCTGGGCAGTCAACGTGGGCATAATGGCGGTTCTCGGTTTCGTATTCAACGTGAGCAGTATTAATTGTAATACCTCTCGCTTTCTCTTCAGGGGCCGAATCGATCTCGTCAAATTTTTTTGATAAAGCTGGATTATAAATTGCTAAAGTTGCCGAAATTGCTGCTGTTAACGTTGTTTTACCATGGTCAACGTGACCAATCGTACCTATATTTACATGCGGCTTTGATCTTTCAAACTTTTCACGTGCCATTATTAAATATTATTTTATTGTTAAATTTTTTTAGGAGTAAAATCAATTGTTTAGTTTTTAATACTTTTGGCGATTACTAACCAATGCGTTTTTAATATCTGAAATGAGCAAAAGCTTTATTTGCTTCAGCCATTTTATGAATTTGCTCTTTTTTTCTTATTGCTCCACCTCCTTCTTTAGCAGCATCAAGAATTTCATTTGCTAATTTGAAAGCCATACCACGACCCGATCTGCTACTCGCGAATTCGATAATCCATTTTAACGAAATATTTGTACCTCGATATGCGCGAATTTCAATAGGTACTTGATATGTAGATCCGCCAACACGTCTGGCTTTAACTTCGACTTTAGGTGTTACATTTTTTACAGCCTTTTCAAGCATTAAAATGGGATTTGTTTCTGTTTTTTCTAGAACTATTTCCAAAGCACGATAAACGATATGCTGAGCGACAGATTTTTTGCCCGATTTTAATACACGCGCAATTAGCAATGTTACCAACCGACTGTTATAAATAGGATCAGGTTGTGCAATAATTCGTTTTGATTTATTTCTTCTTGACATTTATTTCTAACCTTTAGGTTTTTTTCCTCCATATTTTGATCGACCTTGTTTTCGATCTTTTACCCCACTCGCATCTAAAGTACCGCGTACAACGTGGTATCGGCAGCCCGGCAAATCTTTGACGCGACCACCACGGATTAATACTACAGAGTGTTCCTGGATATTATGGCCAATTCCAGGTATGTAAGCTGTAACTTCGAAACCCGAAGTTAAACGAACTCGGGCAACTTTTCGCATAGCCGAATTTGGTTTTTTTGGCGTTGTTGTGTAAACCCGAGTACATACACCACGCCTTTGTGGGCATGATTGTAAAGCGGGGGATTTTGTTTTTTTGTTAATTGTCAAACGTTCATATCTAACCAATTGTTGAATTGTTGGCATAATTTTATTTTCTTATTTGCTAACTTTCTAGACCATACTTACGCATAAAACGTTCAACACGTCCTTCTGTATCAATGATTTTTTGGGAACCTGTATAAAATGGGTGGTTTCCCGACCAAATATCAACGTTTAGCGACGATTTTGTAGAACCAACTTTCATTATCAATTGGCCGTCGCAATATACTTTTGCATTTGGATACCACTGTGGATGAATTGCAGATTTTGGCATCTTAAACTATAAACAATATAAGGTTTTTAATGTGTTTAACGCTTCGAAAATTGAGGAGCTTTTCTTGCTTTGCGTAAACCATATTTTTTACGTTCTTTGGAGCGATAGTCTCGCGTCAGATATTGCTCTTTTTTTAAAAGTGGACGTTTTTCATGAGACATATGACATAGAGCGCGGCTTATAGCAAGCTTTGCAGCGTCTGTTTGTCCACTTAATCCTCCTCCCTTTGCATCGATAAAAAGATCAAAAGCATCTTCCAATCCAAGTGCAGTAAGAGGTGACTTTAGGTTTCTTATATACTGCGAATTAAATTGAAAATATAAATCGCCTGGTTTTTTATTTACCTGAATCTCACCACTGCCAGTAACTAGCTTAACTTTTACTACAGCTGTTTTTCGACGGCCTATAGCTAGCGCTACAGACGGCCCATATTTGTTAGTTAACGTAGACATATCTATACGTTCTTCTGTTTTTTATTACTTTAAATTTAGATTAAACCGCTTATGTAAATTGTTACAAACTTCTCCCGCTGACTTTTGGCCGAAATTTTTAAACTCTAATAAATCGTTTTGTGAATATTTTAACAAATCACCCAATGTATGAATATTCGCACGCTTTAGGCAGTTGTAGGCTCGCACAGATAGCTCTAATTCTTCGATCAATGTATTATTAATATCTGCCTGATTTTCAGTATAAACAATATCTTCTCGAAGTATTGGTTTACTAAAACTCGGATCTTCAATCCGGATCGACGAAAATGTAGACGCTAGTTGACTAGCACCTTTATTTAAGGCTTCAATTGGCGTAACACTACCATTTGTCTGAATTTCTACTATTAATGTTTCTTGATCTGATAATTTGCTATCTTGATAAACTTCTATAAAAAAATTTACCTTTTTTACCGGCATAAAAACAGCGTCAACTGTTAGGAACCCCTTTGGAGTAATAAGTAATTCGTTGTTATTTAAAGAATAGCCTTCACCTTTATTAATCAGCAATTCCATTTCGAGTGTTGTAAAAGTATCCACGGTCGCAATAAAATGTCTTTTATTTACGAATCTAAGGTTTGAACTTAATTCAATATTCGCAGCTGTTACTATACCAGGTCCTTTGAAATTTAAACGCGCAACAACTGTTTCGCTACAGTCACCCATAAAAACGAGTTGTTTCAGATTTAGTAATATTTCGAGAACATCTTCTTTCACTCCTGGAATTGCTGAAAATTCATGATTTATGCCAGAAATACGAACACCTACAACCGAAATACCTGGAATACTAGATAATAATGTTCGTCTTAACGCATTACCAACTGTTGTCCCTTGCCCTTTAAGGAGGGGTTCTATTCGAAACCTTGAAAAAAGCTCCGTTGGCTTTGTGTTTACTGACTCCAAACACTGAACAAGCATACTAGATATTCTATTGAAAGAAAATACTCAATGAAAATTTAAACACGTCTTTTTTTCGGTGGTCGACAACCGTTATGTGGGACTGGGGTAATATCACGAATTAAAAAAATTTCTAGTCCACAACCCTGCAAAGCCCGAATTGCCGTTTCACGACCATTACCGGGTCCGCTAATAATAACTTCCGCCTGACGCATTCCTTGATCAAACGCTAATGAACCAACCTTCTCCGCAGCGGATTGAGCGGCAAATGGAGTACTTTTCTTTGCCCCTTTAAATCCACACCCGCCTGCGGATGCCCAAAATAAGGTGTTACCTTTTTTATCCGTTATATTAACGATCGTATTATTAAAAGTTGATTTTATGTGAACAACCCCTGCTTCTGCTATTTTTTTCGCTTTTTTACTCGTAAATCGCTTTACTTGTTTAACCATATCAAATCAAAGTACCTCTGAATATCATAAATAATGGGTTTAACGCGCCTTTTTATTAGTTACAACCGCTTTTTTTCCTTTACGTGTTCGAGCATTAGTTCGTGTTCGCTGACCCCTGACAGGTAAATTAACACGATGGCGTCGACCAGCTGCGGAACCGACTTCCGTTAATCTTTTAATATTAAGAGAATATAATCGTCTTAAATCACCCTCCGTTTGATATTTTTCGTCGATAATCGTCCTTAATCTTGTGATATCTTCGTCTTGTAAATCATTACAGCGAATATCTGGTGAAACTCCCGCTTCATCTAAAATTTTAACGGCACTTGTCGAACCAATACCGAATATATAAGTTAATCCTATTTCGACCCTTTTATTACGGGGAAGATCCACACCTGAAATACGTACCATTTATTCTCTTTTTTATTTACGTTTCATCTTTGCTCTACCTTGTCTAACCTTGAGGCGAGGATCAGATTTACAGATTACATAGATTCGACCTCGCCTTTTCACTACTTGACAATCTTTTGATCTTTTTTTTAAGCTCCCAATTGAACTGACAACTTTCATAATTCAATTTTGATTTTAGTTTTTAGTTTGCAAAACGAGAATAGTATAGTTCCGTTTTATTAATTCTAGTAGTTTATATAACATATTTATTTTTATAGAAAATAAAATCGTTATAAGCTAATGCTAACTTAGTTAATTAAAAAAGTCTACGTTTTTTTAACCTCATAGCTTGTTGAAACTAAATAACCTTGGATTTGTGATGTTGTATCCGTAACTACACCTACCAAAATAAGTAAAGAAGTTAAATTCTTAAAAATTGTAATATTTAGGAAACTCCCAGCTAGAATAGGGAAAAATGCTAAAATAGCTAGAAAAATCCCACTTACAAAGGCTAGGCGGTTACTAATTTTTTCTAGATATTTTCTAGTTGCTTTTCCTTGGCGAATACCTTGAATTGTGTACGCCATTTTACTTAAATTTTCAGCCATATCTTTAGGCTTTAAAGCTAATGAAACATAAAAGCAACTAAAGAATATAATCAGAACTATGTTTATAACGAGAGAGTAAATTGTTAATAATTGAGTTCCGGCAGCAGGAGTTATAAATGCTAATGAACTAAGGGCTAGTTGGGCAGGGTATAACATAAATGTTGCAACCGTTGAACTAAAAACAAGTGGCATGATTCCACCTTGATTAAGCTTTAGGGGTATAAAGCTTTCCGTTAGTTTTGTTTCTGTAATTGTACTTGTGTTTAATTGTTTGGCAGATATAAGATGAATCTTTTTATAAGAATCTTGGAAAAGAATAACTGTTAGTACAATTAATAGATAAAAAGCACTATTCTTAAATAATAGATTAATACTCTCAAATGAGGTTTGGTTTAACATTAAGGTGTTTAAATCTCCCATATTGTTAGGAATTCCACCAACGATGTTTATAAAAATAATCATTGATGATCCATTTCCGAGCCCTTCTTCCGTAATTAATTCGGCAAACCACATAGATAAGATTGAACCAACGGTCAGGGCCAAAGTAACTTGGAATCCGATTATAAGGCTCCAATCGAAGACTAACGGTTTGACTAAAAAAAATGCTGTAACAGCACTTAACACTAACGCCCATAGGAACGTTAAATATCTAGTATACTTCGTTAATTGTTGACGACCAAATTCCCCTTCTTCTTTTTGTAATCGTTCAAGTGCAGGAAATAACGGAGTTAGCAACTGGATGACAATGGATGCATTAATATATGGCAAAATACCTAATGTGCCAATACCTAAAAAAGAATTACCTACTAAACTCTTTGCAAATCCAAATAATGGGTTTAGCGAGGATCCTTTAGATAAAATATCTAAATCGACACCAGGTACTGGTAGATATAGACCGACTCGAACAAGAAGTAAAAGGCTTAAAATTTTAACAATCTTATTTCGTAGAAGTGTTTTTGTTCTTGTTTGAACCATCGTAAAATATTATTTGAATTATAAATCGTTATGGTCGTTGGTATGGTCGTAGCGCTTTAAGACCATTAATAGTAGCTCTAGCATTATTTAGTAAGTTGTTTGATCCTAACTGTTTCGACAAAATATTTTTTACCCCGGCGATTTCTAAGACGGTTCGAATAGAGCTACCAGCGATTACTCCTGAACCTGGTGCTGATGGACGTAGAATTAATTTCGCAGCTCCAAAACGACCATTAATTTTATGTGGAATTGAATCTGAACTAGTAAGAGGAACTAGAATAATATTCTTTTTCGCATCGGTTACACCTTTTCTTACGGCCGTAATTACATCACTGGCTTTCCCAACTCCGACGCCGACTTGTCCTTTTTCATCGCCTACAACAAGAACAGCTCTAAAACTTAGTTTTTTCCCGCCTTTCACAACTTTTGTAACGCGCTGTATACTTACAACACGTTCTGCCCATTCGACTTTTGTGTCACGAGTCTTGTACGATTTTTTTGGACTATCCATAATAGATATAATAAATAAATTTTAAAATTTTTATTTTTTCCCTGTTTTACCTGCCTTACGACGAATATGCTCATCCTCGTAAGCGATCCCTTTTCCTTTGTAGGGTTCAGGTGGTCGAACCGAACGAATTTTAGCTGCGAATTCACCAACCGCTTCCTTTTCTATACCGGACACGATTAAATTAACTTGCCCTTCTAAGCTAACGGAAAGCTTGTCGGGCGTAATCATACGTACAGGGTGACTATAGCCCATATTAAGAACCAGATTTTTCCCATCTAGCTGTGCTCGGTAACCAACCCCCGATATTTTCAATCTTCGATTAAACCCGCTTGAAACTCCAATAACCATATTCGAAATAAGGGTTCGTGACAAACCATATAACGAATTTGCTAATTTCGTATCTTGACCGTTTTTTAGCACTAAATTAGTTTTATTCTCATCTAGAGTGCAACTTATAAAAGATGGTAATACTCGTGAAAGGTTACCCTTCGGGCCGTTAACACTTATTTTTTGCCCTTCAATTTGAACTGTAACCTTTTCAGGTATTGGAATTTGTGATTTACCTATACGAGACATAATTCAATTGTAAATTTTACCAAATATAACATAAAATTTCGCCGCCAATATTTTCCTGGCGCACTGTTCGATCAGTCATTAGACCTTTAGAAGTGGAAATGATTGCGGTACCAAAGCCTCCTAGTACACGTGGCATTTTTTTAGCGCTACTGTATACTCGTAAACCGGGTTTACTAATTCTTTGAATTTTTGTAATAGCTGGTTGACGATCCTTCCCACTATATCGAAGTGATATTAGAAGAGAACTCCTTGTTCCATTTTTTAGTTCCTCGAAGGAATTTATTAAATTTTCAGCTAGCAATACTTCAGCAATACGTTTTGTCATATTAGTAAGCGGAATTTGGACAATTTGGTGCTTCGCTAAATTAGCATTACGTACGCGAGTCAGCATATCTGCGATTGTATCATTAACCATACTGATAAATTGAGAATAATTCTGGTATTAAATTTTTTAAACTACCTTTAATGGCATTCCTAAACGACGTAAAAGGCTATACGCTTCTTCATCGGTTTTGGCGCTTGTAGTGATGGCAATATCAAAGCCTTGTAATTGCGTCACATCGTCATATGAAATTTCTGGAAAAATTAATTGATCTTTTATTCCTAGATTATAATTACCACGACCATCAAACCCCTCGGCATTTATTCCTCGGAAATCTCGAATTCGTGGCAGCGTTATATGAATAAGACGCTCGAGAAATGCATACATTTTTTCACGTCTTAATGTCACAGACGCACCAACTGGCATCCCATCACGGATTTTAAACCCGGCAATTGATTTTCGAGCCTTGTTAATTATGGGGTATTGGCCAGAAATAGTTGCCATTTCGCGAAGATTCGCTTCCAATTCTTTTGAGTTTCGCGAATCTTCACCAAGCCCACGATTTATCGATATCTTTAATACTTTGGGAACTTCTTCAATATTTTTATAGCCAAAATCTTTATATAAAGCAGGAACGACCTGTTCCTTGTATAAAATATGTAAATTTCTTCTCATTCGGTCGATCTGTTAAAAATTAAATGCCTAAACAAGCTTTTTGCTTAAACTTTACAATACCTCAGGAGCTAACGAAACAATTTTTGTAAAGCCATTATCCTTAAGCTCACGAGCAATTGGACCAAAGACACGTGTTCCACGTGGATTGTTTTCTTTATTAATAATAACAGAAGCATTATCATCGAAACGTAAACGTGAACCGTCTTTTCGGCGAACTGATTGCTTTGTTCTTACAATAACCGCACGTACAACATCTGACCGTTTTACTGTAAGGTTAGGTGTTGCGTCTTTTACAACACCTATTATAACGTCCCCGACATAAGCATAACGACGATTGCTGCCTAAAATACGAATGCACATTAGTTTTTTTGCGCCGCTATTATCTGCAACATTTAAACAAGTTTGCGGTTGTATCATTTTTTTAAATTGAAATTTTTTCTAGAACGTTAGTAATAAGCCATCTTTTCGTTTTGCTTAAAGGGCGAGTTTCTTGAATTTTTACTTTATCACCGATTCGGGTATTAAAAGAAGCATCATGAACAACATAACGCTTTGTCCTTGTAATAACTTTTTTATAATTTCTATGCGCATTTCTTTCATTTACCGCAACTATGCGCGTGTTTGTTGTTTTATCGCTAACAACGATACCTATTAATTCTTTTGTTGCCATTTTTTTACTATTTAAAAATAGAAATAGCCGCTAACGTAAAGCTTCACGACTAATAATTTTTGTTTTTATGGGAAGTTTATACGAAGCAAGTTTTAAAACTTTGTATGCCATTTCTCGGCTCAGCCCATTAATTTCAAAAAGAACCGTTCCTGGCTTAATAACAGCAACCCAGTAATCCACAGACCCTTTTCCTGACCCCATTCGACTTTCCGCCGCGCGTTCAGTAATTGATTTATCTGGAAAAATTCTAATCCAAATTTTTCCAGTACGACGCACATACCGAGTAATACTGCGTCGTGTCGCCTCGATTTGGCGCGATGTCAACCAAACAGGCTCAAGAGCTTGGATTGCGTAATCACCAAATACAACTGTATTACCTTTTGTTGCGATTCCTTTTAATCTTCCCCGATGCAATTTACGGAATTTAGTTCTTTTCGGAAGTAGCATATTTTTTTTCTTTTGTTTTAAATAACTTCGCGATTAAAAATCCAAACTTTGATACCCAATACCCCATATGTTGTATACGCCCGCGCGGTTGCATAGCTAATATCCGCACGTAAGGTTTGTAGTGGAACACGACCCTCTCTTACCCACTCATCACGAGCCATTTCAGCGCCATTTAAACGCCCCGATACTTGAAGTTTAAACCCTTTAACGCCATTTTTCTCTAAGCGTTGGGCCGTTTGGCGCATCGCTTTCCTGAACGCGACACGTTTTTCAAGCTGGTCAGCTAATGAACGAGCAATTAGAGAACTTTCATTTTCACTTTTATTGATTTGGATAACTTTGATACGAATTTGTTTAGGCTTAGACAACAAATTAAAGATTTTGTTTCGTAGATGAATAAAAGCCGAATCATCTTTACCATTCATATCTATAGCTTTTGGTCGCGCGGCATGTATTAGGAGTTCTATTTGGTTTATATTTTTCTTAATCTCAAGTTTTGCAATACCCGCTTTATTGTATAAAGATCCCCATTCTGCTTCAAAAAATTTTCTTATTTTATAATCCTCTTCGAGGATTTGATTATACTTAGCGTAGTTTGCAAACCAAGTCGAATCATGTGATTTGTTAATACCGATTCGAAAACCAGTAGGATGTGTTTTTTGACCCACAGTAAAAATTTATAGTGTTTAATTTTTAATTATTTATATATATATATATGCCTTAGAAAAATCGGAACTTAGCCACACACAACTATTGTTATATGGGATGTCGATTTTAGAATACGGTATGCACGTCCCTGTGCACGTGGACGAAATCGCTTCATAACAGGCCCTTGGTCAGCAAAAGCTTGAGTTATTGTGAGATCCGCTTCACTAAAACCTACGTTATTTTTTGCATTTGCGGCTGCGGAACGTAAAACCTTTATAATTGGTTCACACGACGCATGAGGCAAAAATTTAAGAATCATCATGGCTTCAATATAACTTTTTCCTTGAATTTGACGTAGTATACGTCGAATTTTACTTGGTGCCATCCGGACGTATTTGGATACAGCTTGTACTTCATTTTTTTGAAGGAGATGTTTAGTCATATATAGGTTAACGTTTTCCTTTTTTATCTTTTTTTATATGCGATCTAAAAGTTCGGGTTGGTGAGAATTCACCTAGCTTATGGCCAACCATCTGATCCGTCACAAAAACAGGTACGTGTTGGCGACCGTTGTAAACAGCGAAAGTGTGACCAATCATAAACGGGAGAATAAGCGAAGTACGTGACCAAACTTTGATTGTCTCTTTATTGCCACTAGCGTTCATTTTTTCAACTTGTGCTAGTATTTGTGCTGTCACGAAAGGACCTTTTTTTAAAGAACGTGTCATTTTTTAACGATTTTAGAAAAATGGAGAAATATTATTTTGTTCGACTACGTATGATATACCTACTGCTTGCTTTTGTAGGTTTTCTTGTTTTAATCCCTAGAGCCGGTTTACCCCATGGCGTTACCGGTTTAGCTCGTCCAATGGGAGAACGACCTTCTCCACCTCCATGTGGATGGTCGATTGGATTCTTAACAACACCTCTCACTTTTGGCTTTTTACCAAGCCAGCGTTTACGTCCTGCTTTTCCCAGAGTAATATTAACTGCATCCATGTTACCGACCTGTCCAAAAGTCGCGAAGCACTCTTTATCGACAAGTCGCACTTCATTTGATGGTAACTTTAGCGTTACAAAATCACCTTCTTTTGCAATAATTTGCGCATATGCACCAGCAGCACGTGCAATCTGTCCTCCTTTACCTAATGTCAATTCGACATTATGTACGATACTCCCTAAAGGAATAGATGCCAATGGCATTGCATTTCCAATTTCAATTGGTACGTCGTTCCCAGAGGATAAAGGCATCCCAATTTTTAATGCACGAGGACAGAGAATATATCTCTTCGCTCCATCCTCGTAGTGAAGCAGCGCAATTCTTGCATTTCGATTGGGATCATACTCAATAGTTGCAACCCTTGCTGTTGTAGATGAAGATTTCCTCTTAAAATCAATAATACGGTATTTTCTTTTGTGGCCGCCACCACGTCCACGTAGTGTAATTAAACCTCGGTTGTTTCTTCCACCACAACGCTTTTTTCCATAAGTCAAAGTTCGTTCTGGCTTTGTCTTAGTCAAATCATTAAAATATAAATCAGAACGAGAACGCGTTCCAGGACTGTACGCCCTATACAAACGGATTGCCATAAAGTCCTCTTTATCTTATACGCTTAAAATGTATTTATGTATTATTATCTTGATATTTCGAGTTATTCTACTCTTTCTCAAAGAAAGTAATCGAATCCTCAGGTGATAAGGTTACAATGGCTCTTTTAACTTGAGCTTTTTTTCCAAAGAATCGTCCGACCCTTCTTTTTTTAATAGGTTGAATTGAAGTATTAACTGCCAATACTTTTACGTCGAACAGAGATTCAACTGCAGTTTTGATAAGACCTTTATCCGCCTTTACCGGTACAGCAAAACTATATTGGTTTTGCTCTAAAAGACGAATCGTCTTTTCTGTAAGGAGAGGATATTTTAGTAAATCTATAAGAGATTCTTGAACGGAATTCATAATTTTTCTTTACTGAATGAAAAAGAGGATTCAAATTGACTTGTTTATTCGCCCAGCTTAATTAATTTTTCTTAACTCTTAGTACTAATTTTCAACAAATTATTTTCCTTACCGGGCAAAGAACCTTTTAAAACTAAAAGATTATCCGTAGTATTTATATGCAAAATTTCGCTTGTTTTCATTGTAGTTGTGGCATTACCAAGCTGACCCGCCATTTTCTTACCCGGATAAACACGTCCAGGAGTACTTCCGGCGCCCACGGAACCAGGTAAACGATGGTTTTTTGATCCATGTGTCATCGGACCACGATGAAAATTATGACGCTTTTGGTTGCCTGAAAACCCTTTACCAATGCTTTTCCCCGTGACCTTTACTTTTTGACCTACCTGAAATACCTCTACGGTTAGTCGATCTCCTATGTTATAGGAATCGTTAGCATCCGTACGAAATTCGCCAAAATATCTAAATCTATCACCCGCATATTCTGCTAAGTGTCCCAGTGTTGGTTTATTTATGTTTTTCAACGAAGCTTTACCATATGCCAGTTGAATAGCATGATAACCATCACTTTCTGGGTTTTTAATTTGGCTAATTAGGCAATCTTCTGCCTTGACTAAAGTTACAGCTATACTGAACCCATTTTCATCGAATATATGGGTCATACCAATTTTTCGACCAAATACTCCTATCGTCATAAACGTATGTGTTGTTAGTTCACCAAACAATGCTAAAACGTTGAACGTTTTTACGCCTCAAGGGCGACATTCCAAGTATAGTTTAGTAATTATCCTATTGTCTAGCTAAGCCTGTTTAAATTATGCACTGAGAGTTTTAAGGCTGAAAAAATTGATAAAAAACTCACCATAAGGGCATGTGTGGTAAATAGGTCTTTCGTTAGGCTTTCTTTTCTTTAATACTTATCGTTAGCTTCATAAATTGAGTTCTATGGTGGAACATTGATATTAGTATAAGTTAATCGGTATTAAATATTAATATTTCGTCTGGAACGGATTCTAATCTAGCTATTCATATAATCAAAAAATAGAAAAAACTCAAAATGGCAAAAGTAGTAGGTATCGATTTAGGAACGACAAACTCGGTAATTGCTGTAATGGAAGGTGGTAAACCTACCGTTATTCCAAATGCTGAGGGACAGCGAACAACACCTTCAGTTGTTGCTTATACAAAAAAGGGTGACTTATTAGTTGGTCAAATAGCAAAACGTCAGGCTGTTGTTAATCCAGAGAACACTTTTTATTCCGTTAAGCGTTTTATTGGGCGTAAAACCAGTGAAGTTACGGAAGCGCTCCGTCAAGTTCCATACAAGGTTTTACAAGCAGAAGATATTATTAAACTAGATTGCCCCGCAATTGGTAAACAATTTGCTGCAGAAGAGATTTCAGCTCAAGTTCTACGTAAGCTCGTCACTGACGCAAATAAATACCTGGGCGAGACAGTTACACAGGCTGTAATTACAGTACCCGCCTATTTTAATGACTCACAGCGTCAAGCGACGAAGGATGCCGGTAAGATTGCAGGCTTAGATGTCTTAAGAATTATTAACGAACCAACAGCTGCATCTTTATCGTATGGTCTAGACAAGAAAAATAACGAGGTTATCTTAGTTTTTGATCTTGGAGGAGGGACATTTGATGTGTCTATTCTTGAAGTTGGTGATGGGGTTTTTGAGGTGCTCGCGACCTCAGGCGACACACGTCTTGGTGGTGATGATTTTGATGAGAAAATTGTTCAATGGCTTGCATCCGATTTTAAGAGTGCTGAAGGTATTGACCTTACAAAGGATAATCAGGCACTGCAGCGCCTTACTGAAGCAGCCGAAAAGGCAAAAATCGAGCTCTCAACTTTAACGCAAACCTCAATTAACCTTCCTTTCATTACTCTAACGTCTGAAGGACCAAAGCATATTGAGAAAGAGTTAACGCGTGCCAAATTTGAAGAACTTTGCTCTGAGTTGATTGATCGTTGCCGAATTCCGATTCAAAATGCACTCAAGGATGCTGAATTGACAGCTGATGCAATTGATCAGAATGTTCTGGTCGGAGGCTCAACGCGAATCCCAGCTGTTCAAGAGTTAGTAGAAAAGCTTTTAAAGAAAAAGCCAAACCAAACTGTTAATCCTGATGAGGTTGTTGCTATTGGTGCTGCTGTGCAAGCCGGCGTATTAGGTGGTGAGGTCAAAGATATTTTATTGCTAGATGTAACGCCATTATCGCTTGGGGTAGAGACGTTAGGAGGTATAACAACAAAAATTACGCCGCGTAACACAATTATTCCGACTAAGAAATCGGAAACTTTTTCAACAGCCGTCGATAATCAACCAAATGTTGAAATTCATGTTTTACAGGGAGAAAGAGAGCTTTCTAGCGATAATAAAAGTCTAGGGACTTTCCGTTTAGATGGCATAACACCTGCACCACGTGGTATTCCACAAATTGAAGTTACTTTTGATATAGACGCAAATGGAATTTTATCCGTTACAGCTAAAGATAAAGCAACGAACAAGCAACAGTCGATTACAATCAGTGGAGCATCGAATCTTCAAAAAGATGAGGTTGAACGAATGGTTGAGGAGGCAGAAAAAAATGCAGCCGTTGATAAGGAGAAATCAGAAAAAATAGATTTAAAAAATAAGGCAGATGCCCTTGTCTACCAAACGAAGAAGCAAGTTTCTGAAATGGAGGCGAAACTAGCCAATGAAGATAAAGTAAAAATTGATCAATTAGTCGCAGATTTAGAGAAGAGTATTGCAGATGATGATTATGAAAAAATTAAAGAACAACAAGCAGACCTTCAAAAATTAATGATGGACATCGGTCAAAAAGTTTATCAAGATGCAGACTCAGCGGAGGCCGATTCAGAGGTAATTGAAACACCAAGTCCAAGTTCTTAACGATGAAAATAAAAAATATTTCCCATACCGATATTCTACTCGGTACGGGAAATATTTTTTATAATGTTGTTATGTTGTTATTCGATTTTCAGTGGTTATAAATTTTGTGCAACTTCAAAATCTTCACCAAGAAGAATTTTGACCTTACCGTCTTCACCAATATCAACAACAGCCGTATTGCCTGGTTTAATTTTTTCTGAAAGGACTTCCTCCGCTAAACTATCCTCAAGTAATCTCATTACTGCACGTCGTAAAGGACGGGCCCCATAACTTGGATTAAAGCCTTCATCGATTAAACGCGATTTAAATCTACCTGTTACCTCAAGATGAATACCTTTTGTTGCAAGACGCTCAAATACCTCTCTTAACATGATTTCAGCAATTTCGCCAACTTCAAGTTTAGTTAGTTGTCGGAATACAATAATTTCATCAAGACGATTTAAAAATTCTGGTCGAAAATATTGCTTTAACTCTTCATTTACTAGCGAACGAATACGGTTGTACTGGCTATTTGCTTGGTCATCCGATAATTCAAATCCAATATTACCGCCTCCACCTTTTTCAATAACCTTTGAACCAATATTTGAAGTCATGATTAAAAGTGTATTCTTGAAATCGATTGTGCGCCCTTGTGAATCTGTCAAACGTCCGTCCTCAAAAATTTGAAGCATTAAGTTGAAAACGTCGGGATGAGCTTTTTCAATTTCGTCGAAAAGTACAACGGTATAAGGGCGACGACGTACGGCTTCGGTTAATTGTCCACCTTCATCATAACCAACATAACCTGGCGGTGAACCAATTAGCTTTGAAACAGTATGACGCTCCATGAATTCAGACATATCTAACCTTACCATTGCTTCCTCAGAACCGAAAAAATATGTGGCCAGAGCTTTTGTTAATTCAGTTTTACCAACACCCGTCGGACCGGAAAATAGAAGACTTGCTATTGGTCGATTTGGATTCTTTAATCCGACACGCGCACGCCTAATGGCGCGCGAAACTGCCACAACTGCCTCGTCTTGACCAATAACACGTGTATGAAGCGTTTCTTCCATTTTTAGCAATTTCTCGGATTCGCTTTTGGTTAATTTATTCACCGGAATACTTGTCCAAGCTGAAACGATGTTCGCAATATCTTCTTCGGTTACTACTGGACTAGAATTCGATCGACTTGCTGATTCTTCTCCTTCGCTGGTTTTCTTTTGATAAAGAAGTGCATTTATTTGAGCTTTAATCTCTAATTCACGTTCGCGTAACCTTCCTGCACCTTCAAAGTCTTGACTACGCACCGCTTCATCTTTCGATTTTAAGACTCCTTTTAATTCCTGATTTAATTCTTTAGCAACTGGAGGTAATTGTGAGTTCAACAAACGAACACGTGACCCTGCCTCGTCAATTAAATCAATCGCTTTGTCGGGTAAAAAGCGATCCGCGATATATTGATCCGCAAGCTTCGCAGCCGCTGTTAATGCTTCGTCAGAAATAGTTAACTTATGATGCTTCTCATAACGTGCTCTTAAACCAAATAAAATTTCGATCGTTTCTTCGACTGATGGTTCTCCAACCATTACAGGTTGAAAGCGACGCTCCAACGCAGCATCTTTTTCAATATGCTTACGGTACTCTTCGACCGTAGTTGCACCAATACATTGAAGCTCACCTCGGGATAATGCGGGTTTAAGAATGTTGGCCGCATCAATAGCCCCTTCGGCAGCTCCCGCTCCTATTAGTGTATGGACTTCATCGATAACTAAGATAATGTTGTTAGCTTCGCGAATTTCATCCATAATTTTTTTAAGACGTTCTTCGAATTCACCACGGTACTTTGTCCCAGCAATCAAAAGTCCAATATCAAGAGCGATTACTTTTTTATTCTCCAGACTATCGGGGATGTCGCGATTAATAATACGCTGAGCTAAACCTTCAGCAATTGCTGTTTTACCAACACCCGGTTCTCCAATTAAAACGGGATTATTTTTTGTTCGACGTCCTAAAATCTGTATAACTCGTTCAATTTCTTTATCACGCCCAACAACCGGATCGAGACGACCCTGCTTCGCTTTTTGTGTTAAGCTTGACCCAAATTCATCAAGTGTAGGGGTTTTACTACGTGTATTCTTGCCAAGCTCCACTTCTGCTGTCTCACCAAGAGAACGAATAATTTGGCTTCTTACTTTTGCAAGATCAACACCTAAATTACGCAGTACACGTGTCGCAACACCTTCCCCTTCTCTCAAAATACCAAGCAGTAAATGTTCTGTACCAATGTAATTATGGCCAAGTTGTCTTGCTTCTTCAAGTGAAAGTTCCAGAACTCTTTTCGCTCGTGGAGTAAAGGGAATTTCCACAGCAACAAATCCGGTTCCTCGTCCAACGAGTTTTTCAACTTCAACCCTAGCATCTTTTAGATTAATTCCCATAGAGCGCAAGACTTTTGGCCCAATACCTGTACCTTCCCCGATTAGACCTAGTAGGATCTGCTCCGTTCCGACAAAATTATGTCCTAAACGGCGCGATTCTTCTTGACCAAGCATTATCACTTTAATTGCCTTTTCAGTGAAGCGCTCAAACATTACATTAAAAATTAATGAAATTATCAATATCTTTGATAGCAACAATTGTAACACACATAAAAATAAAGAAGCTAGTCAAATTTAGTGAAAAGTATATCTTACGGGCAATGAAAAAATTTATATTCGTTATTCGCATTTAAGAAATCAAAATTTTATCCTAAAGAACAAAACCATAGTATAATCTTTATCAGTAAATACAATATCTAATTCTCATAGATACTTTCTACATAATAGACATCCGTATGATTAACTGGAATATCATTGCACAACTTACTTCGTTAACATTAGTAATTCTCTCAGGTCCGGCTATTATTTTCTTGCTTTATTTTAAGAGAGGAAACTTGTAACACGAAAAATCCGAACTCGGTTACTATTAGCTTAAGGCTTTTCTCGTTAAAAAAATATTTGAATTCTAATTTGCTTGACATTATATTGGTATTAGAAAGGTTTATTACTAAGTCTTGGATTTATTAAAAATGCAAGGGCTGATGGAGGCTCTGGAATTCAAAATACGAACTATAGTTAGCTTAAATTTTATTTAATCTTCTTAGTACTCGAGTAATAAGGAAACAGCTCGGATAAATCCTTTTCTTCAAAAGGATTTATCCTATTCTATTTATTACGATGGCTCAGATTCGCATTTTATTTCAACACGCTCTAAAGGACTTGAACCTTTGACATTAGGTTTTGGAAACCTACGTTCTACCAACTGAACTAAGAGCGCTCGGCTCTATCTTAACAATAAATTATTAGTGGGTCAATCAAGGTTTCTAAAATAGAAAAACAACTATTACTCATTACGGTGTTCGTTTATATTTCAAGTCTTGGTTTCATTAAGAATAAAAGAATAAAAATTCGCTGACCAAACGGCTGTTAATAATGATAATGAAACAATAAATCAAGGCTATATCCTTACTTAGACCTGAAAAAAATGCAAGGGTGAGCTATTTAAAGGCTTGATAGTTAGATTTTATCATGTTATAATCCCTAATAACAGAGTGCAGTATCAAAGCAACTGGAGAGGTGGCTGAGTGGTTGAAAGCTTCAGATTGCTAATCTGACGTACGCTTCATGGCGTACCGTGGGTTCGAATCCCATCCTCTCCTAATTTTTCTTAGTATATGGTTATTAATTTAATTAGAAATGGGACCTACATAATTCGGTAACGACAGTCTTCCAGTATCCAATTTTGTTGTTACTACTCATACGTAGAAACCGTTGGGATAAGCTAACGTAACACTCGCTTCAACATAACTTTAATTTATTAAAAATGCAAGGGGGCATATACAATTTTTTCTTTCATATATACCCACCTTTCTTCATTATTTTCCGACAAAATTAAGCAGGTACAGCATTAAAAATACCCGTTAAGATGACAAGAGCAGACCATAAACCGGCACCACTCCATACAATTCCTTGTGATTTTTCCCACTCTTCTGGAGTCGCTAAAATTACAGGAACTGCTACTGTCATAGCGAATGATACGATTATAAGAAGAATAACAAATAATGGAAGAATTCCAACCATATGAATTTTTCTTTTTTTTTAATATTAATAGAGAAAACTAGAACAATTAGTGAATTAAGGAAATACTGAATTTCTTTCATTCATCAATAAATTTATCTAACTAAGATTCTATACCATATTTGATTAATATTTTTAAAAAGTTCGCTTATACGAATAACGAACATTTTTTAAACTAAGAATCAAGAATTCTCGTTTGATCCCTTCGATCTAGTGTATACTACTAGTTAGTTTAGTTTTTAACAAGTTATAATAAAATAATAATATGGTTGTAAATTTCCTATTATCTGCTTTACCAGAACCATATACAGCATTTCGTCCACTTGTTGATGTAATGCCTGTTATTCCTGTATTATTCTTACTATTAGCTTTCGTTTGGCAAGCTTCAGTAGGGTTTAGATAACCACACGAGTTTAGATGGTACTGCGTTATTTGTTTCCTACCCCGTTTTAAAGGCTAAGTATAAATTCTAAGTAATTTATTTGAAAAAACAGTTGCAAAAACCAATAATTCTATATTTGTTGTGTTTTCGAAATTTTGTCTATATAAACAAAAGCAAGATTTTTCTAAATAGTAATTAATTATGGTTGATGTAGCTTCAAAAACTGGAATCATTAGTCAAATTATTGGCCCAGTTGTAGATGTAGAGTTTTCAAGTGGTGATTTACCAAAGGTTTATAACGCTATTGTTATTGATGCTGGTGACAAAAAAGTTACTTGTGAAGTACAGCAACTTCTAGGGAACAATAAAGTTCGTGCCGTTTCAATGACGTCGACGGATGGTCTGAAGCGAGGCGCAAGCGTTTTAGATACTGGCTCGCCGATTACTGTACCCGTAGGTGTTCCCACGTTAGGGCGTATTTTCAATGTATTAGGCGAACCAGTTGATGAGCTTGGGCCTTGTAATGCTGAGTCAGGTTTACCAATTCACCGTCCAGCACCAAGTTTTACTGAGTTAGAAACAAAGCCTTCTGTTTTTGAAACTGGTATTAAAGTCGTAGACCTTTTAGCACCATACAAACGAGGTGGAAAGATCGGCTTATTCGGCGGTGCTGGAGTAGGTAAAACGGTTCTGATTATGGAGTTAATTAACAATATCGCAAAGGCACATGGTGGTGTATCGGTATTTGGTGGAGTTGGTGAACGTACGCGTGAAGGAAATGATCTATACGCGGAAATGAAAGAATCAAAAGTAATCGATGAGGATAAGCTAGAAAATTCAAAAGTTGCTCTGGTTTATGGGCAAATGAACGAACCGCCTGGTGCCAGAATGCGTGTCGGTTTAACAGCCCTAACGATGGCAGAATACTTCCGTGACGTTAATAAACAGGACGTTCTATTATTTATCGACAATATTTTCCGATTTGTACAAGCTGGTTCAGAAGTGTCAGCTTTATTAGGACGTATGCCTTCAGCCGTAGGTTATCAGCCAACACTTGCAACTGAAATGGGGGTTTTACAAGAACGTATTACATCTACAAACGAGGGTTCAATCACTTCAATCCAGGCAGTTTATGTGCCTGCGGATGATTTAACTGATCCGGCTCCAGCAACAACATTCGCGCACTTAGATGCCACAACAGTGCTATCGCGTGGTTTAGCTTCGAAAGGTATCTACCCGGCGGTGGATCCATTAGATTCAACTTCAACAATGTTGCAGCCTGAAATCGTTGGGACAGAGCACTACGCAACTGCACAACGAATTAAAGAAACCTTACAGCGTTATAAGGAGCTTCAAGATATTATTGCTATCTTAGGATTAGATGAACTTTCTGAAGATGATCGTTTAACAGTTTCACGCGCACGAAAAGTTGAGCGTTTCTTATCGCAACCATTTTTCGTTGCGGAAGTCTTTACGGGTTCACCTGGTAAATATGTATCTTTAAACGATTCAATCGATGGTTTTAATCGACTATTAAATGGTGAATTTGATGACTTACCCGAGCAATCGTTTTACCTAGTTGGTGATATTAATGAAGCTATTGCTAAGGCAGCTAAATTAAAAGGATAATATAAAAATGAGTTTGAATGTTCGTGTAATTACTCCTGACCGTGTTGTTTGGGATGCAAACGCAGAGGAATTAATATTACCAAGTAGCACAGGCCAACTTGGTATTCTAACAGACCACGCTCCACTCCTTACAGCTCTTGATATTGGTGTTGTAAGGTTAAAAGCGGAGGGAAAGTGGATTTCTATTGTATTACTAGAAGGGTTTGCCGAAGTTGAAAATAATAAGGTTACAATTCTTTGTAATGGGGCAGAGGAAGCAGCTTCGATTAATGCAAGTACTGCTCAGGCTGATCTCGAAAAAATTACGCTTTTAGTTGATCAAGCAACGACAAAAAAAGAAAAAATTGAAGCCACACTTGAACTTCGTAAAGCTAAAGCTCGTCTTCAAGCAGTAGCTTAAAGAGGCAATGCGTCTTCGTAAAGCTCTTTCACTTTTTAGTGAAAGAGCTTTTTTTTATCTTTTTCCTTTTTAATTGTTTTATACCTTTGATTAATAGGTAAAATTGCTGTGCTAAAAAGTTAAATCGTTGTTAGATGAGATAATCTCAAAAACTAGTTTGATGATTAGGCTCGTGTAAACAAATTAAATGCTGATTGGAATCTCTTATATTTTAAAACTAAATAGTCTTTAAATTGCACTTGCCAAGGCTCAACCGGTGGTATTGAATTAGTCGTTGACATGTAGTTAGAAACAACAAAAATTGTTTCTTTTACATTAAAGGGCGTATTAAGTTCAACTGGCATTTTAGCTTTTTTTTCAAGTAAGGTTTCTTTTACTAACGAAACTTCCCATCTCTCCAGAAATTCCTCTAAATTAGTGGTATAAATTTGACCACGCCGAATTAATTGCGGAGCGCTGGATACTCTTCGATTGCCTGCGAAACGAGTAACTCTATCTCTATGAAGGTTAAAAAAAGCGATGGCTTGGTCGCAATCAAAAAATATATAATTTGTAACGTTAGATGATGTACTCACATCCGCGCTATTACCCTTCATAATAGGTCTCTGTTCAAGTCCCAACATATATTCTATTGGATCATAGATAAGAGCTAAAAATGTATCGACGCAAAGAAGGGGAAGCTGTACTGAATTCAAAAACATTTGTTGAAACTTAAGAGAAGAAATGTTTTTTGTTGTACGGGGCGGGTTTTTATATTGAATTAAATAAATTGGTACTCCTTTATAATATTCGTTATTTTGAACCGCTGAGAAAAAAGGTGAAAGCGTATTTAATGAAATATTTCCAAGTTGCGGTAGGAGAGCCACTTGCCGTATTTTGGAACTTAGTTGATGTTGTTGGTAATCAAACAAAAAATGCTCGTTCGCTACATTTTTTTGACCAAGTAGAGTTTCTACTTCACGGAGATTTGGAACAAGTCGGAAATCTATTGTTGGGTGATGTTGTTTTATAATATCATACGCACAGTCTAAGCCCAAACAATGAACCGATAAACCTATTTGGTCTACATCTAGAGGATCAGTTTCCGCAATACTCTCTAGATACATCAATGCATCTTTTTTTTCGAAAAAAAACAACCCTAATTTAAGGTTAGAGTTTACAGTGCTCCCTTGTGCCCTACCAACGAAATTATCAATTGTTGCGTTTATTTGGTTACTTGATTGTAACGACGGAATCATAGGACTGACAAGCACAATATCTTGTTGACCATTTACAATGGTATAAACTGGGATTGATCTTAATGCTCTTTGAATAGGTGCAGTTCCTTTGCTGTAGAAATTTGACGTAAAAGCTCTATCCTTATAATTCTTTTTTTGTTTCGCGATATTAAAGTTGACAAGTCCTGTCGGATTTGATGAACGTCCTCGACCATCAATTCTGTACTTTAATCTAGTTTCCTGTTTTGCACTTGGCAAAGGTTTTACTAAGTCTGTCTTTATAATAATTTTTGGTGGATATGTATATAAGTTCCTTAAGAATTTTTTAGTTTTTATCTCTTTTACAGTCGCAGATTTTGAAGCCGTTGGGGCTTGGGTAACAGTTTGAGGGCCTATTATTGGAAAAGTTATCATGATAATCTGTGCTTCGTTATAAATAAAATTTCGGTCTTTACGAAATAAACGTCTCTACCCTATAATACTTGGGAGGGGCGGTTAGCTCAGTGGTAGAGCGCCTGCCTTACAAGCAGGTGGCCATAGGTTCAAATCCTATACCGCCCACTATTTTGAAAATACAAAGCTGCTCTTTCTTGCTCATTCAACTATTTATAGCGGGCTCATCGTCTAAGGGATTAGGACAGGGACCTTCTAAGTCTCTAATGTAGGTTCGAATCCTACTGGGCCTACTTATTCTTTTATGTTCTAGTTTTAATAGCCCATACTATAACGTATGAGCTATTATTTTTTTTGCTTTTTATTTAAAAATTTCGTCAAAAACCTCTTTTACTTTATCACCAGAATCAATAGATTCTAATGGGTCTTTTCGTAAACGATGACGCAAACATAAAACAACAATTGCCTCAATATCCTCAATGGTTACCTCTGTTTTCCCATTATATGCCGCATGTGCCTTAGCTGCACGATTAATAACGATATCACCACGTAAACCATCAACATCTAAATTTCCACATACCTGTGAAATTTTAATTCTTAAATCGTAATTTAACTTAACGTCCTTTAGACGCTCTTGAGCATTGACAATACGTTCAATTAATTCCTGCTGTTTTGAAGCATTTTCTGCTAAGCATTCCTCAGGGTTTTGATCAAAATTACTACGCTGTTCAACAACTTGAACTCTTAATTCTGGATCACGCACTGTTCGAATTTCCGCATGCATACCAAATCGGTCTAGAAGTTGTGGACGAAGTTCACCTTCTTCCGGATTTCCAGATCCCACTAATACAAAACGAGCCGGATGTTTAATTGAAATCCCTTCACGCTCAACAGTGTTCCAACCCGATGCAGCAGAATCTAAAAGAATATCAACAAGGTGATCATCTAGTAAATTTACCTCATCAACATATAAAATACCACGATTTGCTTTTGCTAACAAACCAGGCTCAAACGCCTTTACACCTTCGGTAAGAGCTTTTTCAATATCAATAGTACCACAGACACGATCTTCTGTTGCACCGAGAGGTAAATCAATCATTGGAACTTTCTTTTTTGTAACCTCAAGCTCTTCATCTCTTAGAAACGCCATTTTTACTTCTTCACCCATTAGCTCGAAATCTGTAGGCGATGAATTAAAACCATCGTTTGATACAACGTCAATTTCAGGTAATAAATCAGCAACAGCGCGAATCGTAGTTGACTTACCTGTGCCACGATCACCCATAATCATTACCCCTCCAATTCTTGGATCGATAACATTTAAAATCAACGCCAATTTCATTTCTTCTTGACCAATAATAGCCGTAAATGGAAATACAGGGCGCTCAATACTAGCTTTTTGTTTAATGTCTACAACCATGGGTAAATAAATGAATCTAATTTTTTATCAATTTGGAATCGCTAAAATAAGTTAATGAATAAAACGTTTGAATACTTTAATTTTTCTTTTCTATATCTATATAAATAAAGACTAGTTTTAAAGTAATTTTGAATATTAGAAGTATCTCAGCTGGATCCTCGATATGCAAAACTTACTGCCAGAACTTATCTAGAGGATGGGCAGAAATTTGGTCCGACCATTTGGTGTCTATTAAATGGGGACCAAGTCAAAAATAAGGCCAATAAAAACTGGTCCGCAAAATAATTTTCGTAATGTCGTTACTACTATGGGTAATATTTACACGTATTATCTAATGCCGATTATACATTATCTTTTTATTTTTACAAGGTACTAAAAAAATATTTGTACCGAACATAGGCGAATAGAATAGTATAGCCAACCAAATAGAAAACATAAAACAACATGAGGTGTGAGTTTCTTAGCAACAGTATATAAATCCTGCGGCGGATTCGACAAATGCATAAATAACGATTATCGATATATTCTAGCCGCGTTATTTTTAGGTAAAAGCTAATGAGGTTATTTATATTTGTTACTCAAAGGTTTACTAAACCTTTTACTGTAGAACTAGGTTGAGCATATCTTTCCATTTTTACTTGGCCCGCCTGAAAGGCGAGGCGACCTGCGAGAACACCCAATTTCATGGCATGGGCCATCGTTTTTGCACTCTTAGCCTTTGCTATGGCAGTATTAGTAAGTATACCACCAGCACCACATTCCATAGCTGCAGCCGCTTGGCTTGGTGTGCCGATTCCGGCATCAATAATAACCGGCACATCTGCATTCTCAATAATAATCTTTATATTATATAAATTTTTTATACCTTGACCCGATCCAATTGGAGAACCTAAGGGCATAACTGTTGAACAACCAATGTTTTCTAATTGTTTAGCTAAAACGGGGTCTGCATTCATATAAGGCAGAATTGTAAAAGTTTGAGTGACTAAATACTCCGCCGCCATTAATGTTCCCAACCCATCGGGAAGTAAATATTTAGGATCAGGTATCACCTCAAGCTTAATAAAATTATTATTTTGGTAACCTAAATTTTTGCATATTTCACGCCCTAAAAAAGCAACCCTAATAGCTTCTTCAGCAGTTTGACAACCGGCGGTATTAGGCATTAACCAAATTTTTTTCCAGTCAAGACCTTTCAAGAGTGATTGAATACCATTCATATTTGTATTCTGTGCACGTCGAACCGCTACAGTAAGTATCTCACAACCACTTGTATCGATACTTTCCTTTGCTTCACTAAAATTTCTGTATTTTCCCGTTCCTAGCATTAACCTAGATTGAAATTTTTTATGACTAATTATTAAAGGATCGTCAATTTCTAACTGATGGGGAACAATGTTTTTATTAAGCATAATTAGGGAATATAAACTAAAAATGTAACAAATTTAAATTCTACTGGAAATAAACTACGTGGTAACCACCAGCGAATCTTAAATCTGATGTTATAATCTATGTTAATATAAAAAACTATTCTTAACCGCCATCGATAATATTTTATGGCCCGTACTATAGTCATTACGTCCGGAAAAGGAGGTGTAGGTAAAACAACAACGACGTCAAATATAGGTATGGCCTTAGCTCAATTAGAAAAAAAAGTACTGCTACTTGATGCTGATGTTGGCCTTCGTAATTTGGACTTATTATTGGGTTTGGAAAATCGCATAATGTATACAGGTGTTGATGTAATTATGGGCACTTGTAAATTAGAACAAGCTTTAATTAAAGATAAACGACAGCCTAATTTATTCTTTTGCCCTTTATCTTCCAATCAGTCGAAACACCCAATAACAAAACAACAACTGAAGTCACTCATTGAACAGGTTGATCCAAAGTTTGATTTTGTTCTAATCGATAGTCCGGCCGGAATAGATGCAGGTTTTCAGACGGCAGTAGCATTCGTAAAAGAGGCGTTTGTTGTTGTCACGCCTGAGGTAACTTCTATACGTGATGCAGATAAAGTTATTGGCATTTTGAGTGCACAAGAAATTGAAAAAATTCAGCTCATTATTAATCGCGTGCGGCCGGATATGATAAAATCGGAAACGATGATGTCCGTTGAGGATATTAAAGAGATACTAGGTATTCAACTTATTGGAGTTATCCCGGATAGCGAAAGGGTTATTATTGCCTCGAACCGAGGTGAACCTCTTATTTTAGAGAAAGCTCCCTCATTACCAAAAATAGCCTTCGAAGACACTGCGCAACGCCTCCTTGGAAAAAATATTCCTTTTCTTAATCTTGAACTTGCTTCATCTAAAAATCCAGTTAAGCGATTATTTGGTGGTTTATTACGTTCGAAGAAGAGTAATCACGGGACTGTTAGCCTCAAAAATACTGAGCCAGAATCTGCAAATAAATCAAGCGAAAATAAGAAAAATAAAAACATGCATTCAATATCTACAAATCGCAATAATTCAGATATAGAATCGAACCCAGATTTTGAAGAAGGTACGAATGATGGCAAATGAAAAAGATGTTTTTTTTTGAATTCAAATTCTATTTAGGAACAACACTATTATTTGGTTTTTATAGTAGAGAAACCAAAAATCATATGGTTTCTCTATTTGTAATAAAATGCTAAAACTAATGTAGTAAATTATGACATTCTCTTTAATTGTTGCAGGGCTAAACGTCCAATGTTGAATAAAGCCCAAGACGCTGCTGCTAAAAGAGGTAATAAAACAACTAAAAGTCTTGTATCCATATTTTCTCTATATTTTTACTTTACTGAAAATTATACACCGTTTGTTGGGTTTAGCTTTAAAATATCTCAGCATTTTTGTCGGATATTCTTTTCTCCCTTCTAATAATATTGTTTAATTTTCTTATTAACAACATTTTTATTAATTTGAAGTAAATTGTTATTGTATTCGGAGCTAGAATTTATTCGATGTCAAATCTTCCCTTTACCCTCGACCAATTGAAAATTTTACAAACAATTTCTACCACTGGAAGTTTTAAAAAAGCTGCGGAACGACTTTATATCTCCCAGCCTGCAGTTAGCTTACAAGTTCAAAATTTAGAAAAAAAATTAAATACTCCCCTTTTTTATCGTGACAAAAGAAAAGCCACTTTAACCGAAACGGGTCAGCTTTTAACTAAATACTCTGAGCGTATTTTAGATTTATGCGAGGAAACGTGCCGAGCTTTAGATGACCTTCAAACATTACAAACTGGAACGCTTGTTATTGGTGCGAGTCAAACGCCTGGAACTTATTTAATGCCCCGGTTAATCGGACTTTTTCGTCACAAGTATCCACAAATTGATGTTGAATTGCATGTTCATTCGACACGTAGAATTGCACGAGGCATTGCCAACGGTCAAATCAATTTAGCTATAGTTGGCGGCGAAATACCTTCTGAGTTAAGCAAAAATTTAGATGTTATTTCCTACGCAGAGGATGAGTTAGCCTTAATTCTACCGCGCTCGCATCCGTTTTCATCATTAAATTATATTCAGAAAGAAGATCTTTATCGATTAAGGTTTATTGCATTAGACACTAATTCGACGATACGAAATGTAATAGAAAATGCATTAATTCAAAATGGAATTGATAGTCGTTATTTTAAAATCGAAATGGAGTTAAATTCTATCGAAGCGATTAAAAATGCTGTCCAATCAGGTTTAGGCGCGGCGTTTGTTTCCGTGTCTGCTATTTCGAAGGAATTAGAACTGGATATTTTGCATTGGGCAAAAATTGAAGGGGTTACAATTAAACGAACGCTTTCTATACTGGTAAATCCTAAGCATTATTCTTCGCATGCCGTAAAGATGTTCAAAAAAGAAATTTTGGAAATGTGATATTTAAGGTTTAACTCAATATAGCTAATACAAGAAATTTGCTGTTTATTATTAATCGGGAAACAGAGTCGGTAAGATGTATAAGCAAATTTACAGTCCATAAAAAACCTGCCTAAGAAATGGTTGCTAAATCTTGGACGAAATATATCTAAACCTACTGGGAGGTCTTACACTCACGTTATTGTTTTTTTTAATTCGTGATATTACCCCCAGGGGAATTCGAATCCCCGTTACCTCCGTGAAAGGGAGATGTCCTAGGCCTCTAGACGATGGGGGCTTAGCAGTCTTCTATATCATGATAATTGATACATGAAGTGCATGTCAAGATAAATTTTCAACATTTTAATAAATTAATTTTTTCCCTGATTTCCAACTAAGGGAAATAGAAAATTTAGCTTTGGCTCAAAAGGAATTAGAGTAAGCACGAAAAAATGCTAGGAGGAAACTTCCTAAAAGCATAACATTACAGTAACGATTTACGTTTCATCAGGTTAGGATAGCTTAATTCCAGACAAAGTGCTTAATTTGTTATTCTACAATTAGACTGCTGTAATTATTCTGCGGTTTATGGTAACAAAACCGAATCTCAGCTAATTTTTTTTCGTTAAAATCGTTAAATTTGTCCAATCGAGAGTTTATTTCTATAGGCCTAGAGGGATTTGAACCCTCGACATCTAGAATCGGAATCTATTACTCTATCCACTGAGCTATAGGCCTATATCCATCACTTATCCCGTAGTAATAAACTTAAAATCTATTGTTTGATTCTGAAAATCGCGCCTTAGTCCTTCAGCCGCATCTTTTTGCCAACTGTTAAAAATCTGTGTAACAGTATTCAGTATGTTAGTCTTTTCTTCTTCTGAAATCCATGTTTTTGAATCGATGTCTAATCTTAATAATTCCCAAGCATCATTTCGTGGCCAAAAATAGTATGGTGTTAGTGGAATCGACCGTTGTTTGATTTTTTGCTCGATGGCAACTCCTAATAAATTTTCAAGCCACAAAATTCGAATTTGGAAATTATAAACATTGTCTCGCATTTAATCTCCTTTTACTAAACGAATTATCTTGATAAGTATATGATATGGATATAAAATAAACATTTACTCGGATCGCAGTTAAATGCTTAAAAAAAGTCAAAAATTTTTGCTTTTAACAAAATATCTCTCACTGTATCCGTAGGTTGCGCGCCATTTTTCAGCCGTTCGATGATCTGCGTATATTTAAGATGGGTTTCGTCGGTAAGTGGGTTATAAAATCCTAATTCTTCAATAGCTTTTCCATCACGTTTAACCCGACTATCAGTTGCAACAATTCGGTACGAAGGTTGTCCTTTTCTCCCGTAACGTTTTAATCTAATTTTTAACATTGATTACAATCTAGAATAAATTTTATTTAGTAAAATCGAACACATTTTTAAAGCATCCGTTTTTTTTTAGACCGTTAAACGAGCACGCCCTTTACGACGACGAGCATTAATTACACGCCGCCCTGTTTTAGATAACATACGGGCTCGAAAACCTGAAGTTTTGATCTTTTTTAATTTTGTTCCACGAAGTGTTCTCTGGGTCATTTTTGCTACTCAGTAAATTAATTTTTAATAATTAAGGAAAACTATTTGATCTTACCAACTTGCTTTTCTTAGACCTGGAATTAAACCTTCATGAGCCATTTCACGTAAAGAATGACGAGAAAGCCCAAAATCACGGTAGAAAGCACGACTTCGGCCAGTAACCCAACACCGATTTCGTCTGCGCACTGGTGACGAATTTTTTGGTAATTTCTCCAATTTTTTGTAAATTTCTAGTTTTTGCGTATAAGTTTGGGCCATTTTTAAATTATCCTTTAAGGCACTTCTTTTTGCGGCATACTTAAGAGTTAGACGCTCACGCTTCTTCTCTCTTTGAATCATATTTTGTTTTGCCATAACTATGTACTATGGTATTTAGAAAAGTAAACGTGTATAATTGAGTACTATAAAAGCTCCATGGGTTAATCCATAAATCATGATGTAATTTTATTCTATATTTGTACATTAGTCAAAAAAAATTTAATTAAAAAAATTTAAAATACTTTTACTCCTTGTCATTTCCCTAATGAGTCAAAAAAACGATAACTTTATTGATAAAACGTTTACTGTGCTAGCTGACATTCTACTGAAAGTTCTACCAGCTACAAAGGAAGAAAAACGAGCTTTTTCCTATTACCGTTATGGAATGTCCGCGCAGTCTAATGGTGATTACGCTGAAGCCCTGGAAAATTATTATGAAGCTCTAAAATTAGAGGAGGACCCATTCGATCGGAGTTATATCCTATACAATATTGGTCTTATTTATGGAAATAATGGCGATTACGCGAAAGCCTTAGAATATTATCATCAAGCTCTAGATCTAAATTCCCGTTTACCGCAAGCTTTAAATAATGTTGCTGTAATTTACCATTACCAAGGGACGAAATCATCAGAAAGAAAAGAATATGAATTAGCGCAAAATAATTTCGATAAAGCTGCTGATTACTGGAAAAAAGCTATTCGATTAGCGCCAAACAATTACATTGAAGCTCAAAATTGGTTGAAAATTACTGGTAAATTATCCGAAAGTGGAGAAATTTAATCGCAAAAGCTTAGGTTTTGATATTATAATGTATATTGAATTGTTAAGAGAAGTTCTACTCGTGCTTGTTTTATATTTCATACACCACATTAAAAACAGGCAGAAGTTTACTTACACATTTAAATATTTTTAGATAATCATTATGACTATCGCAATTGGACAAAAACAAGATCGAGGCTTATTTGATCTTATTGATGACTGGTTAAAGCGTGATCGTTTCGTTTTCGTAGGCTGGTCAGGTTTACTTCTATTTCCATGTGCTTTTTTAGCAGTTGGTGGTTGGTTAACGGGAATTACATTCGTTACATCATGGTATACACATGGTTTAGCAAGTTCATTCCTAGAAGGGTGCAACTTCCTTACAGCAGCTGTTTCAACACCTGCGAACAGTATGGGTCATTCGCTTCTTCTACTATGGGGACCAGAAGCACAAGGTGATATTACACGCTGGTTCCAAATTGGTGGCCTTTGGACATTTGTTGCCCTACATGGTTCATTTGGTGTAATCGGATTCTGTCTACGTCAGTTTGAAATTGCACGTTTAGTGGGTATTCGTCCTTACAACGCAATTGCGTTCTCAGGCCCAATCGCAGTATTCGTGACAGTATTCCTTGTATATCCGTTAGGACAGGCAAGTTGGTTCTTCGCACCAAGCTTTGGTGTTGCAGCAATTTTCCGTTTCCTTTTATTCTTACAAGGTTTCCACAATTGGACACTTAATCCATTCCACATGATGGGTGTTGCTGGTATTCTGGGTGGGGCACTACTTTGTGCAATTCACGGAGCAACAGTTGAGAACACTCTTTTCGAAGATGGTGATGCAGCAAATACATTCCGTGCCTTCACACCAACACAATCAGAAGAGACGTATTCAATGGTTACAGCAAATCGATTCTGGTCTCAAATTTTTGGTGTAGCGTTCTCTAATAAGCGTTGGTTACATTTCTTTATGTTATTTGTGCCAGTAGCTGGTATGTGGACAAGTTCGATCGGTATCGTAGGCTTAGCTTTAAACCTTCGCTCATACGACTTTGTTTCACAAGAGCTTCGTGCAGCTGAAGATCCGGAATTCGAAACATTCTACACTAAGAACAACCTACTAAATGAAGGTATTCGTTCTTGGATGGCGGCTCAAGATCAACCTCATGAAAACTTTATCTTCCCAGAGGAGGTTCTACCACGTGGAAACGCCCTTTAACACAGTAATCGCAGGCCGTGATATCGAATCTACTGGATTCGCATGGTGGTCTGGTAACGCACGTCTAATTAACGTCTCAGGTAAACTATTAGGTGCACACGTTGCACATGCTGGTTTAATGGTATTTTGGTGTGGAGCAATGACTCTATTTGAGGTTGCGCACTATATTCCAGAGAAGCCTTTATATGAACAAGGTTGTATTTTAATTCCACACCTAACAACTCTAGGATGGGGTGTTGGACCTGGTGGTGAAGTAACGGATGTTTACCCATTTTTCGTTGTCGGTGTTTTACATTTAATATCGTCAGCTGTACTTGGATTTGGTGGTGTATACCACTCATTAATCGGTCCAGATACACTTGAGGAATCTTACCCATTCTTTGGTTACGATTGGCGTGACAAGAATAAAATGACAACAATTTTAGGTATTCATCTAATACTTCTTGGAATTGGATCATTTTTACTTGTTGCAAAAGCTTGTTTCGTTGGGGGTCTCTATGACACATGGGCACCAGGTGGTGGTGATGTTCGTGTTGTGACAGCTCCGACACTAAATCCACTAATCATTTTTGGCTATGTTCTGAAATCACCATTTGGTGGAGATGGATGGATCGTTAGTGTTAACAACCTAGAAGATCTTGTTGGAGGCCATATTTGGATCGGATTCCTTTGTATCGTAGGCGGTATTTGGCACATTCTAACAAAACCATTTGCATGGGCTCGTCGTACATTTGTATGGTCAGGTGAGGCTTACTTATCATACAGTCTTGGTGCTCTTTCACTAATGGGTATTGTAGCATCACTTTTCGTTTGGTACAACAACACAGCTTACCCAAGCGAGTTCTTCGGTCCAACTGGGCCTGAAGCTTCACAATCACAAGCTTTCACATTCCTTGTTCGTGACCAACGTTTAGGTGCGAATGTAGCATCCGCGCAAGGTCCAACAGGCTTAGGTAAGTACCTAATGAGGTCTCCAAGTGGTGAGATTATCTTTGGTGGTGAAACAATGCGTTTCTGGGATATGCGTGCGCCATGGGTTGAGCCGCTACGTGGTCCGAATGGTCTTGATTTAAACAAAATTCGTAACGATATTCAACCATGGCAGGAACGTCGCGCAGCTGAGTATATGACGCACGCTCCATTAGGGGCATTAAACTCAGTTGGTGGTGTAGCAACAGAAATTAACTCGGTTAACTACGTGTCACCGCGGTCATGGCTTACAACATCTCATTTCTTCTTAGGCTTCTTCCTTTGGGTTGGGCATCTATGGCATGCTGGACGGGCACGTGCAGCTGCAGCTGGTTTTGAGAAAGGTATCAACCGTGAAAACGAGCCAGTATTATCAATGCGTCCTTTAGATTAGTGTTTCTACTTTTCTAAACAAAATCAAAACAAAAAAACTCCCCCTACGTTTGCTCAAACGTAGGGGGAGTTTTTTATCAATAAATCAATTTTCTTTTTGCGAACTATTAGTTTCTCCAACTGAAACGTCTTCCTTATAGTGACGACCCTAAACCAGAATATGATCCAAAGAAGAATATAGTTAGTAGGCCCAGAACTGCTAGCCCGCCTACTGTTGCTACCATCCAAAGTGGCACTCTTCCAATATCAGACATATAGTATTAATAATCTCCAAAAAATAAATTTTTTGTGTAGATTGACCTACACATAAGCAACATGTTTGAGGCTGTGTTACTTTACTCAAGTACCAATTTTTAACTGGTTTATTTAATTAGTTGAAAAAATAGCTTGAGAATAAAACAGCTAAAACAAAAATTAGAAGTAGGCCCCAGTACAGTGATGTACGGTTTAACTCTACAGGTTGTTTATTTGGATTTGGTGTACTCATGTAATAATCTCCTATCGTTGAATAAATTGCATTGATGTAATTGCACCTAGGAAGAAAACCGTTGGTACAGCTAAAGCATGAATTGTAAGCCAACGAAAAGTAAAAATTGGATAAGCTACTGGTTGATTTGTATTAATCATTAAAACCTCTGATAAGCTTTTTAATTTTATAGTCCCTTAGTTAAATCCTCAAGTTCTTGTTTAGCACTGAAGCGATCATTTACAAGCGGGATTTGTTGACGATCTTGCGTGAAGTATTCATTTGGTCTTGGTGTACCAAATGCATCGTATGCTAAACCGGTACTAACAAATAAGAACCCGGCTACGAATAAAGCTGGAATTGTAATACTATGAATAATCCAGTAACGAATACTTGTAATAATATCTGAAAAAGGTCTTTCACCTGTTGAACCACCTGACACGACTCTTTCTCCTATTAAGATTTAAAATTAAGTATTTCACTAAAAATTTTTAGTGAAGGGTAACCCGAATAACGATTGTAAAACAAATGTAGAATCTTATTTTTTTTTGTTTTTCCAATGCTATACGAAAATAAATATTTTAACGATCATTTTAAAGATCGATCTAGGTAGATTATACTACGATTTTCAGATTTTTACCCTGTTTAAATATAAATCTTTTCATGGGAAGTAATTATTGGGTATTTGAATCAAAGTAACCGACGATATTTTTGAAATGGTTGAAAGCGGGTAGCGAGAATCGAACTCGCATCATTAGCTTGGAAGGCTAAGGTTCTACCACTAAACTATACCCGCAATCCTAGTTAATAGCTGACCCTTATTAAATAATACTTCACGTCTCGAAATAGTCAACCACTTTTTCTTTCATTTCCTACCATAAATTAAGCGGGTAGATCTTTTTAATTTTAAATCCAGTGCTGACGTTTAATCAACTCGATTGCATCCGACTGGGTTCGAACCAGCGATGTCTCATTGAGAAGCGGATTATGAGTCCGATGCCTTCGACCACTTGGCTACAGATGCTTAATTGTTGGAGCTGGTGGGAATTGAACCCACGTCCATTATAGTCCGCAAAAAACCTCCCTACTCAACTACTATTTGATAATTGAAATTAAAAACGTACAAATCAGAAAACTCTTTATAGTCTGTATAAATAGCAAACAATTTTCTAGTTAGCATTTATTTGTTCAAAACAGCTTTAAAAACCATCTTAAAGTCTAATTAAAACTCTAATGTCGAATCCATAACAGCCCCAAATTCATTTCTTTACGGAATCTTTAGATATTAGGGTGAAAAATGATAGTTTAACACCACAGTATAATATAAACTAAATTTTAGATATTTGCAAAAGAAGTATAATGGTAATGCACCGATGCGTCAAATATCCATCGTTTAATTTTACTTTTAGTAAATAGTTTGATGTGTTTTTACTCTCTAAAAGCAGTGTATTAAAAAATTTTTAGTAGTGCGAACAACAGTCCTTGTGCCGTAAAATTCATTCTGTTTTAACTTATGACTAACACCTGTAATCTCTACTCTATAAGAAGATATTCATAAGAGGAAAAATTACTACATAATTCTGAGCAAACTATCTTTATTTTTGCAACTACTATGCGTTATTCTTTAAATTTTAAACCGCCTGCAAGAACCGTCTTAAGGTTCCAGAGTAGAAGTTTGAGCTATAAGAGCTCTTTAAACATTAGTAGAGAAAACAAAACACAAAAACCGATGGTGATTTAAGTTACCGCTCTCATAATTAATAGTTAATTTAATCGTATCGTATCGTTAATTATAACTTAGTGGTAGGAAAAAATAGTAGATAAATAAATCTGCTATAAAAAGTCGAAGAAAGAGCTGAAGATCGAGAGTATTAAAGTTGCGTCTAAACGAAAGAGCAGGAAAATTAATAACGAAATAAGAAGAAGAAAATACATTAAGGCTTTAGACACCCAAATTATTGATAAAACCTTAATTCATATTCTTAATCGTTTAAATTTTCTTCGATTTTTCTTTTTTCCAGGGAATATTTCTCCACTAAACTATTGAAGTAATTAGACAAGTGTGTTATAGTCGTATGTGGTTAGATAGAAGGGTCGATGCCCGAGTGGTTAATGGGGACGGATTGTAAATCCGTTAGTATAGCTTACGTTGGTTCGAATCCAACTCGGCCCAATTTTTAATGATTTATAAAAAGAAAAAGAGTCTGCAGTGCAATTGTATTTAATTGCTTTAGTGGCAGTTTTTTTGTCTCAACGACTTCACCTGCGTATAACGTAACGTTTTTTTTTAAATAAATTGTTCGAAACTTAAAGAGGTAATAATGAATATACTCGCATTCGCAATAATGGGATTGATTTTTTTTACAAGAAAAAGTGCCATAAACTGCAAGCGAAGAAATTAGATCTCTTGCAATAATTTTTAATTTATCTAAAACTTCAACTTCTAAATTTTGAATATTTAATATTGGACAAGGGTCTAAGATATCAGAACTCTTTACGGACGGCTGAACCATCTCACTATAGGCTAATGTATAAATACAGCAAGCCATATTGTAATTTATTTTGGAACCATTTAAAGACAGGGCCAGAAGCATTTTAATCTTTTAGATAAGAATTATTTGATTCAACGAATTGGCGAAATAAACAATACAATTTTTAGAACATTTCTAAAAATAAAAATAATTTATATATGGAATAAAGTAATAATAACCAAATAGAGGTCTCATATATCAATAGACCTCTTAGTTTGGTTAAATTTTTTGTTTGTTTTTCTTGAGGAAAGGTTGTCAGTTTAGTAGTATATTTTACCCCCGCCCCATTTTTCATTCACAACCTTAGGCTGAATAAGAATGTGCCCAGAAATTGCAAATAGATCTTCGTCTGTTAAACTACGCATTTTCGGAAAAATATCCGCACTTTTAATACTTGGGTGGATTTCCGAAATTGAATCTGTTCCATCGTAACTCATTGGGTCTTTCATATAAGCGACTAAACTTTTAACATTGTCGCGTGGCGGAGTAGCTAAGCTAAGTGCTTCTACATCAAGACCTACGTTTGGGTTTGTTTTTGTTAAACCACCCACGTGGCATGTTCCACACGCATTATTAAATAATCGTTTACCACGCTTTACTTGTTCGGGTGTTAGTACAACGGTACTACCTTTCGAATCTAAAGTTACCGTTCTTGTATCTTCATCCAATTCTAAGGCTTGACATGGTGACACTTGCGCATTAAAAATGAAAGTTGCTAGAATGCCTCCTATTAAAAATTTATTTTTTAGCACCATATATAATTCTTTCTTTTATTGAAAAATACAAAATATATTATCTGACTCTTACACCTAATTATAGGTGATGTAATTAAATAATGTTAACGAAGTATAAAAATTATTAGCTTCGTTTTTACTAGCAAAAACGATTATTAACCAAATGTATTTTCGCCAGTAAATTTCACATTTACCGGTTGTTTGTTTTTTCCAATCGAGTGGTCGATATTTCCAACACCAATACGACCTTCATTCAACTTTTCAGGAAAAACCCCGTCCTTTGGATGTAAATATTGAACTTCACTATTAGGAAAAATTCGGTAAATTTTATAATCCTGAATTTTAAAGGCCGTACGAAGTTGAGAACCCAACGCTAGACACTGTTCTTTTTTTGCAAGGTAGAGTAAATTCTCGCCCTGTTGCATAATGGCAGCCCCGCTTGTTGGCATTTCAAAAATTTGCTCTTTTTTACTTGTCCAAGTAATCGCATATTTTTCCTCAGTTTCAGCTGCTCTTAACCAGCCACCAGTACTACCTCCAAATGTTGGAGATGGAATTTGTAAATTTAATATATCTGTAGTCATAACCCTAGTATTTCTAGTTTTAATTTATTGTAGGTTGTTAGAATTTAATCTAGACTATAGCACACTTATACAAATAAATTAAAAACTCAGCCAACAATTTCTTCCTGAACTACAAATTAGATACACGTACAAAACTCAAATTCAATTTATTTAAAAAAAACATGATTCCAAATTTAATATGTTTCTTTGGCGGCTTCTTTCTATCGGGTATTATTGATACAACGATAAATGGCTTTTATCAGTTTCCGTTTATAGCTTCAACATTTTTAGTCTTTGTGCTGGAAGAGCTTAGTAAAAAATATTATGCTTTGTTTTACAAAAAACCCTTTCGTTTTTTTCAAACTAATAATGATATAATAAGGGCAGTGGACAATATAAATTATACCAAAATGGGAATAATTTATGGTCTAATTGTGGATGCATTCAAATTAGGGAGTTAATATTTTTTTTTATTTTCTAATTTTGGATATGCAACATGATTAATTAGTTGTTAGTTTCCCCTCTAAATTTTATGATTACTGACGGTCAAATTTTCACTGCCCTTGCAATTGCTCTAACGGCAGCAATTTTCGCGATTAATCTAGGTAGACAATTGTACGTTTAATTAGTATAAGGAAAATTGTTAATGCGTATTAGCTTATTAGATTTCAGCATATATATAGTTGCTGTTTTGGATTAGAGATATGTGAGGCTGTACGACACAACATTGCATTAAAAGATGTTTTTATTTTAACCCGGTAACTCTGTAATGGTAATGTAGTGATAAAAACCACAATACATATTCCATGTATTGTGGTTTTTTTGCTCAATTTTTAAACTATGCTTAACTGTAAACCTACAAAATTTAAATAAAAAAGGCAATAAAAACAATTAATCAATGCGAATAAAAATCGTTTTTAACTGGATACACGAATTTATAACCGTTTAACTATATCTTCTTAGTAAAAGGCGAATCGAACCATCTTGTGTATTTTCAGCTTGCGTGAACTGGAAATTCTGTTGTTCACTTACTTGAATAATAGAATTATATGCGTAACGCTGGTTAATCTGATTTAGAAATTTATCTACCGAGTAAGGCTGTGCCCAGAACATTAAATCTGCAACGAATTCATATTCTGAACCGTTCCACTTAAAACCTAGATCGTACTTGTTTTCTTGCTTAATGATAATCTCTACATCATGCTTTTGACCCTGATAACCTTCAATTACTTGATTTTCAACAGTCCATTCAAGCTTTAAATCAGATAAGCTTTTTTTAAGAGTTGATAAATCATATAACTTTGTCTTAATTTTTGTAAAATGAGACACAAGCATTCAAGTGTTTAGTTAAATTTTTACTGCTTATTAAATGTGAAGCGGGCATTTCCTACTAGCGAGTAAATATAAAAACGGCCACTACCATAGAATTTTAACATATTCAAATTCTTATTTGTCTCAAATAAATGCAATTAAATGATTCTTCTAACTAAATGGAATTAAACAAGAATAGGTACAAGAACTAACGAGTAACATTATTAGTAGGGATATTTTATGAATAAGGATTTAGATACTAGTAATACTTAGTGCTTAGTGATAGTTTAGAATTGATATATGACTTAATCTTTATAATAAAAGTGTTGGATTTTATATGCCGTAAAAATTAAGTTTGGCTTTTCTTACGAATTACGGACTACTAATAACAATAATTTTTTCCTCTAGACTCTCTGGACTAATTTCCACAAAGTTTTCCCGTCAACAGAATAATTAAATTTAGAACTAGAGTCGAGTCTTGCAAAAAGTCTAGAGCATAAATGAATAGAATTTAATAATTAAAAATTTTTATGGATTAGGTATTCCATAAATTTGAGCTTTGGACCGAAAGTTTGGTTCTTAAAAATTATAGTGTTTTCGCAACGTAATTTGTAGTTCTTAATCCCAGTTAACTGGTCCAAGTCCACACTCTCTTCTATCCGCGTTACTTAGAGCTCTTATTCGGTTTGATGCATGCGCACATGCATTCGTGCCAGCTAGGCAAATACCGGCTATTGACTCCGCTGCACCGGTTGGATCCGTGTTCTGTAAGCAGAGTGCGGTTGTACCGACTATTCCACACAGAGCTGTCATCGGGAATAGGATCAGTTGTAAAGTGCAATCTAAAGATCTCAACCAATTTTTCTGTCTTGCTAAGTCTGGCCAGGCGACACATGCATTCCAACCAACGCGGCATATATCCCGACACATAAAACCTCCTGCCGTAATTCGGTCCAGAGGAACACTGGTCACACAGTCTAGATCAAAATCTTTATCACCTCCTCGTAAATTTATTAACGGCCACGAAGGAGAATTTAGTATTTCTGGTTGAGGAAAAGATTCCATATTCTGCTTATCATTTAAACTATCATAGCGTCCAATTTCATCTTGAAATTGATCATTATCGCAGAATATTTCTACTGACGTACTAAGTACATCTATGATAATCGAATTTTTTTCCATGGAGATCCTTAGTTTAGTTAATTTAATTAAATACCAAAAGCAAGTTTCCAAGTTGAAACTAGAATTGTAGCGCAATATGCAGGACCCAAAACTGGTGGAGCCCATAAAAAAGATGTACCAGAACCGACAAGTACTCCGACCCAAATTAATTTTGACATTTTTGAAAAATAGAGTTAGAAAATAATATACCCAAACCGCACCATATACACATCGTTAATTTTCAAACTAAATTAACTATAATTAATTATATATAATACATAATTATATATAATACAATATAACCAACATTTTAGTTTAATCTAATAAAATAAAGATTCTAAGTAAAAAATGTCAACCGACCCAATTACGAGAACTGCTCTTCAAATAATTCTTATCGCAAATGGTTGTAGGGCCATAGTCTCGTTATACGGAGCAATCTTAAAAGTGCGAAAACTAAAAAAAGAAGAAGACCGTCAATCGAAAGAAAATCCATAACAAGTGTAAGGATATTTTAGATACTCAATTACTAAACAAGATTCACTCTATGGATTACAAAAAACTTACCAAAAGCTAAAAATTATCTATGAGATCGAATATGAAGAAGTTGAGGTTAAACACTGTGAACTAATTGATATAAAAGATGCAAAACCTATCGAAAAAAAGAAATTGAAACAAAGCAGAAACGTGTAAGATCCTCTAGGGCTAAAAAAAGAGAGATCAAAGATCCTTTATTGCTAGAAATTACTAAAACCTGTCCAACCTTAAAATTATCTTCGAAACAGATTCAGCTATTAGAAGAAGCTAACTATACGAGTTTGTATGAGTTATTTATTTTAGATCCGATTAAAACTCGAAAACTTATTCGTGAATTACCAACTATCGGTCGACAACCGTACAACCTTTTCATATTTCGATGGCCAGCAATATAAACTTAAATAGTTTCTATATATAGTTAGTTATCTATATAAATATAAGCATATAGATATGAATTTTTATTTGGGGCTTGTTGAAATTTACCCTTATATAAGGGTTTAAACTCAATCTAATACTTACAATTTATGCCTTATTTAGCGCATTTTTAATAACAATATTTAAAAATCAAACTTAATGCTTCTTGCGGATAATTTAGACCAGCTATTAGAAATATTACCCGAGTTTGTTAAGAAACCCTTAAAACAAACCGGAAGAAGATTCCAATTGATAGAAGTTGTCTTAGATGTTGGACGTCGACCTGAAGCTCGTTTTTCAAGTGGAGCAAGTTATCTTTCATATCGAACTATTGTTTGGCAAGATCTCGAATATGTGCTAAAACGCTTAGGTAAATTTAGCGGTGATAATCGGGCGGGTATTGAGAAAACTCTCCATCGCATAAGTGCGTTAAAAAATCGAAAGGGGGGAGTAATCGGTTTAACGTGTCGAATAGGAAGAGCTGTTTTTGGAACTGTGGGTATAATTTGTGACCTCCTTGAAAAAAAAAAATCGATTCTATTGTTAGGTCGACCAGGTGTTGGAAAAACGACTGCAATTCGTGAAATCGCACGTGTTCTTTCAGATGATATGAAAAAACGTGTTATTATTATTGACACCTCAAATGAAATAGCGGGCGATGGTGATTTACCTCATCCATCTATTGGCAAAGCTCGTCGAATGCAAGTTTTAAACCCACAAAATCAACATCAGGTAATGATTGAAGCGGTCGAAAACCATATGCCTGAAATTATAATTATCGATGAAATAGGAACCGAATTAGAAGCAAGTGCAGCTCGCACAATTGCGGAACGAGGAGTACAGTTAGTGGGTACAGCCCATGGAAGCGCTTTAGAAAATTTAATAAAGAATCCAACGCTTACCGATTTAGTAGGCGGTATTCAATATGTTACACTAGGTGATGAAGAAGCAAGACGTCGTGGTTCGGCAAAAAGCATTCTGGAACGGAAAGCATTACCAACATTTGAAATCGCAGTAGAAATACATGACCCCCAAACGTGGATTATTCACGAAAATATAGAGCAATCGATTGATCTTTTGCTTCAAGGTCAAAATTTACCTATTCAACAGCGAATTTTAAAGCCAAAGAGCAATTTTATAGAGTGTTGTGTTATACCTATCCAAAGAGTTGTTGATTCAAACATCACTAGCGGTAATTTTTCTATTTCCAAGAAACAAAATGGAGGGTCTAACCCACGCTCTGACGCTAAAGTATCAAAATCACGCAAAAATTTAACTGTTTTAACGAAAAAAAAATTAGGTGATCATTTCATATTTCTTTATGCGTATGGTATTAACGCACAAGATTTAAGGTCATTAATTAAAACACTAAAATTACCCATAATTGTAACGCGTGAGCTTCAGTACGCCGATGTTATAGTAGCTCTTAACAATTTAATCAAGAATAACAAAAAGTTGCGTCAAATTTCTAATTCCCGTAATATAAGCATTTATACCATTCAAAATAATAGTCTGCTTCATATCTCCAAGGCGTTAAAGCAAATTTTAAATGCCAATTCGCTTGCGCTAGCTTCACAAAATGAAAATATTATTCGTTGTGCTGCAGCGAAAATACTTTCTCCCCTAGAAGAAGTAAGGTTAGCTATTGAAGAAATTATTATTTTTAAACGTTGTACGATTGACTTATTACCAAGGTCAAAACGGATACGCAAATTACAACACGAAATTATCCAACATTATCATTTAAAAAACCATAGTGTTGGTCAGGGTGTAAAGCGACGGATTCGTATTTATCCGCAAGAATAAAAATATAAAAACTTAACATTCTCAGCCTGAAAAGAATGTTATAGAAGTTGTTGTTATTAAGTTTTCAACATCAACTTGTTTTGCATTTGTTATATCGAGAAACTCCCCAGGTAGGATTTGAACCTACGACAAACCGGTTAACAGCCGACCGCTCTACCCCTGAGCTACTGAGGAAATATTGCAACTGCCTCGACTGTAACATACAGGTTGAGGAAATGTAAAGAGTTAAAATTTCCATCCAATCTATATTTTTTTAACTAATAAATGCTAGCAGATTAAGTGGGTGTGTTAAAGACTAGTAATTTAAAATTTTCATCGCTTTATAATGAATCATCAAATGGTTTTCCAATTAGTGGCTTTACAAAATTTTATACTAGTTTAAATCATTAGCTTTTAAATAAATAATTTGTTCACGTCTTTAAGATAACTACTTTAGGTGGCTAAAAGACATAAATATTTTATTTTTATAATCTCTAATTCTATGATACTATCTATATAAAATATAAAAAAATTAATTTATGAAATTAGCTTACTGGATGTACTCGGGTCCAGCCCATATAGGTACATTAAGAATTGCGAGTTCATTTCAAAATGTTCATGCGATTATGCATGCTCCATTAGGTGATGATTACTTTAATGTCATGAATTCTATGCTTGAGAGAGAGAAAAATTTTACTCCTGTTACAGCAAGTATCGTTGATCGTCATGTTCTGGCACGTGGATCACAAGAAAAAGTTATAAACAATATTATTAGAAGGGATACAGAAGAAAAGCCTGATCTAATTATTCTTACTCCTACTTGTACATCAAGTATTTTGCAAGAAGATCTAAATAATTTTGTAAATAAATCAAAAATCGATTCGAATTCTGATGTTTTACTTGCTGATGTAAATCATTACCGTGTTAATGAATTAGGGGCATGTGATCGCACTTTAGCTCAAATTGTTGAGTTTTATATAAATAAAGCAGAAAAAGAAAAAAATCTGGCGTTTGGAAAAACTCCAAAACCATCCGTCAATATAATTGGCATAACGAAGCTTGGTTTTCATAACCAACATGACCTAATTGAACTGAAAAAATTATTCGCCGATTTGGGAGTTGGCGTTAATCTAGTCTTACCTGAAGATTGTTCAGTTCATGACCTAAAAAATTTACCAAAAGCATGGTTTAATTTTGTCCCATATCGTGAAATAGGTATACGCACTGCCTATTGGCTTAAAGAAAAATTTGATATGCCTGTGATTGATATTGCTCCGATTGGACTTATACAAACAGCTAAATTTATTAAGCGTATTGAAGCCCTGTTAATAGACCAAAATGCTCAATATTTTAATTACGACGCTTACATAAAAACACAAACACAGACAATATCCCAATCTTCGTGGTTCGCTCGTTCTATTGATTGCCAAAATTTAACCGGAAAAAAAGCAGTTGTATTTGGTGATTCAACTCATGCCTCCGCGCTAGCACGTGTTTTAAAAAAAGAAATGAGTGTTGATGTCCTTTGGGCAGGGACATATTGTACTCATGACTCAGAATGGTTCCGAAGCGAGGTTAAGAACTTTGCTGATGAAACGATAGTAACAGATGATTACAATTTAATAGCCAATTTAATTACAAAGACCGAACCCGATGTTATATTCGGGACACAAATGGAACGCCATATTGGCAAACGCCTGAATATACCATGTGGTGTTATTTCATCTCCTGTACATATTCAAAATTTTCCTTTGAGTTACAGACCGTTTATGGGTTATGAAGGTAGTAATCAACTTGCTGATCTTATTTATAATTCTTTTACATTAGGAATGGAAGATCACTTATTAGAAATTTTTGGTGGCCATGATACGAAAGAACCCACCAGTGAGGAAACATCACATTCTAACGAACTAGTTTGGGAGAAAAACGCGTTACAAGAACTAAATAAAATACCTAAATTTGCGCGTAAAAAAGTACGTAATAATACAGAAAAGTTCGCAATGGAAAACGAAATTGCGTTTATTAATTTGAATGTTCTTTATAAAGCTAAAGAAAGTGTCGGGGCTTAAAATAGCGGGAAACGGATTTGAACCATTGACCTTCGGGTTATGAGCCCGACGAGCTACCAGACTGCTCTATCCCGCGATTTATGTTGAAATTCAGAGTCTTATCGAGACTATATTAGTACATAGCGTGTATGTTTGTCAATGGACGGACATTGCGCTATGTAAATTAAATTTTGAAATTTAAAGAAACAAATGGCGCAGTATAGAAGGTCTTGTATTTGAAAAGTTCTATCTACCCCTCTATAACGATTTTTTGCACGAGAAAAATTATTAATTTTTTTGATTTTGGTAACTTTATAATACACTAATATATGTTCTGAGGTGGATTTCTAATTTTTGTCGTTAAATGACGTAGTATTGTATTATCACGCCCAAGCGCTAAATTTAGGTTTTTGACTAATTTTTGGTTACCTACGTACAGCATCTGAATATAAGTCGCGTTTTCAAAACCTTTAATACTGTAGCTCAAATTGCGTTTACCCCGATTTTGTAACATAACTTGACTGCCTAACTGAGTCAAAAAATCGCGATAAAAATTGATTTTAGCGTCTAACTCTTTTTCGCTAAAATTAGGGTCCACTAAATATAAAATCTCGTATAATTCTAAATCCCGTTCCATAAAAAGTACAGTAAAAAATAATAAATAGCGTATATGTATACAATTGCTTAACCTATGCTGAAAAACGATGTTGGTGGGAGTAACGCCGCGTGTAGCATATAGTCTAAGTAGCATAAAAAAGACAGATATTCGGCAAAAGTCTAAACGATTTACAAGTCCTGTAACGGGCCGTAATCACATCTTAAAATCACTCCTGAACTCGGTTTTAACTTAAGCAGACACAGTATAAGTAAAGTCAAATGATTTAGGATCCTTGACGTTACAAAAGGCTTTTAAGTACTGATACATATCAATTGAGCATGATGGATTATATCTTGCTATATCGATATTGTCAAACCAAGTAGCAAAAGAATTTAACAAAAAACTGCCCAAATTCGGCATGTGATCTCCGAAATAGACATCGAAAAGCGTAAATAAATTTTTGCTTTTTGTTTTTTATACTTCAACCAACTAATTTCGGTAGTGTGAAAAGAATAGAACTCGAACTCACACTTTCTGCAGTTTTTATAAAATACGAACCTTCTTAAAGATTATCAATTTTTTACCTTTTTGTAAATTAAGCGTCCAATAATTAGGTTTTTTTCATAATACCAAAGCTTGAAATTTTTTACCTTTTATGATTATTATTTGCGTGTACGAGAAACGGGTTGCTAACTCAATGGTAGAGTACTCGGCTTTTAACCGAATAGTTCTGGGTTCGAGTCCCAGGCAACCCAATTTTTTTGTAAACTAATATGCTATTGCTTTAGTTCGTATAAGACTTTCCGTTGTGAAGTAAGCACCCCCAGTTAAAACGTTAGAAACGCAATGTTAGCTTTTAGACCAGGTATTTCTAGCAAGAGTATTAGTATCATCAGTTCTGAGTGCACGCACTGGTAACGATCAAAAATATCGATAAACAAATATTCGACCTACCATAGATTTTCTAGAACCAAGGATAGGACGGACGGCTTTTCGTACTTGTGAAAAATAGAACAAATGAGTTTCAGAGCATTCCTAACCTAAAAACATAGTGCCTGTGAAGTTAGAAGTAAATAATAAAATTGAATTTTTAAAGTTTAGTTGATTACTATTAATAGCGAAATCGGTATTGCAGAATAAGGTTTCTTAGTGAAGACTACCCCTTCCTAATACTATAAGACTAGTTAATAACATTACGTTAATATAATATACTATAGTGACTATAGTGAATACGTTTTAACAAAAAATGACTAAACAGTTGAGAAAATTTTTATAATAGAAATATACTCTAACTCTAACCTTTAATGTTTTTTATAATTAGGGTACCGCTACCTCCATCATTTAGAAAAATATTACCTCATATCACACATATACTTAAAACATCTAATACGAGGCAACTCGTTACAATATAAATACAAATACTTTTTACTATAAGCAATTAAAAATATAAGTATGCTTGAAACGTTTTTCCAAAATTCATCGTCTTTAAACTTGCTAGTTGGAAGAGATAAATATAAAGAATTGGTTACTAAAATTAATGCGAAAGAATCCTATTTTCTTAGCCTAACAAATGATCAGTTACGTACGGAAGTTCAAAAAATCCGACAGGAGCTTTTACGTGAAGACATGAGTAATAAAATAATTATTCAAGCCTTTGCACTAGTACGTGAAGCGACTAGGCGCGTACTAGGGTTAAGACATTATGATGTGCAGCTAATTGGTGGTCTAGTCCTAAACGAAGGTAAAATTGCGGAAATGAAAACCGGTGAGGGAAAAACTATAGTGGCTTTATTGCCTACGTTTTTAAACGCACTCTATGGAAAAGGTGTTCATGTAATTACGGTTAACGATTATTTAGCACGCCGTGACGCGGAGTATGTTGGGCGTGTTCATAAATTTTTAGGCTTAACTGTCGGTCTAATTCAGGAACAAATGGAAACTGTTGAACGTCAAGCGAATTATCAATGCGATGTTATATACCTAACAAACAACCAATTAGGTTTTGATTATCTACGTGATAATTTGGCTTTTACAAAAGACGAGATTGTACAACGTCCACTGTTTTATTGTGTCGTAGATGAAATCGATTCCGTTTTAATTGATGAAGCCAGAACACCCTTAATTATATCAGGTTCGACAAACGCATCCACTGATAAGTACTACCAAAGTACTAAATTAGCTGCGGTCCTAGAAAAAAATATCCATTATCTCGTTGATGAAAAAAATCAAATTGTCACTTTTCTGGAGGATGGAATTCAATTCTGTGAGCAGGCTCTAAATGTTCCTGACTTGTATAACGTCGAAGATCCTTGGATTCCCTATTTATTAAATTCGATAAAGGCTAAAGAACTTTTTAAATTAAATACCCATTATATCTTAAACGATAATAGCGAAATTATTATTGTTGATGAATTTACAGGACGAACGATGGAAGGAAGAAGATGGGGAGACGGTTTACATCAGGCCGTTGAGGCAAAAGAAAACGTTCCGATTCAAGACGAAACGCAGACGTTAGCTTCTATTACATATCAAAACCTATTTCTACTATACGAAAAGTTAGCCGGCATGACCGGGACAGCAAAGACGGAAGAACTTGAATTTGAAAAGATATATAACTTAAGAACCGTTCAAGTTCCAACCAACCGAACAGTCAAAAGAAAAGATTTCCCAGACCTTATATATAAGAATCAATATCTAAAGTGGCAGGCTATTGCCAAAGAATGTCTTGAGATGAATCAAATTGGTCGCCCCGTTTTAGTTGGTACTACTACTATTGAAAAATCAGAACTGCTTGCAGCATTATTAAGTGAATATGGAGTTTCTTATCGGTTATTAAATGCTAAACCGGAAAATATCGAAAGTGAAGCAGAGATTATTGCACAAGCTGGTTGTATAAAAGCGGTAACAATTTCAACAAACATGGCAGGAAGGGGGACAGATATTACGTTAGGTGGTAATATTGAGTATCTTGTTATGGCAAAGCTCAAAAAATTTTTAAAAAATTTATTCGCAACTAGTCGTCAAAGGTCTTTAATGGAAGTTGAAAAAGACGAGATACTGATGCACTTCGTACCGTTTTTTAAAAATATTAAAGAAGAATGGTATAAGGACCAGGCTAATTTTGAAAATTTGATAAAGTCCTTAAATGATGAGGTAATAAATAATGATCCTATCCTTGTAGCTTTGCAGCGACTAAAAGAGGATTTTATTTTAACACAGCAACCTCTGCAGAAGGAAAAAAGAGACGACGTTTTAAAATTAGGTGGTTTACATGTTATTGGAACCGAGCGTCATGAATCACGCCGAATTGACAACCAGCTTCGTGGCCGGGCTGGGCGACAAGGTGACAAAGGATCATCTCGATTTTTTTTAAGCTTAGACGATCGTTTAGTAAGGTTATTTGGCGGCCAAAAAATTGGAGAAATAATGGAAAGCATGGGGTTGCAGGATGAAACACCAATGCAATCGGCCCTTTTAAATCAAAGCTTAGACTCAGCGCAAAAAAAAGTTGAAAATTATTATTTTGATGCTCGGAAACAACTTTTTGAATATGATCAAGCATTGACTATGCAACGGAATGGTATTTATCTAGAACGTAAAAAAATTTTGAGCACTGAAAGTTTACGGGATTGGCTTTTGGAGTATGGGGAAAGAAGTTTGTACGATTTAATTATGGCAAGTGGTAATATAAATGATCTAATATTACAACAACAGTTTCTGATTAAGAAACTTCAAGAGCTTTTAGGTTTTCCTTATTACCTGAACTTACGTGAAGTACAAGAAAATAAAATTAATATGGAATTCTTTAAGCAACAATTTGAGATAAGTTACGCTTTAAAGGAATTACAGTCCGAAATCATCAAACCTGGTTTACTACGTGAATTGGAAAGAGCATTTTTGCTGCAGCAGGTAGATAAGTCGTGGCAACAACATTTACAAAAGATTGATTTTCTACGAGATTCTATTCGATGGCGTGCATATGGGCAACGTGATCCACTTACGGATTATAAGAAAGAATCGTATAATCTATTTGTAAAAATGGTGTCGCAAATTCGACATAAAGTCGTTTTCAGTATCCTTCGTTCTAAGCTCTTAATCGAAGGGGCATTATAAAAAATAAAAAAACCTCTACCAGAAATTGGTAGAGATTTTTATCGCAAATGATCCCAAGCTTATAAACCAAATTGATTACCACGTCTATATTGTAGATAAGCTGCGACAAACAAACCTGCAATTGTTACCGGAACAAGACCTAAAACTATGCCAGAAAGTAATACTTCAACCATTTTTTTCCTTTTAAGTTATGTAAATTATACTTCAAATTCATTAAATAAACTACTATTGCGAACATCTTCGGCTTCAAGAGTCACCAGATCAGATTTAGTAAGAACTCTACCACCTGAATTAAACATACGATTCGCGTGTCGCATTCGTGCTGCATCAATTGCATTTGTCATCGTTCGTGCATTAGCAAATAATGGTAATTGCTTTCGTCTTTCAATATATTCGAGTAAAACCGTTTCTGCCTCAGCGGTCATACGATATTGTTGATCTTCAAGCATTAAACGTCCAATTTGAAGTAATTCTTCAGATGTGTAATCCGGGAAATCAATATGATTAGCAACGCGTGATGATAATCCTGGATTTGATTCATAAAAACTTTCCATTCGATCTTTATAACCTGCGAATATTACAACAAGATCATCACGCTGGTTTTCCATAACTTGGAGCAAGATCTCAATAGCTTCGGCACCATAATCTCTTTCGTTATCTGGCTTGTATAGATAATAGGCTTCATCAATGAATAATACACCACCCATCGCTCGTTTTAGAACTTCTTTTGTTTTTGGGGCTGTGTGTCCAATGTATTGCCCTACTAAATCATCACGTGTAACCGTAATTAGATGACCTTTGCGAATATATCCAAGCTTATAAAGAATGTCCGCCATACGTGTCGCTACTGCTGTTTTTCCTGTACCTGGGCTCCCTGTAAATGACATGTGCAAGCCAACAGGTGTAGACTTTAGGCCTAAACCTAGATTTTTTCTTAGACGTTGAACTAAAAGTAGGGCAGCAATTTCTTTGATTCGAGCTTTTACAGGTGCTAAACCTACAAGGTCTTGTTCCAATTGGTCGATAACACCTTGAATATCCGTTTTATTATACTCTTCTTGTAAATTTAGTGCCATATACCTTCTACGCTATATTACTTTAATACCACTAACTAAAATATAACACTTTTTTTGAGCTGTGAACATTAAATTTTTATATTTTTATTCTTGCGGATAAATACGAATCCGTCGTTTTACACCCTGACCAACACTATGTCTTTTTAAATGGCAATGTTGGATAATTTCGTGTTGTAATTTGCGTATTCGTTTTGACCTTGGTAATAAGTCAATCGTACAATGTTTAAAGATAATAATTTGTAAGTTATTGCGAATAAATTCTGTGGATAATTAAACAACCTTTTTCTGAGAAATGTCACAATAAGAATAAAGTTAAATTATAATGTTAGACATGATTGCTAACATAGATGGTTACTATTAAGTTTGTCGTATTGGACAAAAAAGAGGTAGCTGATTATATGGAAGCTATAATTAAGACGTTATAAGTGTATACTTAGTAATAATAATTTATTTCTCACGCAGCAGATGTTTACATTAAAAATCTTAGTTTATACGGTTGTAATTTTTTTCGTTTCACTTTTCACATTTGGTTTACTATCTAGTGATCCTTCAAGAAACCCTAATCGTAAAGATGTCGAATAATTTTTCTCTTTCGGGATTTTTATTAATCTAAAAGCTAGAGTAAATACAATTCGGTATGGAATTGTATTTACTTTCTTCTTTTTCTACAGACCCTTAATCAAATTAATACGAGAAATCTTTTAGGTTGTTTTATATCGCGCTTTTTTCGTCACCTTGAAAAATAGGCCTTCTAAGTCTAAAAGACAAGATTAGATGATTCGTAATTTAACGGCTGGTAGAAGTTTTCTCGAGGTCTAACATTCGTTGAATAGGTGACTAATAAAGCTTCAACTTGAACTAATCAAACAGGTTTTATAAACATCACATATAGACTGGATTGTAAGAAGGGTCGTACTGCGCATTTAAAAACGCAACAAAAAACAAAACCGG